TTAGCCGTCTATATAATTAGCTTCAACAGCAGCTAGATCCAGAGGGAAGTTGTGAGCGTTACGTTCGTGCATAACTTCCATACCAAGGTTAGCACGATTAATGATATCGGCCCAAGTGTTAATTACACGACCTTGACTGTCAACAACAGATTGGTTGAAATTGAATCCATTTAAGTTGAAAGCCATAGTGCTGATGCCCAGAGCAGTAAACCAGATACCTACTACTGGCCAAGCAGCTAAAAAGAAATGTAGAGAACGGGAGTTGTTGAAACTAGCATATTGGAAGATCAATCGGCCAAAATAACCGTGAGCAGCTACAATATTGTAGGTTTCTTCTTCTTGACCAAATTTGTAACCTGCATTAGCGGACTCATTTTCCGTAGTTTCCCTGATCAAACTCGAAGTTACCAAGGAACCATGCATAGCACTAAATAGAGAGCCGCCGAATACGCCAGCTACACCTAACATGTGAAATGGATGCATAAGAATATTGTGTTCAGCCTGGAATACAATCATGAAATTGAAAGTACCAGAGATTCCTAGAGGCATACCGTCAGAGAAGCTTCCTTGACCGATAGGGTAGATCAAGAAAACAGCAGTAGCAGCTGCAACAGGAGCTGAGTATGCAACAGCAATCCAAGGACGCATACCTAGACGGAAGCTAAGCTCCCACTCACGACCCATATAGCAAGCTATACCAAGTAGGAAGTGTAGAACGATTAGCTCATAGGGACCACCGTTGTATAGCCATTCATCAACAGAAGCTGCTTCCCAGATGGGATAGAAATGCAGACCAATGGCTGCAGAGGTAGGAATAATAGCACCGGAGATAATATTGTTTCCATAAAGAAAAGAACCGGAAACAGGCTCACGAATACCATCAATATCTACTGGAGGAGCTGCAATGAAAGCGATAATGAATACAGAGGTTGCAGTCAATAGGGTAGGAATCATCAAGACACCAAACCATCCAATGTAAAGACGGTTTTCGGTGCTAGTGATCCAATCGCAAAAACGATTCCATAGGCTTGCGCTTTCGCGTCTTTCTAGAATTGCGGTCATGGTTAGAACTTGGTTTATTTATATTTAATCATTAGAAGCTCCCAAGCATATACATAAGGCTTGTTATTCAACAGTATAACATGATTCATATCTGTATGTCAACCAATATTTTACCATCTTTATGAAAAATATAAGACTAAGATTACTCTATTTCTATAGAGTATCTTACATTTTCATAGACTATATGCTTACGAAGTAAGCATATTTCACACTATATTAACAGTATAATATTATACCCGTAGATAGAAACACTCTATTACATTCCTTCTTTACTTATGGTTCCAAGTAATAATAATTAAAATAAATTGGATTGGATCCAGAATAAGTAGACAGAAGTCTACTTACTATAGGACTTGGATCCCATTGATCTGGGTTGCCCGGGACTTGAACCCGGAACTCGTCGGATGGAGTGGATTATCTACTCCTTTTCTAAGAGTAAAAAAATCTCTCCCCAAACCGTGCTTGCAATTTTCATTGCACACGGCTTTCTCCATGTATAAATTTATTAATCATTTGGATTCCCGGGTGGAAAAAATCCATAGGATCCTGAATTGAGGTAATTGATCAATAAGCATTTCATTGGTAAAATCAGTTTTCTACTTGTTTATTCTGTATCTTTTGCCAGGAATTAGATAGGGGATTTATCTGGATAATATCTGAATTCCAAAATCGTTCTCTCTGTGAACGAGTCTTTGAAAAGGACGAAGAAATGAATTCTCGTTCTTTGGAGAACGATTTTGTAAAGAGTTCCGAACCTGATTCTTCCCGAACTACACGTATCGTACTTTTATGTTTACAGGCTAAAGTTTTAGCGCATGGAAGTAGAAGTATATACTTTATATAATATAAACCATCCGGATTGATGGATCCACTGTAGTAATGAAAAAGATTTCTACAAATTCGATCGAATCGATCGAGGATATCATCATCTGATAGACTGGTCCAGGATAATTTACTAATTGTCTGCCCTGAGATGTCACAGAACCTTTCTTTAGCCAAAAAGAAAAGAATTGATCTAATCGGAGCTATTGGATTCAATTCATTAGTAATTAGATTGGTAATGAATAAATCATTTACCATTTTGGTCCTAACCACGAGAGGTTTCATTTTAAAACTCAGAAAATAACCTAAAAAAAAGGAATAATTCTTGGATAATTCAAGAATACATATCCTATACGGTTGAGACCAAAGATGGAAATAATATTGCCAAAAATGAAACAGATGATATCTACATTTTTTCACTTGGAGGTGAGTACCCTTTAGAGCTATAAGGGATCTTTCTCCATATCTAACATAGTGGATGAAAGGATCCTTCAACAACCAGATCCTTTTCGTTGAAATATTGATGGGAAATATGACAATATGTTTGATCTTTCGAACAAAATGAGTTCGATTGGGAAAAGATCCATACAACAACGATTGTGAATGAGAAAATCGTTTCAGAAGAGGAACTAAAAAGGATTCGCATTCATATACATAAGAATTCCATAGGAACAGGGATAACCTCATATTTTCTCTCGGTGCAACCATAGCTTTCTGCAAATTTTCTGCACTAAAACTATTTTTCCATGAATGGAGAATGAATCGTAATAGATGCAAAGAAGGAGTATCTCGGATCCAGCGACGAAAGGTCCGCACCAAAAGTTCCGGATGAATCGAGTAGGGTACTCGTATATCTGATATATAATTGGAATATGGGAATTTATCCTCCATAAGGGGAAATATGCAATGAATGGATCGGATACTCTTCCATCCATTAATTCCTTCTAGAAAATGTTTTGATCGCATTGCGAACGAAACTTCCAAGATAACTGTCAAAGCTTCTAATACCGATTCAGAATAAGAATTTCTATTGCGATCAATAAATTGATTTGGATCACAATTCCCGAATAAACCAATTGAATCATTCTGTTGACGTATCCGACGAATCAAACGTTTTACAGTTAGGAAACTAAAATAATTAGAAATTAAAATTTCCGTCGGTTCGGAGGAACTTGATCTATCTAAATGATGATCATGAGCAATTGCGTAAAGATCTTCTCGAAAAAAAAGTGGATATAAAAAGCATTGTTGCCAAGATCTATGTTTGTTTCCATCTCTTTGGAACTCATCCATTTTAATAAAAAATAAAACCTCGGGGCCTAGAATAACCTCTTGGATTATCAAATGATACATGGTGCGATCTAGTCAGGACATAAGAGAGAATCTCTATCTGAATATTCTCTTTACAATTATATCTTCATTCGTCATGAGGAAGAACAAAAATCTTTTATCTTGGCGGTCCGATCGCTCTCCTGACTCATGGAATAAATTGACCTGGTCAGTACACTATTTCTCTTACATATTTGTCTTCGAGTACTTAGGACTCATTGCGGGTGTATAGATCCCTGATCTACTACAGGAAAAAACTTCCCCTATCGGTTACTAAAATGCTTTTAACTTCTGATTAGTAAAGGGAATTCCTCGTTTAAATGAGGAACAGAAGCTCGTTCCTCTGGTTTTACTTATGATTCAAGCCATCCAGCTTTCTCCATTGACTCACTCGACTCAATCGCGTGTTGATTCGATCTTATTTCATAACTCATACATTTGAAAAAACAACGTATAATATCCAATATACGTATATCAATATATATTTTCCATACATTTGAAACCTCGGATAAAATACGCTTCTGATAAAATAAGATAAAAAAATAAAGTCTCATCAAGTCAAGATTGTTAGAACGACATGCTGCTTTTTCCATTTATTTCCTTTTCAAGGATCAGTCGTAGTCTTACTAACTTTACCGATGGTATGGACGAAATTTTTACTTCATCCGAACGTGTAAAAGATCTTAGTCGCACTTAAAAGCCGAGTACTCTACCATTGAGTTAGCAACCCTTATTTGCTATTTGAAAAGATGCAATCGAAGTGGAATACGAAGTGATTTGAATCAAATCAAAAAATATCTACGGATCAGGTTATTTTTGTCGTCAAACGAATTCACGATGATTCGAAAAAATCATCAATGGTGGATCTAATAAAAATATCTTTTTTATTATGACATATATTGGCACAATGCGCCATTGTCAATCCCAAATTGTTGGATTGATACTTTAATTGTTGGATTGGCACTACATTAAGACGAAAAAATTATTAGATACATCAATAAAAGATCCTACGCTTATATTTAGGAATGACAGTAAAAAAAAAAATGATTATTCGTTATGATAATTTTTATCACGAAGCTTCCAACTTTTCCATAGGAAGTTAGTTCCTTATTTCATTAATTCGGTCCTTCTATACACTCCATCTTTTATCGTTCTCGGTCGAATCTTTCTCATCTCCATATCATTAGATAAAGATTCCTAATCTGCATCCTTATATAGGATTGCAGGGCAATAACATACATGAAATGAGCATATAATAAGAGAAAAAAAAATGGATAATAAGAAAACAACCATGACACGAAACGTGAATAATAAATAAATCTCATGTAATTGAAATTTATTGATACGTTTATTGGACCTAGACGTAGACGCATGACTTATCTCCCTTTTTTTCAAAATTCTAAAGCACGTTTAAAATGATAAATTTTTGCCCTCAGAAAAATACCATGAACAGTTTCCGTAGGTTGAGCTCCTAATTCGAGGAAATTCACAATAGCACCATAAATTAAGCAAGTTCCATCCTTATTCATTGGATCATAAAAACCCAATTCCTGAAGAGCTTTTCCTTCTCTTCGAGACTTAACGTCAATGGCAACAATTCGATAGGTAGCTCATTGGGATAGATAGACAAGATAACCTCCTCTACCCCCCCCTGGAAAACGTATATGAAGGTTTATCCTCATACGGCTCGAGCAATAATTGTTCGGATAAGCTCTCCCTATCTATAGAAGGAATATCTAACTAGATAAACTTTAGAAATGAAAGTTATTATTCATCTTAGTCCTTTGACTTCTCAAGGAGAATAAAGAGATAATTTATACTCGTAGCTCAAGTTTGCTGGAGTAATGTTCAAAAACCAGAAAAAAAGAAGAACATTTATCTACACTTTTTGAGCCGTCTTTCATCTATTTTCTCTCTCCGTTTTACGTGGAATATATCTCAATCCCTTATAATGTGAGATAATTGTTTGATCGGACATAGAATTTTCTTGTTCTAAGATCAATTATCTTTGAATCATTAGGTCTAAGCCTTACTCTGGTGGTCCCCATTCTTACGGAATGACAGCAACGTACATTTCGCTATTTTCCACGTTGAGCAATAGGAATTTGTCGGATTGGATCTAGCTTTTCTCAAAATATTTATACTTAGATCGAGAATTGTTTCCTTATTCCAACTCACTATTCTAATCTTTGAGCTCGATATAGACTTACAAAATGGTTATAGCTCATTTATTTCATTTACACTAACCCTAGATTCTACCCCCTAATTGAAAAACGAATTTCTATTTTCTTCCTAGTCAAGCTCCGCATATCTTTTTCAGGAGATAAATGTTGAGCTAAGAGCATCTTCGAATCGAAAATGGCGGATGTCATAATCCACAGAACCAATCATGTCGTTCAAGTCCTTTCTACCACATCGTTTTAGACGAATTCTTATCATAAGGTAGATATCTGATCTGCTACAAAATGGATATGTAATTATGAATAGTCATTAACTCGATTTTTACAATATTTGTATTGACATCAATACAATATCCTAGCTAATGATAAGTATTTAACTCTTCTTTAGCTGCGTACATTACTTCGACAGTAATGGTTTCAATGCCCTTTTGTCGGGCAAATTTCTCAGTATTTCTTTCTACCTTTTCTCTGACAAAACGGGGGATTTTACTTAATTCTAGTCGACTTTCAGGATTCCAAATTAGGCCTATATCCGTGGATAATGATTTGGTTATGATTTCTTTAGTATCATGACCACCAAAAATATCTAGAAGATGGTCCTCCATACCCAGAGCAAATGAGTTATAAACTAGATCAGCTATTTGATTAGTACCTTCGTAACCTAGAAAGGGTCGGTATCCCAAGGGATAATTTTGTATATGAACTGGTGCAGAAATAACTCCACAAGGAATATCAAGACGTTTACCAATATGACGTTCCATTTGAGTACCAAATATTGCAGATGGTTCTACGTGAGCGATCATATCTCCTACTTCAGCATGATCATCTGTGATCAGTATTTCATCACAGAAACCTTGGATTTGCTCCTTGAACCATTCCGCATCGTGTTTGCAATAAGTACCTGCACAACTCACACGAATTCCCATCTCTCGAGCAAGTATCTTAGTGATTGAAGCAGCATGAGTTGCATCACCAAAAACGACTGTTTCTTTCCCCGTCAAATTCTGACAATCAATAGATTTTGAAAACCAAGCAGCTTGGGAAACAAATCGAGTTTGTCCGTCGATATAAGGTTCATAATCAACTCTTTTACTCGATGAACTACGAGCTAAGGTATTCACATTTTTGTGAATCTGGCGGATCCACTCCGCCATATCCACAGCCCCCATGGGGGCTGTGGATATGTAAGGCATTCCATATTCTTTATTCAAATACATCGCTGTCATTAAGCCCACTTCACGATAAGGAATTAAATTGAACCAAGCTTTTGGTAAATTTTTAAGATCTTCTACAGATCCTCCTTCAGGAATTATTTGATTAATTTCAATGTCCAGATCTCGTAATAAACGTCTCAACTCACGACAATCGTGTTGATTATGAAAGCCCAATGTAAAAATTCCAATTATATTGACAGAAGGCGCATCTGTTAGGAATTGATCCAATTTTTCTTGTCTATGGCATCTATCTAAATAATATCGAACTACCTGTTCCAAAGTTCTATCTGCTGCCTGAATTTCATTCACTTGATAATGATCCACATCCGCAAAAATGACGTTTGAATCAGAAATTATGGATGCTCTGTCTACAAAATTATGTAAATCCTCTTGCAAGATACTAGAGGTACATGTAGGTGTCAATATGATAAGATCAGGACGTTCCTCCTTATCTTTCCGGAGAATATTATCCACAACTCTTTCTTGAGATCCACGTGCTAGTACGTGACGATCTACTATACTAGCAGTTGCAGCAGTAAAATCTCTTTCGCGTTCTAACATAGAACGCATTACATTAAAATAATCATCTCCTAAAGGAGCATGCATAATGGCATGCACATTTTTGAAGGAACTAGCTACTCGTAGGGTTCCAATATGAGCAGGACCAGCATACATCCAATAGGCTAATTTCATAAATTAGACTTTATTTCAACTTGATTTGTGTTCCCATCCTACACTATAAAAATATCCCTTTCCATATTTAATACCTATGAAAATCATATTCCCTTTCCATAAGTATAATCTATGAAATGACTAGAAATCAAAACAAAGTAGAAATCCAATGAAATTGGATTTACCATTATTTTGTTCTTTTCATATTTGTCCCGTCTGGGACGGAAGGATTCGAACCTTCGCAATAACAGGACCAAAACCTGCTGCCTTACCGCTTGGCCACGCCCCATTCTTATCTGATGCTAATCAATACTCATATTAGATTAAATATAATCTAGATTTTGGAATATTTTGAAATTAGAGATTCATTCTTAAATGATGCTAAGCAATTCGGTTTAGAAAAACCGGAGGGACATAGATTCTTGAATGAATCGGACATACATTATATGGGGAACGAAAAAAGAAACAAGAATATCTATTCATTGGTCATTCTCTATCAGAATGGTTAAAATATTGTATGAATAAATGATCCCTTCCAACCCGAAGACTAAAAGTCTAATCTTGCCAAAGAGTTTCGATTGATTGGCAAAATACTTTTTGGCCTTTACATCATTTTTATTCATCGGAGAATCAAAATGCCAGTTATCCTCAACCTCAATATTTATCCAGACGATGCCGCTTTTCATTTGAATAATCTCTTTTTTGCCAAATTGCCCGAGGCTTATGCGATTTACGATCCAATTGTGGATGTAATGCCAATTATACCTTTGTTCTTTTTTCTATTAGCCTTTGCTTGGCAAGCTGCCGTAAGTTTTCGATAATCTTACAAAAAGTATTGAATTCCTTTTTGTAAAAAAGAAACATTCACTTGATGCAAAGCCATTCAAATATTGTTTCAATAGTTTTATTCTATTTTATTCTATATATTGATTGATCTTGGATTACTGTCATTAATCCTTATTTTGTATAACTCTTTTCCCTTGTTCTGCTTATTTTGTAAAGCATCAATTCCATTCTGGTTCCCAACAGATAAAAATACCTACCTTCCAGGTTCAATCCTTTTTAATTCGTCTTAGTCAGTTCCGACTCCATCACAGGTGGAGTTCGGGCTATTAGGTATTGATGGGGAATATGTAATTCCCATTAATAGAATTACATATCCGTTAGATATATTGAAAACGGAGTATTTTCTACTGTATTCCATATTCTTTAGAATATCTTGTCTTTTAGACAATTGATATACTTGTTTCTATTTTTTAGAAACATGGTAAATTTGTTGATAGTTGAACTAGGACTTGAGTCCTTATTTATCTTCTTTCAATATATGATACAAAGATTGATCATCTATTCCGTTGTAATTATTAATTAGGATCCCGGAGATTACATAATGCTTACTCTCAAGCTGTTCGTTTACACAGTAGTTATATTTTTTGTTTCTCTCTTTATCTTCGGATTTTTATCGAACGATCCAGGACGGAATCCTGGGCGTAAAGAATAGTGATAAAAAAAAAGGGGGGGGTCTATAGGTTTTGAGGATTCCGTTCAAGTGACTGAACGGAGAGAGAGGGATTCGAACCCTCGGTACAGATAATCTGTACAACGGATTAGCAATCCACCGCTTTAGTCCGCTCAGCCATCTCTCCGAGATGGGAGATATAGAATGAATATAGCATTTCTTCAGATAAAGACCAACATTTGCGAGAATCCAGTTGTATTGTTCCATTCCAAATGATTCTTTGCTTTCTCTAGCCCGGCCAGTATCTGGCCAGGCCATTCTCTTTCCATTAGATAAGAATAATGGACCAAATTTTTAATACAGTGCTTTACCTAATCTGAAGGCCAAAATGCTTGTTATAAAAGCAGCAAAAAGGGCTATCAAAATTTGACCCTCTGATATCATTTCTTTATTTCCTCTCCAATCACTTTTTTTATTATCTAGATAGGGCCCTCTATTTTTATTTTTTATTTTAATAATTCCAGCTGTTCAAGGCTATAATGAGATGTTCTAGATTGATCTATATAGATCAGATTGGGATGGTTAAAAATATATTTCAAAGACTAGGAAGGAGTTGATCAAAATTGATCAAATGATCATCAATGAAATATATAATGATTATTATAATATTTAAGCAATAGGGCATTATTGGAACACTTGACTAAGTGTTGTCGCTGCAAAAATAAAAACCGTAAAGGAGAATTATCTCCTATTGAATTTCCGGGAATAGAGAGAGATATAATGATAGGAACTTGCACTAAACTTTCACTAGAAGCAGACCTTATCTTCCTGTTGGACAAAAGATGTATCTGTATGATACGATAAAATCGTGGCGGGTATAGTTTAGTGGTAAAAGTGTGATTCGTTCCATCATCAACTCGCAGAGTTGAAGGATCTTTCTTTCAACTCTAACCTAGTTATGAAAAAACTATATTTCTATATAGGTTCAAAACCTTTCCTATGAGTACCCTGGTTCAGAAAAGGAATTGTACACATTCTCGTAACTTTGATCTGGAATGATAAAAAGGAACACATTTTGCAATTCTATTCAAGATGGCGAAACAGAATGTTTTAAAAGATTAGACCAATCTTCCCAATCAGATCAATCAATGATCCATGGATATCAAAAAATTTTTTTTTTTTCATCGTAACTAAATGTTCAACTTCTAGACTAATAAAAGTCAGAGTTAAATAGCTAGAGAACGGTGACTTTGGTTTACTTGAGTCACCGCCATTTCGTTCGAGCTCGGTGAAATTTGATTTCCTGGAGGATCACAATCAGTAGAAATAGGGAACGAAGTAACTAGAAAGATTCGATAGTCAAATATTTACAAATTTTCAATTTGATCTTTCTAATAGGGATCATCTATCAAGTGAGTAGGTTTTCGGTCCGTGGAGTAAAAAGGAAAGAAAAAACTAAAAATAAACTAACATAGATGTTATGGAGCAAAAATATTTTATTATTTTTTTTACAAAGATTTTGTGTTAATAATCTTCTTCTTGACCCCCGTTTCTATCTTTCTGCCGTGGAGGAGCCGAATGAAATGAAATTTTCATGTTCGGTTCTGAATTAGAGGCGTTAATAGACGTCGACTATAACCCCTAGCCTTCCAAGCTAACGATGCGGGTTCGATTCCCGCTACCCGCTCATATTCCTTATTCAATTTTATCAGGGGCAACTTCTCCTCATTCAAAATTTATTCTTTCTCTTTCTTTCCCGAACATCATCGTGGATGGATAAAAAGTCGGATTTGTTTTTGTTAACGATAAAGTATTTTAAGGAAATACTGAAAAAAAGAGCGTCCATCGTCTAATGGATAGGACAGAGGTCTTCTAAACCTTAGGTATAGGTTCAAATCCTATTGGACGTAATAATCTTCAATCAATTGTCCAAGATTGATTATTGTGCTCGGAAATGTAGCAAAGTTATTATTAAGCTCTTCCATCCTGTTCCGAACGATCTATCAAATCTAAATTTTCTATTTTGGTTCTCGAAGTAGAAAAAGTTCGGTATTTTCTTGAATAGCTTCTTTTAAAAGAGTTTCCGCTTGTTCCGTGAATGTCCCAGTAGAACGTATAATTTCTCCAAACTGGGGTTTATTTTTTAATAAATATTCGCGCAACTTAAGGATAAATTTTTTCACCTGTACGATTTCTAATACATCTAGATATCCGTTCGTCCCAGTATAAATCATAGCTATTTGTTCTTCCACTGTCAAAGGATCTGATTGAGATTGTTTGAGCAACTCGCGTAATCGTTGACCTCTTGCCAATTGATCTTGAGTAGCTTTATCAAGATCAGAAGCGAATTGTGCAAAGGCTTCTAACTCTGCAAGTTGGGCTAGCTCTAATTTTAATTTTCCAGCTACTTGTTTCATAGCTTTCATCTGAGCCGCAGATCCTACTCTAGATACGGAAAGACCTACATTAATGGCAGGTTGAATTCCTGCATTGAATAGATCGGCTGACAAGAATATTTGTCCGTCAGTAATCGAAATTACGTTAGTGGGAATATAAGCTGAAACATCTCCAGCTTGAGTCTCAACTATTGGTAAAGCAGTCAAACTCCCCCCACCTAGCTGAGAATTTAATTTAGCTGCTCTTTCCAATAGACGGGAATGCAAATAGAAAACATCTCCTGGATAAGCTTCCCGGCCAGGTGGTCTTCTTAATAGAAGAGACATTTGTCGATAAGCTTGTGCTTGTTTGGAGAGATCATCATAAATTATTGATGTATGTTGTTCTTTATACATAAAATATTCGGCTAAAGCTGCTCCTGTATAAGGAGCAAGATATTGTAATGTAGCGGGAGAATCCGCAGTTTCTGATACCACAATGGTATACTCCATTGCGCCACGTTCTTGAAAAGTATTAACTACCTGAGCTACGGAAGAGGCTTTTTGACCAATAGCAACATAAACACATATTACATTCTGATCTTTTTGATTGATAATCGTATCTGTAGCTACTGCCGTCTTACCGGTCTGTCTGTCCCCAATAATTAATTCTCGCTGACCACGTCCTATAGGAATCATAGAATCAATAGCAATAAGACCTGTTTGAAGAGGTTCATATACAGAACGTCTTGAAATAATACCTGGAGCGGGAGATTCAATCAATCTAAATTCGGAAGCTGGAATTTTACCCTTACCATCAATAGGCCGAGCTAGAGCATTTACAACACGACCCAAATAAGCATCACTTACTGGTATCTGAGCAATTTTTCCTGTTGCTCTCACGGAACTGCCTTCTTGGATCATCAAGCCATCACCCATTAATACAGCTCCAACATTAGTTGATTCTAGATTTAGGGCAATACCTACTGTACCATCTACAAATTCTACTAATTCTCCTGCCATTACTTTATCAAGACCATGAATACGAGCAATGCCATCTCCTACTTGAAGTACAGTGCCAATATTAACAACTTTGACCTCGTTATTATATTGTTCAATCTGTTTACGTATCATACTACTAATTTCATCGGGTCGAATAGTTACCATTAACTATAGTTAATTCTCTTTTGAAAAATGAGACCTAATATATTTTATAAAAAATATATTATAAGCTAATCAGTTATGTTTTTCATGGCTATAAGCAGGCCGATATTATGATCGATCGTACGTAAATGTAACTCGCTATTCAAACGACTATTCAGAGTTCCTAGAGCTCTTTGTACAGCTTGGCGGGAAATTTGTTGTCGGACCTGTTCAATTGCTCTTTGTTGTTCAAAGTGAACAGTCTCATTCTTGAAATTCTCTAATTGTTCCAAATTAGCAGAAGCAACATTGATGAGATCCTCTTTTTCTTGTTCTATTTGAGAGTATCCATTTACCCGAATTTCGTGCGCTCTCATTTCTACTTCCCGTAAGCGAGCCCGGGCTTGCTCGAGCTGATCAGCAGCTCCTTTACATAGTTCTTCGGAATTCTGAATAGTACTCAATATTTTCTGTTTACGGTTATCTAATAGATTACTTAATGAAAGTAGATTATAAATTCATTCAACTTATGAATAGATAATCTCTTCCCAAACCGAACACGAACCTTTTGATTCATTCGGCTCTCCTGCTCGGATTTTTTGGGACAATCCCCCTTTTTCCACCAAGCCTGCCCTTTCCGTTCATATTATGGAAGAATAAGATAAATCTATCAAAGACCAAAATCTCCGAAGGGCTCTTTTGCCAAAAGGGATTTTTGATTATCAAAAAAGTTGTTGTTCTTTTCTTTTTTATTTTTTCTCCTTTTTTCTTTTCATTCGTGTTTCCTCTTTACCTTTTCTTGAATAAATTTCCTTCTGTGTAGGTCGTCGGTTCCGCATTGAAACCAAAAAATTGGATGGGAGATTAGGACTATTTTTCAGTAGATAGATCGAATCAATTCCATTGATATGAATGTTATATATCGGATCAATCTCCAACTATGCCTTTGAACCCATCTCATATTGGCACAGCGGTGGAAAGAGTACCTAGTTGTGCTTGGACTTCAAGCAGTTTAGCTTTAACCATTCTAAAGATATTCTCTTATTGGTTGGTAGAATAATTTATTTTCCAATCAATTACGAAATGCTATAGTTCTTTCATATTTTAGAAGTAATTCGTTGAGATCATACACTTTTCTATCTACAAAGTGCAGCTGGTTGGACCCAGCTATATTATTCAAATATACAACTCGCACACACTCCCTTTCCGAAATAGATCAGTACACCAAGCACCACACTGAGATTTATTATATTTGTTTCTAAAATATTGGTATTTAACCCGAAACCCCCAGCGGAGGGCAAATAAACTAGGGAAATGAAAGAATCAGTTACATTTTTCATACGCTCTCCCCTCATAGATAAGGATATTGAACTTTTGCAAAGTTTTTTCTCTGACTCGACTCTATTATTCCAGTCCCGGATAAGGAGATTTCAAGTACTTAGTCAGTCCCAGGTCCCGTATAACTGTAAATAAGGATATAAATAAAATTAGAAAATAAAAAAACTTTGATCGATCTCTTGATCTATCCAATCCTTCAAGTGTTACGAATCTTTCTGACCTAAACAAGTGAAGTATAAGTTCATTATTTGGACTAGCCCCTCCTCTATCGGCTGAACTAGGAAATTCTTAGAGGAGGGTACTTAGAATCACAAAGGATACGAATTTTTGTTTCCGAGATCAAACAAATGGATTAGCAAATAAAAGTGCTAGGGCTACAACTAATCCATAAATAGTTAAAGCTTCCATAAAAGCTAAACTTAGCAGTAAGGTACCTCGTATTTTACCCTCCGCTTCTGGTTGTCTTGCAATACCTTCAACAGCTTGTCCCGCAGCAGTGCCTTGACCAATGCCAGGTCCAATAGAAGCGAGGCCTACGGATAATCCAGCAGCAATAACGGAAGCAGCAGAAATCAAGGGATTCATGGTAATCTCCTCTTACTAAGGTTTATAAATGGTTGATAATACGATAGTTTTATCTATTGATTTGATTGTTCACGTCCAACTAGAGAACAATTTCTTTGGAACAACTAAACCCCAATGAAATGGTATTGAAAATAATGATATGACCAAATATAAAAATTCTCTAGCCTTAAAACCGATATTTAAGGCTGTTTTATACATTAAATATAGGCATATTTTTATTCTTTTAGGGAATAAAACATCCTGCTAGCCTATTTTGATGGGTATATATAAAAATTATATCGATATATTAATCTATTTATATCATATATGCATATATATATATAGACATATATATGTAACTATATACACTAAGTTATATGTATCCCTTCGGGGTCAATTCATTGTTCCACACCGGGGTACATATTTTACCCAACCAGCTCCCATTAGTGAACTTGTTCCATTTTTTTTATATATATTATATGAATGGAACAAATATGATTTATTTTACCTATCAATTTATTTAAAGTAGTTCACTGATCCTAAATAGGTCTACTAAGACCTTGGAGATCAAGTATTTGAATCCTTTTATCCAAGGTATAATCAAAATGGAAAGAACATTCCACATCCCATATATAATATATATATAAATTATGAGTTGGAAGATTAGAAAAGATTGAGTCCAATCTAATTGGATTAATGATGACCCTCCATGGATTCGCCTATATAAGCTGCGGCTAGAGTTGCAAAGATCAGAGCTTGAATACCACTTGTAAATAATCCTAGAAACATTACAGGTATAGGAACCACTAAAGGTACCAAAGAAACAGGAACGGCAACTACCAATTCGTCAGCTAATATATTCCCAAAAAGTCGAAAACTAAGTGATAAAGGTTTTGTAAAATCTTCTAATATGTTAATTGGAAGAAGTATTGGGGTTGGTTGAATATATCTACCAAAATAGCCCAAACCCTTCTTTGTAAGACCTGCATAAAAATAGGCTACTGATGTGAGCAAAGCTAGAGCCACCGTAGTATTAATATCATTTGTAGGTGCGGCTAACTCCCCATGAGGTAATTTAATAATTCCCCAAGGGAGAAGAGCACCTGCCCAGTTAGAAACAAAGATAAATAGGAACATAGTTCCTATAAAGGAAACCCAGGGACCATATTCTTCTTCGCCAATCTGAGTTCTAGCTAAGTCTCGAACAAATTCAAGAACATATTCAACAAAATTTTGAGCTCCGGTCGGAACGATTTGTGGATCTCGAACAGCTATAGTAGCTGAACCTAATAAGACAGCAATTACAATCCAGGAAGTTATAAGTACCTGTGCATGAACTTGAAACCCCCCTATTTGCCAATAAAAATGTTGACCTACCTCCACACCGGATATATCGTAGAAATTATTCAGCATGTTAATAGGAAATTGTAAAATATCCATAGTGCTCTTTACAAAGATGAATTTCAAAAAAAAAATGATTTTGGTTCAATGACCGATTCCTCAATTATTTCACTATCATCAGTCAGGCCACGAAATAAAATAATGGAATGATTATTTGATTGATTAAGGAGATTTATTTATTTAAATAAGAATATTTTATTTTAATCTATTCTCTAAGATTTGGGAATAGTAGCCAAGCCAACTCAGTTCTAGCTTTCCGTTTTTCATTTCTAATTCAAAAATTATCTAGCTTCTCTACCCGCGCGAATTGCTGAAGTTAATTTTTTTAGGATCAATCGGATTGGTCCTCTACCATCATCATTAGCTGGAATTGGGATATCCACGAGATCTGGGTTACAATCTGTATCAACTAAACAAATTGTTGGAATACCCAAAGTTCTACATTCCCGAATAGCAGTATATTCTCCTTTTTGACCGAGAATTATTACAATATCGGGCAATTTTGTCATGTATCTAATCCCACCTAGATCTTCCTGCAATTTGTTCAATTCTCTCTTTAGTATTGCTGCTTCTTTCTTCGTAAATCGATCGAATCCTCCCGTATTTTTTTTTTTCATCAAATTTTTCAACTTTTCAAGTCTTGCTTCTGTAGTGAACCAATTAGTTAACATACCCCCGAGCCATTTTTTATTGACATAATGACATCGCGCTGCTAAAGCAGCTAATTTAGTAGCATCAGCTACTGGATGTTTTGTACCAACTATCATAAATTGTTTTCCTCTCCTTGCTCCATCAAAAACAAAATCACAAGCTTCTGATAAAAAACGAGCAGTTTGAGTCAAATTTATAATATGAAAATCTTTACGATCTTTAAAAATGTAAGGTGCCATTTTAGGATTCAATTTTTTAGTCTGATGACCGAAATGAACTCCTACTCCTATCATCTCTTTCAAAGAGATGTTCCAATTTCTTTTCGTCATTTTGTTTTTATGTATTTTTTTTTACTATGAACTGTAATATCTACATTCCGATGGAATGGATTCCATTTCAAAGATTGCTTGCCCGTATCATACGTAATACAAGATATCCATTTAATTTGATATCCTAAGAAATTCCTTCATTTCTAAAAATTATTTTTTACTGGTCGTTTCGATTTTTTCTTCTTTACTAATTTTTTAATAACTTTTTTTTTTTGCTTAATGGACAAAACAGAGACTTTTTTATATTGATTATTATTTTTATATTGATAATGAGATAAAATATCTTTCACTTTGTTGCTAAATAGATTTTTATTCTTCATTCTAGGAGCCATTTCGTTCCGTTTTCTCAAACGGTTGAATCCAGTACCAACAGGTATCATTCCCCCAAGAATAACATTTTCCTTCAAGCCTTTCAACCAATCAATACGACCTCGAAGAGCAGATTTAGCTAGGACCCGAGCAGTTTCCTGGAAACTCGCTTCTGATAGAAAACTTTGAGTATTCAGAGATGCCTTTGTTATTCCCAATAAAATTGTTCGATAGTTGATTGCTTTTTCTAGAGCACGATCCATTCTTTGTGCTCGTGATAATCCAACGAGTTCCCCAGGTAAAAAAACATTACCTAGTCCATTTTCCAAATTTCCATTTTCCGAATTGTCCGCATCTACAATTAAAACTTTTGATGTCATTTGGCGTACAATAATTTCTATATGTTTGTCAGAAATTCGTACCCCCTGGGATCGGTAAACCCTTTGAATTTGATTGACCAACTGAATCTGACTATTCTCCATAGTTATCCTAACACTTATGAATGACCCCCAAAAGTTTCCAAGAGATCTTGTCAGGTGTTTATTCAATTTTTGAAATTTTTTTTTGCGATTTTTCGATATTGAAGTAGTCGAACGGGCTTCTGACAATTGTTCAACTTTAGGAAGACCTTGAATTATATCATCGGATTTTAATCTTTCGTATAACAGAGTTATCAATGTATCTCCTTCGTAAAGAATTTTTCCATAATCACCATGAAGAGTTGCTCCTCGAGTACCCAAATAGGGTTTAGCAAATCTAATGACTAAAGATTCCTCATGAACGGCTATAATTTGACCAGATGCGTGGAGTGGTTCATCTTCGGGTATACATACACTTTCACAAATAAATTGTCCAAGGCTAACTACTGGAAATGTTTTTTCACAAAAATTGGATAAGGAGGAGTACAAATTAAAATTTAATAAATTGGAAATAATATTCCTGCATGAATCGAATTTATAAATTCCCGTCTTTTCATCCATAAAATAGCATTTAGGTACTTGTAAAGTATTCGAGTAATTGGCAGAAATTGAACGTTTATTTAGTAAGACTTTATTATAAGTTATGAAATGGGAGTATGGGAAACGGTTAGCAATACTATGTAAATGACCCAAGAGACCTGACAATTCAATGATTTGTCTAATTGGATCCTTCCGAATTAATTTTTTTACTGTATTGAAACCTTTTGAATCATTAAATACACCGATTTGCAAAAAATCAGAAGGGGAAAGAACCATAAAAGATTCACCTTTTTTATTCTCATTAGGTAATGAACGAATAGTACCTTTACTAAGTAAGGGACTTTTCTCATTGGAAGAAAAAGGATTAGTTTGCTCTAATTTGCTATGAAACAGAAATTTAGAACTTGCTGTATTTTCCCCTTTTGCTATATTCAAAAGGGGGTATTTAATCAAGCTGATTTGAATCATATTGATAATGATCTTATTTGTTCTTACTGAAATAAGAGAAGCATAAGCTTCTTTTATTTTTGGTTTGAATCCTCCGGCTAATGGATTTTCAAGAGAATTCAAATTTTTTTCACTCCTGATGATCTCCCCATATTTTATTCTTGAACTATTAATTCGAGGGTCATTCAAAAGAGCAAAAATATTATTTTTCTGTAGAATACCTTTTCTGGGCATTCTAAGAATCAAATCAGGACAAGGGATTCTTCGCTTTCCCCATTCTTTATCACACCATAATGGTACGATGAGTCGATTTTTTTCTTTTTTTCCCGTCATATTGGGATTTTCATAAAGAATGGTGGAATAGATAGAGTTCTGATGTTCGTTGGATATGGTCCGATCAATTTCGGAATAACTGAATATTTTTTTTGTTCTTTCTTTTTCAGAAAAGTTTGAGTTAACTGATTCGTGTTTCACTTGATCCACTGAATAATTCGAAAGTGATTGATGTTTGTCAAGAAGAAGTGGTGTAATATCCACTTGATCTTGATCTTTATGAAATGAAGAAAAAGGTACTACAACGGATTCGTACATACCTCCCGATAATACCCATAAATGAGTTGTCTTGAATATAAAATTAGACATAGGGATACTCCGGTGCATTTCTCCTGTTAGGTCAGAATATATATGTTTCTCCACTTTTTCTTTGAAGGGCGATATTTTAGCACGAACCTCGGCAATAACTTGTTCCGATTCCACAAGTTGATGATTCTGAATGAAAAGCAAACTTTCTGGTGGAATGGTTAAGTTTTTTACTTTATCTTGACTATCAATAGTCACGCATAAACTATTATGACATATATAAGCAGGATGCCCATGACGTGTACGTGTAGGATAAACCAAGTTTTCATTGAATTCAATTTTTCCAGTGAAAGGGGCTCGTATATGTTCTGCAATATCACCTGTGAATACCCCACCAGTATGAAAAGTCCTTAATGTTAGTTGAGTTCCTGGTTCTCCAATTGATTGGCCTGCAATAATGCCGACTGCTTCTCCTAATTCGATTAAGTTACTATGAGTAGTACTCCGACCATAACATAATTGACAAATCCAAGATATACTTTTGCAAGTAAAAGGGGTTCGTATATATATTGGTTGTATTTGGAGGTTTCGTAATTGATTGGCAAGTTTAATCCCAATATCTTGATTGCGCGTGGCAATGCATCTCCCGTTTATATATATATCGTCTGCTAACACACGACCAATTAGTGTTTGTGTTTGTAGAACAATTTGATTTTTTATTCTTTCTTGACCTTGAATTAGACTTACAAAAAGACCTTGGATAGTGCCACAATCTGCTTTACGCACAACAATGTGTTGTACTACTTCAACAAGTCTACGTGTGAGGTATCCAGCATCTGCTGTTCGTATAGAAGTATCCACAACTCCTTTACGAGCACCATAACAGGAAATAATATATTCCGTTAAAGATAGTCCTTCACGAAAATTTCCTTGAATGGGTAGATCAACGATTTTTCCTTGAGGATCTGACATTAATCCTCTCATACCTACTAATTGGTGAACCTGAGATGTACTTCCTCTAGCTCCCGAGAAGGACATCATATGTACTGGATTAAAAGGATCAGTCATCCTAAAATTCGGATTCATTTCTCGTCTCAAATATTCACTGGTAGCATGCCATATCTCGATCAATTGACGTAATTTTTCCACTGCATGTACATTCCCATAATCATGATGTTTTTCCGAAGAAAAACCTTGTTGCTGCGCATCTTGGATAAGCCATGCTTTAGATGGTGTTGTTAAAAGATCATCAATTCCTAATGAAATAGCTGCATCAGTAGCTTGCTGGAAACCTGAAGTCTTCAGTTGATCTAATATATGTGATGTATATGTCATTCCAAATTGATTTACGAATCTGCTAATAAGTTGCTTCATAGCAGTTTTATCCATCACTTTATTAAAAAAGGGCACTTCAAAGGGAAAGAGCACTTCGAAAAAATTAGGTTCTGCCATAATAAAAAACCTCCCATTTGGGGTAGCAGGATTCAGCAATGGGTTCAAGCCGGAAGGCTTCCTTGATCTCTATCTCTATATAAATGAAAGGATCATAAGACTAATAACATTAGATTCTAAATAGTGACATTTCTTGTCGGATATCATAAGCCCACAAACCTTTTATGGCTTCTTCTATTTCTCGATTAAAACGAGTACGACCAACGGTTGTTCGAATGTATTTATTAAGTATTTCTCCCATTCTACCTTTTCTTATTCGAAAATGTTCATGGATTTCGTAGAAGGTACCCAAAGATTCATATTGAACTTCGATAGGGACTTCTCGGTTTACTGAATTTATAATAGGGATATCTATATCTCTCCCCCACCGGAGCCATAAAGGACTGTCTAAATCAATTCGTTTTTGTTGATAAGCTCTGAGCGCATCATCATAGCTAGAAAACGAAGGTGAAATGATCTTCTTTTTTGAGTTATCTGGGTGGTACCTATTTTCATAAATACCTTGGTTTTTTTGAAGAGTTGATCTATAAAGTCCGAGAAGCATATCTTGAGTCGGTATGCAAATAGGATATCCTATAGTTGGAGAGATAAGATTGAGATGAGAAAACATAAGTAAACGAGCTTCTACTTGAGCTTCCATCGATAGAGGTACGTGGACAGCCATCTGATCTCCGTCAAAATCCGCATTAAATCCTGCACAAACCAATGGATGTAAACGAATGGCACGTTCTTCTATTAAAATAGGAATAAATGCTTGTATTCCTAATCTGTGTAAGGTAGGCGCTCGATTTAACAATATGGGATGTCTTTGCATAATTTGTTTAAGTACGTTCCATATAATGGGTCCCCTATCTCGAATTAGACTTTTAGCTGCTCTTAGATTGGGAGCAATCTGTCGTTCAATTAGATCACGAATTAAAAATGCTTGAAAAAGCTCTATTGCGATTTCTCGGGGTAATCCACATTGATACAATGAGAGAAGGGGACCTACCACAATAACAGAACGACCTGAATAATCAACTCGTTTTCCAAGTAAATTTTCACGAAATCTTCCTTCTTTGCCTTGGATGAAATCTGAGAACGATTTATAAGGTCTATCATGACTGTCTCTCACTGGTTGTCCGCCGATGCCATTATCAAGAAGTGCATCTACGGCTTCTTGGACTAATTTCTTTTGATCAGTCAATAAATCCGGCATTACAAATACATTAGTATTTTTTATGAGGTGGATAAGAAGATTATTTCGACGGATAACTGTTTGATAAAGTTCATTGAGATCCGAACTAATCAGTCCAACTTCATCTAATTGAAACATTGGCCTCAGATCGGGAGGAAGAACTGGTAATAGGCATAAAACCATCCATTGTGGTTCTATATTTGCTTGAATAAAATATTTAGCTAATCTCATGCGTCTAACCAAAAGATCCTTTCTTCTTCGAAGTTTTTGAAGTTCTTGCTCATTCAATTTATCATACATCTTTTTTAATCCCTTATCAAAAACTACATCCTTTTTAGTATTAGTAGTCCCCGTAAATAATATAGATATTATTTCGTCCAATCTCTTCCATTCCATATATGAACGATCTAGAATAATTTGTAGATCCAGACCAGCTAGTTGGTCTCTGATAGCTTTTCCCCCAGTGGCTATTTCTCTCTCTTGAAATAGCCCAAAATCCCAAGAGAGATAATAAGCAATAATCTCTGGCCAGGATTGATGCTCATATTTAAATGAACCCTGAAATCGCAATGAAGTTGGCTTGTTAGTTATGGACCTAGTAATATAAACATTTGGATAGGTTATTCCAGGATTTTTTTTCCCCCCCTCAGAATCGGACATGAAAGTTTCCTCTCATCCGGCTCAAGTAACTATACCGAAACGGAAAGTGATTATGTATGACTACGCAAAAAATTTTTTTTGCTCTGTAGAAAGACTAAATAGTTACTCTTTGCTCAAGTTCCAAGTGAATTCTAATATTCGTTTACGATTCGTATTACGACATAAATACGGAATTCTTGAGCAGTCTCCTCCCTTTTGAACGATACATTTCTTTGTGAAAGACCTTCAATTCATTTGAAACTCATAAGGGATTTACTTGTCTGTATCTCGTTCTATTTGATCCTGTAGGTTTCTGCTTTACTTCGATGGTTACAATACCATTTGAAGCATATGTGCGATGAATAGACTCCTATAACCATATCTTGATTTTGGTCTGGAATAAATCAAGGATAATCTGAAAAATTTATTTTTCATTCCATTCTTAGTGTTTTTACGAAGTCCAATTAGCAATTTTAATATACAAGATATTAACCCTAGATTCATTCCTCTTTATCAACATCTCTTCAAGATGCTTATAATTCTGAGCTTCATGCTACTCTTCCCGAGGGACATGTCAGAGCTAAGGGCATCCCAATTTGAATAGGGATGACAGTTCCTACGAATCTGTATAATCGGAGCTTATGATCAAGTCACACATCGCAGTATACTGGGTCTTCTAATTCTTTACGAGTTTTATCTAATATATCCGCAATATAACTGGGACGCCGTTTGAAATACCAAATATGAACAACTGGACATGCCAGTTTAATGTATCCCATTCGATATCTTCGAATTCGAGAATCAACAATAAGTTCAACTCCACATTGGGCACAAAAATTTGATTTGTGGTTTTCCTTCTCATTCTCGATCGCTCGAGATTTTCCACAAGCACAAACTCCCCTTTTTTTAGGTCCAAAGATTTTTTCACAAAATAATCCATCTCTTTCTGGTTCATAAGTTTTATAATCTAAAGTATAGTCTGTAGTCACTTCTCCGACTCTTTCTCCATTAGGTAAAATTCTTTCAGACCAAGCAAGAATCTGCTCGGGAGAAACTAATCCAATTCGAAGTTGTTGATGTTTATCCTGGTCACTCATAAAAAAAAAATTTTGATTCATTTTGATCAAACTTCCTTCCTATCTATCTGAAAGTCTTTCTCAGATAGAATAGTATGATTCAATTCTAGAGCTAAAGATCGTAGTTCTCGACTAAGCAATCGAAAAGATTCTGTAGGAGTGCTAGGTTTAGGCATTGGTTCTCCAGTGAGAATGGCACCAAATACTTTTTCACGAGCGTCCATATGGTCAGATTTTAAAGTAAGCATCTCATGTAAAATATAAGCAACACCAAAACCTTCTAGAGCCCAAACTTCCATTTCTCCTACTCGTTGCCCTCCTTGTTTGGATTTTCCTTTCAGAGGTTGTTGTGTAACCATTGTATAAGGTCCACTGGAACGTGCATGAATTTTGTCATCAACTTGATGACACAATTTCGATATATAAGCTATTCCTATTGTAACAGGTTGTTCAAAAATATCTCCTGTTCTTCCATCAATTAATCTATGTTTTCCAGGATGATCAGGTTCAAATACCCATGGATTAGCTGTTTGCTCGCTAGCTTTATAAAGCTCAGAAAACACTAGTTTTCTAGAAGCTTCTCGCTCGTACCTTTCGTCAAAAGGTGCTATTCTATAATGTTTGTTCATTAGTTTTCCTGCTAAACCGAGCAAACATTCAAAGATCTGTCCTACATTCATTCGTGAAGGTACCCCTAATGGATTTAATACCATATCCACTGGTGTTCCATTCTGTAAATAAGGCATATCTTGTCTGGGCAAAACTTTTGAAATAATACCTTTATTACCATGCCTTCCAGCTACTTTATCACCCACTTGTATTTTACGTTTTTGTGAAATATATACATGGACTTTTTCCACAATATCGCCGAAATTATCTTCTTCCTGGATACATCTCACATCGATAACTCGGCCTCTTACACCTTTAGGAACTCTAAAACAATTTTCTTTTCCAGTGGGTGGTGCCTTAATATCAAATAAAGCTTGTAATAATCTTCCTTCTGGAGTATTTAATAGTGAGTCTTCTTCTGCTTCAAGCGTTAATTTGCCCACTAAAACATCACCTGTTTCTATCCAAGATCCTAGCATTACAAGGCCATTTTCGTCCAAATGACGGAGTAAGTGAGCATCTAAATGAGGTATTTCTCTAGTGATTACCTCAGGGCCCTGGTTCGTCAAATAAACTCCAATTTCGTATCTTACGATCTGGAAAGAAGTAAAAATATCTTCATATACTAGACGTTCACTAATAAGTATTGCGTCTTCAAAATTGTATCCTTCCCATGGCATATAAGCCACTAGTATATTTTTTCCCAAAGAAAGTTCTCCCCCTACTGTAGCTGCGCTGTCTGCTATAATTTGTCCCCTCTTTACATATTCTCCTTGACGAACTCGAGGTTTTTGATGCATACAAGTATTACTATTAGAACGTTGATATAGAATCAATTCTGTTCCTATAATGTCTCGAACAACAGATGAAGTGATAGTGATATTTCCAGCATCAATATACTGGATTCTTCCCCCTTTCTTGGCTATAGCTATACTTCCTGAATCTAGAGCTACTTGACCCTCCAATCCTGTTCCGACAATGCACTTCTCAGGTTGAACAAGTGGAACTGCTTGGCGCTGCATATTAGAACCCATTAAAGCACGATTCGCATCATTATGTTCGAGAAAAGGAATAAGGCAAACTCCAACGGAAAAATATTGGGAAGGAAAAATACTTCTAAAATGGATTTGGTCCCATGCAAAAACTAGAAATTCTTGTCGAAATCGAGCTGGAGTAAATTGTTCCTCTGGAACCCCTTGATTTAATGCCAGAGAATTTCCTGTAGCTATCCGATAGTATTCATCTTCTCCCGGTAATAGATAAACCATATGTTCTTCCTTCGATCTCTTAGATATCCTATGGAATGGACTTTGTAAAGAGCCGTAATGACCAAGCGTTGCATAAATAGATAACGATGCAATAAGTCCAACATTTATTCCTTCGGACGTCGTAATCGGACAAATACGTCCATAATGACTAGGATGAATATCCCGTGTACGAAAAGTAGCAGTTCGGCTTGTCAATCCTCCAGGGCCCAAAGAGCTTACTTTTCGGCTATGAACTATTTCTGCCAATGGATTAGTTTGATCCAAAAATTGCGATAAGGGATGTAAACCAAAAAAATCTTGAAAAGTGTCTGTTAATGAAATTAAAGTTGCCAATTTTTTAGGAGTTAATAAACTTTTAGGATTGGTTGATTCATATAATATAGTTCTTGAAATTGCTTCTTTCAAACGATGCACAGCTAATCCTAATTGCTCTTGTAATAAATCTGCTACAGAACGAACATATCGATTTTGAAGGTGATCTATATCATCGAGTATACCCGTTCCAAATTGCACTCTGATAGGGTAATCTACAGCAGCCAATACATCGTGTGGTAATGAAAAAATCTCGTTCTCAGGTATATCAAGATTCAGTTTTTTGTTCGGATTTCGTCGACCAATCTTTCCTAATACACATTTAGTTCGGAAAAAGTTTTTTTGCAATTCTTCACATAAAGAATCGGAAAATTCCAAATTGTATTTTCTAGGGTCATCATCACTTATGTAGAGACCCTTATAAAGTGCCAAAATGGCATCTTCCTTCCCAAAATTGCTCCACTTGCAACATTGGTCATACTCCTTCGTTCCATTCTCGGAAAGGAGAAATGCTTTAAGATTCCTATAGCGAGTGTCGTCCAAAATCTCTTTGAAATTCAGGCCCATAGCCAACAATAGAAGTATAACTGGTATTTTTTTTTTTCTGCTTACACGAACCCATATCCTTTGTTTTCTTATATTGATCTCTAATTTTGATCTTCCTCCCCAATCTGAAATTATAGTGCCGATATAGAGAATGTTTCCCGACGGTTTTCGTTCCCAAGTATAATAAATACCGGGACTTCTTAATATTTGATTGACCACGACTCTGTAATTTCCATTTACTACAAAAGTTCCTTTAGAATTCATCAAAGGAATATTTCCCAGAAATACAATTTGGTTCTGTATCTTTATCTTTCCACGAGTTCTGTGAATTAATCTTGCTGGTACATATAATTTACAGTGATATGTAAGGGACAGGTATACAGCATCTCTCTCTTTAATGAACGGTTCTGCTAATTTATATTTATTCCCAAAAAGCCTAAATTCTATTTTTTTATTCGGGCTCTCAATTTTCGAAAACTTATTGAGTTCTTCTATTAAGCCTTGATCGATGAAACGACAAAATCCTTCGAGTTGTATTTTCCCAAATTCGGGGATTGTAAATATTCCCTTATTTTCAGCTAATCGCATTGGAAGTTTCCTATAAAAAGTTTATTTCGATATTTATTCCTCATTGATCTATACGAATAAATCCGACAAAAATTTTTATGTATATTTTGTTAACTATATCCCGTAAAAGTATACTCACATTCAGATATATAGTTGTAAAAAGATAAGAAAAAAAAGAGGTCCTTTTTTTTTTTTTCGCGTAAAATGCAGGATTACTTATCGCCAAATGGTCTAATTTCAAATATGATAATACATTATCACATATAATGATAAGATTGAATGAAGGGAAAAGAACAAATTAGAACAAATAAATTCCATTTTATTTCTTTTATGGTTGACAAATGTGCATTAAATATCCTATCATGAAAAGTGAAAGATGATATGAAAGATTGAATCTTTCTCCGCATTACAACTTTTACAACTTAAAAGAGTTGTAAATCAGCTGGCGAAGTTGTACATCAGAGAACTTCGAATTTTCACTATTCCCCTATACGACATAATCGAGTGATAAAGCAGGGGGATCAAAATCCCCAATTCAGATCTAGATTGGATCTGGGGATGGCGACATAGCCAAGTGGTAAGGCAGGGGACTGCAAATCCCCCATCCCCAGTTCAAATCCGGGTGTCGCCTTTTTAGGATAAATAAAGTTAAAGAAATGCAAAAGTTTGCATTTGCACTCCATAACTTTTGGAGTCAACTTGTGCGGCTTCAGATCATATTACCAATATATTAAAGATAAGATTCTATCTTATCGTAAATGCATGTTTCTATAGGCATTTACGAAAGGAACTAGTTCCAAGAGACTTCTAAAAGAAGTCTCTACTATCGACTATTCCTTCCGGAATAGGAAGGTGGAGGATTTACACTTTGCACTATCCTGATTAGTTCCATTATCATCATTAATAAATAATGATTATTATTCTTAATAATAGAGGGATTCGTATGGATATAGTCGGTATCGCTTGGGCTGCTCTAATGGTCGTTTTTACGTTTTCTCTTTCACTCGTAGTATGGGGTAGAAGTGGACTTTAATACAACTACTAAATCAACTAATTAAATAGTCTTGAGATTTAGAATTTTTGAGACTATTCAAAAAGAAATAATTTTTAGATTGTAATCTCGTATGTTTCATAATTATCTAATAATATTGAATGATCAATGATATGATAAAAATTGAAGATTTCTGGCTGGAATTATTTCCTCTTTATCTTTGATATGCATAAAGGAATGCATCCTTTACCCTCGTATTTTCGTAAAGTACGAAAATACTTGATATTTATCAAATATTAAGTATATATGGAATTTATGCTACTAAGCATAGTATTAGTTTACGTTTTCATCAAATGATTGCGTATTTATCAAATTTAATACGAGTCTGTTCTTGGAACAACGACATATGAAGCATATTGTGCTGCTCTGTCTCAACCAGACATCCCTTTTCCATATAAATTATTTTTCCTGTACGATTTTCAATTCACTATGTACTAAAAAATGATGTTTTTATCGTGTTAGAAATAGAAAGAGATTTCACATTTTTACGATTCGTAAAAATACTAAGTAGGTTATATTAAGAACCACACCTATGTTCTGTCTACATAAAGTTACTTTATGTAGGGGCATATAATAATATTGTGATTAGCGTCGCTTTTTTTACCAGGTCCTGATCCTACATTCAAGGACGCTATTCAGATTTACTTATCTAAGATCTGTGTAGAAGAAGTAGTACAAAGAAAAAGTTAAAGGAAAGGAAGGTTTCTCGTTTCGTTTCCTTCGTACTACTTCTTTTCCAAATTAATCTCTACCCTTAATACAACCCCTATTACCCCCCCCCCCCTTTTTTTTACTGATGATCTAGAATTCATCTAGACATAAGTATTAACTGTATTGATAATACAAATCAATTGCTTTGACTCACCGTTTTTACGTAAATGATGAGTAAAAAAGCAGTAGGGACTGAAATGAATAATGCAACAGCAATAAATGCGAGGATATTTACTTCCATGATTGATTTTCCCTTCGTTTTACAATAACTCGAGATTTGATCTCATAGAGTATAGATGAATCTTCTTTTTTATTGATTGAATCCTTGGAGTATGAGATTCCATCAATAGGATCAATCTGAGTAACGGAATCTAACGGATTCCTATTAATTCTTCAATAGAAATGAAATAGTATAACATACTATGATCTCTTATTCATACCGGATCTAATAATTTGATCCCTAATTGATCCCACCGTGTTAATCATATAGTTACAACGTTTTACATATATGAGAAAATCGTATCGCCAAGCATTGGAATTGGATATGCAAATATTATAAATATGGTTGTTTGATAAAATTTTTGTCTAAATCGAATATTGAGACGTTGATGATGACCCGAATTTGCCTATTCGCGGGACAGGGCAGATAAGTATTATAAAGATTGCTCTAATAGATTATATCTACTGATTGATTTATTATTTCAAACTTAATTTGAAACTTACCTCCTTAATGAAGCTAAGGAATTCCCCTGGTATTACGTCCCAATAGGGATATACTATCCCTTAATCGATCCTATTGATCGAGAAAAAGAACAATAGAATTCATTCTCTTGATTCAGGTGAGAAAGATGCCCAAGCTTGCATCATGATTTTACATGACAAATCGCAAAAGGGTTCGGGGTAACTGCAGCTAAAAAAAAGGGGGGGGGGGAGGACAGATTTCCCTACTGAAATCCCCCTGATTCGCCTTGTAATGTTCACCGAGAACTAAAAATAGGAAATGAATAGTTCAAACTATTCGAAGAATTGCCCATAACCCTGGAATGAGCTGAACTGTTTGTATAATCAGTTCAGCCCAAACATAATCCAATCCTCATGTGATAATTAATCGTAATCTTTTATATTTTTTACGAACAGTATTCTTGTTCCTTAAAAAATGGGGTACTAACATATCTGAAATAGTACCAATATTTTATATTGGGAAAGAACATGAGATAGATGGAACAGTATCTATTGCTACTGGAAATCATTTAGAATGATTCATAGATCTCTATAGAGAGATCCCTAGAGATCTATGCGGTATTCTGACTTAGAAGAAGACTCCTTCTGTGTTATCCTTCCTAACACAAATTGAGTCTTCCTACGAAGATCTGTTCAAAACATTCTAATTCTACGAAACCTTTTTTCTCTCTTAAGGAGAGAATAGGATTTATTGCAGATCCACTATGATAATTCGAGAATATCATCGAAATGGTGACAGAATCCCTAGTAGATCTATCCTAGTCTACCCGATTTCCCTTTTTTGCTCTTCTATGGGGTGGGGATCGATCGAAGAATTGATCAATTTATTGGACCGGGACTGACGGGGCTCGAACCCGCAACTTCCGTCTTGACAGGGCGGTACTCTAACCAATTGAACTACAATCCCAACTAGGTACAGTTGACCTAATAATCAGTACTAGAAATTTGACTAGTGCCGGGTCGATAAAAGATTTGACCTTTCTCTTTCAAATTTACTTAAAATATCTGTTCGTTTCGATTCTTTCTATATCGAGGATTCAAAAACCAATTAACTTTTCATCGATATTATTGATTTGATATGAATATCAATCTATCAATCAAGTTGGTATTGGGCCGAGCTGGATTTGAACCAGCGTAGGCATATTGCCAACGGATTTACAGTCCGTCCCCATTAGCCACTCGGGCATCGACCCAGGAACAAGAAATGGAAAGTCATTAGGAGACCTAATGAGTATTCTAATAACTTTCCTTCCTAGTAAAGTACCCCTAGGGGAAATCGAATCCCCGTTGCCTCCTTGAAAGAGAGATGTCCTGGGCCACTAGACGATAGGGGCCCACTTATCGTCATAATATTCAAATCCCTAGGAAATTGTCAAGACTATGAAACCACTAAATCTTCTTTTTGTTAGTGGTTTCATCTTCTTCTTGTATTGTTCGTAAACTTATCTAGTACTAAATCCTAAAAAGAGGCTTCGCTTTTAGATAAAAAGGCTTTAGTTTAAGCCCCAAGATTCTTGGGGTATTGCTAATTATATACCTATTATGTTGAAAAGATGGAACAACGATGGAAAATATTGAGGAAATGCCTCTTATTAGCAATATTGCTTACAATATTCCCCCCTCTAATTCACCATATTACGAAATTAATATTGGTTCTGGAAGAGAACCATATCCCTTTCTTTTGAACCGAGTACTCATTTATTCAAAGTTACCAGAGATTCGCTCATGGAACCCATAGCAATATTTGGTCCTCTGGACCAACACTTATGATACAGTGCGCGTGTTTCCAGATCAAAATTCTTCATAATGAAGAACACAAACTATACATAGGGTCCCTGGGTCGGAAACCGAGCAAAAGAGTCCTATCCAATATTTGCTTACATAGGACAGATCGGAATAGGCACAACTTATAAAATCGGTTATATGTATTTACAAAATATCGGAGATGCCGATCTCTATCTCAGATCGAGACAATCCTATGTGTGGATCTGAGTGATAGACAGACAGGCGAATAAGAGAGTCATCTCAATAGCCACGTGGGTTCACTAATCTAGTCAATTCAGATTAATATTAATAATAGGTAGACAAACAATGGAAGGTATATCCCTGTCAATTATGGAGTACAGATCTCACATTTTTATAACCAAGTCGAAGAGTTCAATCAAATTATTAATGGGTCAATAGGACTAATTGACATGATCGGAATAGGATCGGTCCTCAAACAGTAAATTACATCAATATATATTAGATATTATATCTATCAATATTAGAATTATATTCTATGTGGATCCATTTTATATATTCATATATACCAGATATGTAGTAGACTCATCCATTCATCATGAAATGATCAAAAGCCCTTTTAACTCAGCGGTAGAGTAACGCCATGGTAAGGCGTAAGTCATCGGTTCAAGCCCGATAAAGGGCTCCTGTAATGATTCCTACAAAGCCCGGTGTTCATTTTTCACAGGATGATGTTTAATTGAGGTAAAAAAAACTGTGAAAAACAATTAATAAATACCTGTCATGATTAGTTTTAGGTTCCGTCATTTGTTATGACGGAATAGAGCACCTAATATGATTGAGGACAACTAGAATGCTATCTAGACTACTAGATATAGTCTTTTTTCTCCATCTTGCTACTATAGGACGAGAAATGATATAAGATCAGACATAATTTATTTCATTTTAGTCATTTTGAGACATTATAATTGAAATTATGAATACGTAATTTCAATTCCAAATTCCGAGAGTATTTTCACTTTTTTTATCTTAAATCTTTCGGCCCAAAAGAGGTAAATAATAAGTAGAAGTAAGTGAACCTGACCCATTGACTGATGAATATATCAGCTATTCTGATATTGAAAATTGAGGGATATTTTGAAAGTGGGCCTTTCAATTATCTGAAATTATTCAAGTGATTGAATATTTGGCTTATGATTGGATGTTCTGTCGAATGAATAGTTATGATCTCTCTTCTTTACGGAAAAAATGGAGATGGAAGTCTAAATTATGGACGGAGTCAATTTACCTTTATCTTTAATTCATAAATTGGTTCTCTATCTAGAGAATCAAATTGATTAAATACTTATATGAATGTACTAGACATTTGACTTTGATCATTTTACCGGTAAAAAATGGATTGGAATTCATATATCGAAAAAGAAAGAAAGGGTCAATGGAAAAGAAAGGAACTGTCAATATTTGAACTATAGTTAAATAGTATTCCTTTTTTCTGAATAGAAGGGAAAGAACAAATAGAGTTCTTTCCTCTAGCTCTATGAGCTAATCAAATATTTTATTCTTATTGTTCTTATTTATTCGTAGGAATATAGTAGTATTTCTATTTTTTTATCTTGGAGTGAGGTTCACAACAGAATAATATTTAATGGAATAGATGTCGTGAATAGTATCTGGTGAAGAACAGAAAAGCTAACTTGCCTTTACGGCAGTTGTTCTGTTGACATTTATTCCATTCATAAGGTAATTTGAGGATCAGAAAGAAACTGAATAGAAACAACATCATGCATTTACCTATATTGGATTGGTTCAGTTTAGCGGATAATATCTGTGCCAACAAGGAATCTTCGGAACCCGATTTGTTTAAAGGGATGATGGATGAAAAATTGTCCATAGATAGACAAACCAGCATATACCTTTTGATTCTATCAGATAGGGTGCTCGGAAAAGGTCAGAATAGTTAAATAGGAGGATCACTATGACTATAGCCCTTGGAAAGTCTTCCAAAGATGAACAAACTTTATTTGATACTATGGATGACTGGCTACGCAGAGACCGTTTTGTTTTTGTGGGTTGGTCCGGTCTGTTGCTTTTTCCTTGTGCTTATTTTGCCCTAGGTGGATGGTTTACGGGTACAACCTTTGTGACTTCATGGTATACTCATGGATTGGCCAGTTCCTATTTGGAAGGTTGTAATTTTTTAACTGCCGCAGTTTCTACGCCTGCTAATAGTTTAGCACATTCTTTGCTGCTATTATGGGGTCCTGAAGCACAAGGAGATTTTACTCGTTGGTGCCAATTAGGTGGTCTATGGACTTTTGTTGCTCTTCATGGTGCTTTTGGTCTAATAGGCTTCATGTTACGCCAATTTGAACTTGCTCGATCTGTACAATTGCGACCTTATAATGCAATTGCGTTCTCTGCTCCGATTGCTGTTTTTGTTTCTGTATTCTTGATCTATCCATTAGGCCAGTCTGGTTGGTTTTTTGCACCTAGTTTTGGTGTAGCAGCTATTTTCCGATTTATCCTATTTTTTCAAGGTTTTCATAATTGGACCTTGAATCCATTTCATATGATGGGAGTTGCCGGAGTATTGGGTGCTGCTCTTCTATGTGCTATTCACGGTGCTACCGTGGAAAATACTTTATTTGAAGACGGTGATGGTGCAAATACGTTCCGTGCTTTTAACCCAACTCAAGCTGAAGAGACTTATTCTATGGTCACTGCTAACCGTTTCTGGTCCCAAATTTTTGGGGTTGCTTTTTCCAATAAACGTTGGTTACATTTCTTCATGTTATTTGTACCAGTAACCGGTTTATGGATGAGTGCCATTGGAGTAGTTGGTCTAGCTCTAAACTTACGTGCCTATGACTTTGTTTCCCAGGAGATTCGTGCAGCAGAAGATCCTGAATTTGAGACTTTCTACACAAAAAATATTCTCTTAAACGAAGGTATTCGTGCTTGGATGGCGGCTCAGGATCAGCCTCATGAAAACCTTATATTCCCTGAGGAGGTTCTACCCCGTGGAAACGCTCTTTAATGGAACTCTAGCTTTAGCTGGTCGTGACCAAGAAACTACTGGTTTCGCTTGGTGGGCTGGTAATGCCCGACTTATCAATTTGTCGGGCAAATTACTTGGGGCTCACGTGGCTCATGCCGGATTAATTGTATTCTGGGCTGGAGCAATGAATCTATTTGAAGTGGCTCATTTTGTACCGGAAAAGCCTATGTATGAACAAGGTTTGATTTTACTTCCCCATTTAGCTACTCTAGGATGGGGAGTCGGTCCTGGTGGGGAAATTGTGGACACTTTTCCCTATTTTGTGTCTGGGGTACTTCACTTAATTTCTTCTGCAGTTTTAGGTTTCGGTGGTATTTATCACGCACTAATCGGACCCGAAACTTTAGAAGAATCTTTTCCATTTTTTGGTTATGTATGGAAAGATAGGAACAAAATGACCACAATTTTAGGTATTCATCTAATCTTGCTAGGTATTGGTGCTTTTCTCTTAGTATTCAAGGCTTTGTATTTTGGTGGCATATATGATACCTGGGCTCCCGGCGGTGGAGATGTAAGAAAAATTACGAACCTTACGCTTAACCCAGGTGCTATATTTGGTTATTTACTCAAGTCCCCTTTTGGGGGAGAGGGATGGATTGTTAGCGTGGACAATCTAGAAGATCTAATTGGAGGACATGTGTGGTTAGGTTCCATTTGTATTTTCGGTGGTATCTGGCACATCTTAACAAAACCTTTTGCATGGGCTCGTCGTGCGTTTGTGTGGTCCGGAGAAGCTTACTTGTCCTATAGTTTAGCGGCTCTTTCTGTCTTTGGTTTCATTGCTTGTTGTTTTGTTTGGTTTAACAATACAGCTTATCCTAGTGAATTCTATGGGCCTACTGGCCCAGAGGCCTCTCAAGCTCAAGCATTTACTTTTCTAGTTAGAGATCAACGTCTTGGAGCTAGTGTGGGGTCTGCCCAAGGGCCTACTGGTTTAGGTAAATATCTTATGCGTTCTCCTACTGGAGAAATTATCTTCGGAGGAGAAACAATGCGTTTTTGGGATCTTCGTGCTCCCTGGTTGGAACCTCTAAGGGGTCCTAATGGTTTGGACCTAAGTAAGTTGAAAAAGGACATACAACCCTGGCAAGAACGACGTTCAGCGGAATATATGACTCATGCTCCTTTAGGTTCTTTAAATTCTGTGGGTGGTGTAGCTACCGAGATTAATGCAGTGAATTATGTCTCACCTCGAAGTTGGTTATCCACCTCTCATTTTGTTCTAGGATTTTTCTTTTTCGTAGGTCATTTGTGGCATGCAGGAAGGGCTCGCGCAGCTGCAGCAGGATTTGAAAAAGGAATTGATCGTGATTTTGAACCTGTTCTTTCCATGACCCCTCTTAATTAAACCAGAGATGAAACTAGATAAAATCCAAATCTATCTAATTTCGATTTATTTTCCATGTTGGGAGGCGGGATAGTGGTATCCTTCGATATTATTTTTCCAACTGAATCTTTGTTGCTCGGCTATAGAATATAGCCGAGCCTTTTTTGGTACTGAACTGATAAGTTCGATTGTTCAACGAACAAAAGGAGAGAGAGGGATTCGAACCCTCGATAGTTTTTTAACTATACCGGTTTTCAAGACCGGAGCCATCAACCACTCGGCCATCTCTCCCGGACGAAGACAACTTGTCCTATTCTACCTCAACGGATAATACCCTAACTATAGGGTTGTTATCATATATAACAATATATGTTAACTCATGATGGTAAATACGAATTTACCTATTCTTTCACACTCAAATCAATATTTGAGAAATTTAAGCTCGATTAATTTATGATCAAATTAAATCCGTAGTGCAGTTGATTAGAAGTTGACCGGATAGGGATCCGATGGTATAGTTTATTGAATCTGTTGGAAGCTTTTAAGATCACAGCCATGACTATTGCTTTCCAATCGTCTGTGTTTGCATTAATTGTAATTTCATTTCTCCTAGTGATTGGTGTACCTGTCGCACTTGCCTCTCCTAATGGTTGGTCAAGTAGCAAAAATGTGCTATTTTCGGGCGTATCATTATGGATTGGATCAGTCTTTTTAGTAGGTATTCTAAATTCTTTCATATCTTAGATATGTTCTAAGATCTTTTGAGTTGAAACTCTCCCCCCCCCTCTCCCCTCTACGGAGGGGCATTATAGTTCGCAATGGCATTTCTCATAAATGCCAAGAAACCAAATGAAAGTGATCTTGGCAGGGGTTATTTTACTATTGGTATGAGAAATAATCATACCATAATTCCATTAAAATACACCTACATAGAAGTAGTAATATATGAGTATTTATTTATATCCAAAAAATAGTCAAATGCGGGTATGGTTGAATGGTAAAATTTCTCCTTGCCAAGGAGAAGATGCGGGTTCAATTCCCGCTACCCGCCCATCTGGCGGATGAAATATAACAAGGAATAGTTATTGGTTTGGTCGTATCCTTTCCTGGTTTATCAAACCATTCTTAATGGAATTAGTCATCGTTTTTGACTAAAAAACTTATTATGTCTTTGCGGAGACGGGATTTGAACCCGTGGCTTCAAGGTTATGAGCCTTGCGAGCTACCAAACTGCTCTACTCCGCGCTATCCCTTAATATTAGCTTGGCTATAATACCCAAAATGGGGTACATTGAGCAACCCCTTGGACATGTTATCCTCCCTCCCTATATAGGGAGGAGAGGGACTTTTCTATCATCACAAAAACCTTAAATAATCTTTTTTTCCTCCTACCAACTCGATTTTCCTACCAACTCGATTTTGTTACTCCGGCCAACAAACATGCGTGAGCCATCTCACGGATTATATATCCGGACAACTCAAAATCTCTATAGTTGGCTCTAGGTCTTCCAGTCGTCGAACAACGTCGACGAAGACGTGTAGGTGCACTATTACGTGGTGAAGATTGTAATTTTCTATAAATTTCCAATTTTTCATCCAATGATGAGACTTCGCTCATCTCTTTTTTCAAAGATTTCCGAAGGAAAATATATTTCCTTTCCAATCTTTGTTTCTTTTTTTCTCTTTGAATGAGACTTTTTCTTGCCATAATTATTTATTATATCCAGGAATAAAAAATATATATCAAATTTGAGATGGAGAAGTATTACGTGGATTACTCAATCTTTTTATCCAGAGAGATTAGATTGATAATCTAAATATCTTCTCAAATTGAAAAAAATTAACCGAATTTGCCTGATGTAGAGGCGATTAAGAAAGCTGCATAGGTGAATATATAACCTACGGAAAAGTGAGCTAATCCAACTAGTCGTGCTTGAACAATGGAAAGAGCTACCGGCTTGTCCCTCCATCGAACTAAATTAGCCAAAGGTGTGCGTTCATGAGCCCATGCGAGAGTTTCAATCAGTTCCTGCCAATATCCACGCCAGGAAATAAGAAACATGAATCCAATCGCCCAAACAAGATGCCCGAATAAGAACATCCACGCCCAGACAGATAAACTGTTCATACCAAAAGGATTGTATCCATTAATAAGTTGTGAAGAGTTTAACCAAAGATAATCTCTTGACCATCCCATTAAATAAGTGGAAGACTCATTAAATTGCGCTACATTCCCCTGCCATAAGGTGATATGCTTCCAATGCCAATAGAAAGTAACCCATCCAATGGTATTCAACATCCAAAAAACTGCCAAATAAAAAGCATCCCAGGCCGAAATATCGCAAGTACCACCCCGTCCCGGACCATCGCAAGGAAAACTATAACCAAAATCTTTCTTATCAGGCATTAGCTTGGAACCACGCGCATCTAAAGCACCTTTTACTAAAATCAATGTAGTTGTATGCAAACCTAGAGCAATAGCATGATGAACCAAAAAGTCTCCAGGACCAATTGTTAAGAAGAGTGAATTTTTATTATCGTTAATAGCATTCAACCAACCAGGTAACCATATGCTTTTACCAGCATTGAATGCTGGATCATTTGCTGAAGATAAGAGTACATCAAAACCATATAAGGCCTTACCATGAGCAGATTGTATCCACTGAGCAAATATAGGCTCGATCAAGATTTGTTTTTCCGGAGTACCAAAAGCAAGCATAACATCGTTATGAACATAAAGTCCCAAGGTATGAAAACCTAGGAATAAACTAGCCCAACTCAAATGAGATATTATAGCTTCCTTATGCTCCAACATTCTCGCCAATACATTATCCTTATTCTGTTCTGGATTATAATCCCTAATGAGGAATATAGCTCCATGAGCAAACGCCCCTGTCATAATGAATCCGGCAATGTATTGATGATGAGTATACAATGCAGCTTGGGTAGTAAAGTCTTGTGCTATGAATGCATAAGCGGGTAAAGAATACATGTGTTGAGCTACCAAGGAAGTAATAACCCCCAAAGAAGCTAGAGCAAGACCTAATTGAAAGTGAAGAGAATTATTGATTGTGTTATAAAGACCTTTATGTCCGCGTCCTAATCGACCTCCCGGAGGAATATGTGCTTCTAAAATATCTTTTATACTGTGTCCGATCCCAAAGTTAGTTCTATACATATGACCAGCAATAAAAAAAACAAATGCAATAGCTAAATGATGATGAGCTATATCAGTTAGCCATAAACTTTGAGTTTGTGGGTGAAATCCTCCGAGAAGAGTTAGAATAGCAGTTCCCGACCCTTGTGAGGTACCAAATAAATGACTACTGGAATCAGGATTTTGAGCATAAAGATTCCACTGACCTGTAAAAAGGGGTTCTAAACCTTGGGGATACGGTAATACAGACAAGAAATTATCCCATCGTATGTGTTCCCCCCTTGATTCAGGAATCGCAACATGAACTAAATGTCCCGTCCAAGCCAAAGAACTGACTCCGAAGAGTCCCGACAAATGATGATTGAGACGAGATTCGGCATTTTTAAACCATGAAACACTTGGTTTCCATTGAGGTTGTAGATGCAATCGACCCGCTATTAAAAAGATAGCGGAAAGAAATAGCAAGAAAAGAGCTCCGCTATAAAGATCTTCATTCGTGCGTAAGCCAATTGTATACCACCACTGATAAACACCAGAATAAGCAATATTTACCGGACCGGAGGCGCCTCCTCGGGTAAAGGCTTCTACGGCCGGTTGACCAAAATGAGGATCCCAAATTGCATGAGCAATAGGCCTTACATGTAAGGGGTCATGGACCCATGCTTCGAAATTGCCTTGCCAAGCCACGTGGAACAAATTACCAGAGGTCCATAGAAAGATTATAGCTAACTGACCAAAGTGAGAAGCAAAAATCTTCTGATAAAGGCGTTCTTCGGTAATATCATCATGACTCTCAAAGTCATGTGCAGTAGCAATACCAAACCAAATACGACGAGTAGTTGGGTCCTGGGCCAAGCCTTGGCTGAACTTTGGAAATCTTGATGCCATAATGCTTTTCAAATCCTCCTAGCCGTTATCCTACTGCAATAATTCTTGCTAGGAAGAACGCCCATGTTGTGGCGATTCCACCCAGAAGGTAATGAGCTACTCCTACAGCACGTCCTTGGACAATACTCAAGGCTCTGGGCTGGATAGCAGGAGCAACCTTTAATTTATTATGGGCCCAAACAATAGATTCAATTAGTTCTTGCCAATACCCACGACCACTGAATAGGAACATTAAACTAAAGGCCCAAACAAAATGAGCACCTAAGAAGAAAAGACCATATGCAGATAATGAAGAACCATAAGATTGAATTACTTGAGAGGCTTGTGCCCATAGAAAGTCACGGAGCCACCCGTTAATTGTAATGGAACTCTGGGCAAAGTTTCCTCCCGTGATATGAGTTACCACTCCCTGATCACTTATACTACCCCAAACATCGGACTGCATTTTCCAGCTGAAATGGAATATTACTACCGAAATTGCATTATACATCCAAAATAACCCTAGGAAGACATGATCCCAGGCAGATACTTGACATGTTCCTCCTCTCCCAGGCCCATCGCAAGGAAAACGAAAACCAAGATTCACTTTATCGGGTATTAAACGAGAGCTACGGGCAAATAAGACACCTTTAAGTAGTATTAATACAGTCACATGGATAGTAAATGCATGAATATGGTGCACTAAAAAATCCGCAGTTCCTAATGGAATAGGTAACAAAGCCACTTTGGCACCTACTGCTACCAAATCACCACCTCCCCAGGTTAAGCTGGTGCTTGCTGTTGCATCAGGAGCTGTCAAACTAGGTGATGAGGCATGAGTATTTTGTATCCATTGAGCAAAGATAGGTTGTAATTGTATAGCAGTATCTGAAAACATATCTTGAGGACGTCCTAAAGCACTCATAGTATCATTATGAATATACAGACCAAAACTGTGGAAACCTAAGAATATACATGCCCAGTTTAGGTGTGATATAATTGCATCACGATGTCTCAGAACACGATCTAAAAGATTGTTGTATTGAGTAGTCGGATCATAGTCTCTTACCATAAAAATAGCTGCATGTGCAGCAGCGCCAACTATGAGAAATCCACCAATCCACATATGGTGTGTGAACAGAGAGAGCTGGGTACCATAGTCAATAGCTAGATATGGATAGGGGGGCATAGAATACATGTGGTGAGCTACGACAATAGTTAAAGATCCTAACATAGCTAGGTTAAGAGCTAATTGAGCATGCCATGAGGTAGTTAAGATCTCGTAAAGACCTCTATGACCCTCCCCTGTAAATGGACCTTTATGAGCTTCCAAAATTTCCTTGAGGTTATGGCCAATACCCCAATTGGTCCTATACATATGACCAGCGATCAGAAAAAGAATTGCAATAGCCAAATGGTGATGTGCAGTATCGGTCAGCCATAGACCCCCCGTTACCGGATTGAGTCCTCCACGAAAAGTCAAAAAATCTGAATATTCCGACCAATTCAGGGTAAAAAATGGGGTCAATCCCTCAGCAAAACTGGGATAAAGTTGAGCTAAAAGATCGCGATTTGAAATAAATTCATGAGGAAGTGGTATCTCTTTAGGGTCCACTCCAGCATCTAGGAGTTGGTTAATAGGTAAAGAAACGTGTACTTGGTGTCCTGCCCAAGATAGAGACCCAAGTCCTAGTAACCCTGCTAAATGGTGGTTCAACATGGATTCTACATCTTGGAACCAAGCCAATTTTGGAGCAGCTTTGTGATAATGGAACCAACCAGCAAAAAGCATTAACGCTGCAAAGATCAATGCACCAGTTGCGGTGCAGTAAAGTTGTAATTCACTAGTTATTCCGGATGCTCGCCAAATCTGGAAGAACCCAGAGGTTATTTGTATTCCTCGAAAACCTCCACCTACATCTCCATTCAAAATTTCTTGACCTACTATTGGCCAAACTACCTGAGCACTGGGTTTGATGTGAGTAGGATCACCCAGCCATGCTTCATAATTAGAGAAACGAGCGCCGTGAAAGTACATCCCACTTAGCCAAATAAAGATGATAGCTAGTTGACCAAAATGAGCACTAAATACTTTGCGAGAGATCTCTTCCAAATCATTGGTATGGCTATCAAAATCGTGAGCATCAGCATGTAGGTTCCAGATCCAAGTGGTAGTATTAGGTCCCTTAGCTAGTGTCTTTGAGAAATGACCGGGTTTAGCCCATTTTTCAAAAGATGTTTTAATAGGATCCCTCTCCACCACGATCTTTACTTCTGGTTCCGGTGAACGAATGATCATTGAGTTCTCCTCTTTCCAGACGAAACATGAGAAAAAACCCGCCAACAGGAAGGAATTATTGAACGATAGATATATGTTCTCAACTCGTTCCTCTCTTTATTTCCCAGTTCAGGACTGGATCAAACTATGATACGGAAGTTGATCTGAGGCAAGTGTTCAAATTTATTATGACATATACCATAGGTGCTCAATGGACCGTTACGATATGGGAAACGTCTTTCCCACCCAGTGGGAAAAAGCATTTCTCGGTGTAATGTGTAATATCATTATCTTCATATCCAATATATTTACCCATATATCTGAACCCATCCAGATAACATTTTTGCATCACAAAAACTTTTAATAATTTGTGGATAAAATATTAATGGATCTTTAATAAATTATATCTCCAGACGGGATTTACTCCTATTCAAAAGATCCCTTTCATTAACGATCCATAAAAGGTATTATATGTTTTATTGTCAATATATTATTGTCTAAAATAACAACGCAATAAGAGGAGCTAATTCGATCGAATAGTATGAAACATTTATTTCTCCTGGATGGATTATTTCATATCATAATCCATACGATTTCCCAGTATGGTAATAGATAAATTTTCATTCTACAAAACGTCCCGTAATCTTTAACCAATTTTGTGCTTCGATATAATTGCTTGGAGCAAGCGCTATAGCTTGTTTCCAATACTCAGCAGCTTGATCAAACCAAGCCTCCGCAATTTCAGGATCTCCTTGTCGAATGGCCTGTTCTCCTCGGTCGGGATAGGTCAACTTGGAAAAGTGTTCTTCCCTTAGAACCGTACTTGAGAGTTTCCTACCTCATACGGCTCAATTCACTATTAGTTCTTTAGTTCTTTACCCAAACTTCGATAGTTCATTGGGAATAGGTTCAGGTTAACCGAAAGAACAGAAAGGGTCAATGACATGAGTTTCAAACTTCACTTTCGATAAATGATCAGGTTTTATCTTTTCTCCCACCCTCAGAAAGATGAAGTATAGAAACAAAAAGATCTACTTCAGATTATCCGAATAGAAGTCTTTTTAAGGGGTAACTATCTACGTTCTGTATAGAACTTTCAAATAGTACTTTCCGTCTGCAACTGGTAGGAGAGTACTTCACATCTTTAGGATCTGATCCTACACCGCTGCTCAATAGCCTAGTAAATCAACTCTATTACATAAGTTGATGCCTTATTTTTGGCAATGAGCAGATTTGATCGTATTAGCCCGAACTTTCAATAATTGATCTTTATGGTGCTTTCCCCATCAATTGAATGATTTTATTTTATCCATGGAATATCCAGGCTCTATTTATCCATTCATATTTGGGCTTCTATGAGGGATATTCTTTTTACTACAGCTGATAAAAACTGTCCTTTGGACGGTGCATATGTAGAAAGCCTCTTCTTTTGTCCTTCTCCGTAGTTCTAAACGAATTCATTCTATAGTACAGATAGCCGCACGTAATGACAGATCAGGGCCGTATTATTAAGAGCTTGTGGTAAAGATGGGTTTCGTTCTAATGCCTGGAAATAATATTCCAAAGCCTTAGTATGTTCCCCATTACTCGTGTGGATAAGACCTATATTATATAGTATATAACTTCGATCATAAGGGTCGATTTCCGGTCGCATGGCTTCATAATAATTTTGTAAAGCTTCTGCATATTCCCCTTCGGATTGAGCTGACATCCGTTACGGTCGTTCATTCAATTGAAATGATCTCCGTTCCAAAACCGTACATGAGATTTTCACCTCATACGGCTCCTCCTTTTTTTTACATAAAAAGGGAAGTAATCCGTTGAATTGTAAAAAAAGTCTTACCCCATATTATGAATTAACAGGAGCTAGTGTATTTCTGATGAATCTCTAGCCATCCTTCTTGCAAAGATTCCTTATTTTTGAATAAAAAGGATTTTAGCTTAGCACTAAAAACAGAACCTCCAACAATTTCTTTGTCCTTAACGCACCGTATTTTAAGGGGATTATTCACTTCAACAATCTCCGATGGTTCTAGCGGTATCCGAAGTACAAACGAGATGGATGTTTGTTGCCCCAACCATTCTCACTAGCCCTTCATAAAAAGGTCATGTGTATGATAACGAAGCGTTTGTGTTGTCGATTCCCACACGTAGTGCTTTTCCCCTATGCGTGCCTATCAGATAGGTTTGACCATTAACACCTATTACATAGGTGTAACCTTTCGCTTGATACTAGAATCTCAGAAGATCAAAGCATCTAAGGCTGCATCAATCGGGGATACACGACAGAAAGAATTGTTCTATTTCTAAAACTCACCTTCACTAAGCGTAAGTTTTCTTTGACTCAATATCCCGCCATTCCCTGAAACGAGAAAAACAGAAAGAGAAAAAAATATCAAATCACACCATCTCTGTAATAGGTAAATGCCTCTTTCTCCCCTGAAGCCATTGGGATTATTTGCAATAAGATATCCGCTACAATTGTGAAGGTCTTATCGATAAAATTGTCATTTCTCTGAGATCTAGGCATAGTCAATTAGAGATTTGATAATTTCCTTCATTCCCCATACGGAAATGATCCCATGAACAAAATGATTTTCCGGCGCACAATAGCATAATAAATGGGTTTCCTTCTGATCGTAAATATTAGAAATTCTAATCTAATTGATTATTATTAATAGAAATAGATAGAGAATATTCGAAAGGGATGTTCATTAAATTGACTGATAAATAATCAGAAAAAATTTTATTTAAATAAATGAAATATTCTGCGAACTAAATAAGTAAGTCCAGACTCATTTGCCCGTGATCCGAACGAACAAACGAGTAAGTGAAGTGAAAAGATCATTGCATAATGAAAACTAAATGATCATTGTGTGCATACCCATATTATGCATATATAATATGGATAAAAATCTCGTCAGCATGATACAATTTGTACTATGAATCCTTGTCAAAAAATGATCCATAATAATCTACAATCATTATGGATATATGATCATGAAATGAAATGGATTAATAAATCTGGTTCAATTTCGCGATTGGATCGGGAATATCAACCCGAATAAGATGAGATCAGCAGACTGAGATTAGATTCTAATCTGCTGAAATAGGAAGAAAATAAGAAGTGTGGTAAAATATTCTTTTGTCTTTAGGGGGGATTGAATAAGTTCAAGAATAATTTCTAACTTGCTATCTACTAATCTAATTTTCATTTTTTGGATTCAAATGGAGAGATTGCGTAGGAAAGATGGCTGAGCGGTTCAAGGCGTAGCATTGGAACTGCTATGTAGGCATTTGTTTACCGAGGGTTCGAATCCCTCTCTTTCCGTATATTCACCTTATTTTTTTTATCAATCTATTGATTCCCATCCCAATAGGATGATCTCATCATCCCGCAACCCCGTTATTTATTTCGTAATAGAGGAAATAAAATGAGGAAAAGAACATTGGAAAAAATGGACAATAAATATTATTAATAATAATAACATTGTAATGTAACGTACAGAGGGACAGATGCGCAGGAATCCCTCCTTTTCATTCTCAATTTAAATTCGACAGGAATAATACTCTACAACTAACAATTCATTAATCTTCAAACTGATCCGTTTACTATCTATTATTTTTTTGACTAATCCAATATATTGTGACTTTTTTTTTAAAAGATTCAAATGGTTTGGCACCCAGATTTTATCCCTCTGGGATAGATCTATATTTTTATTTATTATATTTCTCGATCTTTGTTGATCTTTTATAGAAATTAAATCTTGGGGTTTGCAACGATAACTTGGTATATCTACTATCCGATCATTGACCAGGATATGTCTATGGTTGACCAATTGTCTGGCTCCAGGAATGGTAAGTGCCATACCCAATCGAAAAATAATGTTATCCAAACGCATTTCAAGTAATTGCAATAGGACCTGACCCGTTGATCCATTGGCTCTTCTAGCAATACGAACATATTGAAGTAATTGTCGCTCTGTAAGTCCGTAATTAAAACGTAATCTTTGTTTTTCTTTTAGACAGACAGGATATTTAGAAGGTTTAGGAGGTTTAGAATGTTTTTTATTGCCAGACTGCTCAATTCTGTTGGGTGTTTTCTTACTGAGTCCTGGTAAAGTTTTCAGACGATTTATTATTTTTAAACGAGGTCCGCGATAACGGGACATAAAAACTCCTTATTTTACGAAATGAACAAATTAATGCTGGAAAGAGGAATAGTATAAACCGTACGAATACTAGAATTATTTTATATGGAGAATGACATTTTTTCAATTTTGTTTGGATTGGAGAGGTCCAAAAAAATTTGTTCCAATCATTCATCTCGTTTCTAGTTAAAAAAGATCATGCCATGACAGACCCGGTGGACCGACGATCACAAAAGGAAGAGTCTTCTCCCTATTTCATAGATCCTTATAAAACATGGTTTATAATGGAAGGAATGAAAAAAATAGAAAAGAGCCAGCCAGCTATCGGGATCGAACCGATGACCGTCGCATTACAAGTGCGATGCTCTAACCTCCGAGCTAAGCAGGCTTATATAAATGCAAGATGCAACCACATATTTATTGGTGTGAGATTCAGAGATCTCTTCGGAATCGTAGCAATTATAGCAAATCGAATTCTAATAAATTAAGATTAGAATGGAACATTGCTTTAACTTATATTTAATCTAATATGAGTATTGATTAGCATCAGATAAGAATGGGGCGTGGCCAAGCGGTAAGGCAGCAGGTTTTGGTCCTGTTATTGCGAAGGTTCGAATCCTTCCGTCCCAGACGGGACAAATATGAAAAGAACAAAATAATGGTAAATCCAATTTCATTGGATTTCTACTTTGTTTTGATTTCTAGTCATTTCATAGATTATACTTATGGAAAGGGAATATGATTTTCATAGGTATTAAATATGGAAAGGGATATTTTTATAGTGTAGGATGGGAACACAAATCAAGTTGAAATAAAGTCTAATTTATGAAATTAGCCTATTGGATGTATGCTGGTCCTGCTCATATTGGAACCCTACGAGTAGCTAGTTCCTTCAAAAATGTGCATGCCATTATGCATGCTCCTTTAGGAGATGATTATTTTAATGTAATGCGTTCTATGTTAGAACGCGAAAGAGATTTTACTGCTGCAACTGCTAGTATAGTAGATCGTCACGTACTAGCACGTGGATCTCAAGAAAGAGTTGTGGATAATATTCTCCGGAAAGATAAGGAAGAATCAATCGCTATCAATAGTTTCATTAGTCCGAATCAAACAAAAATGGAGAAAAATATTGCATAAAAAATGCAGAAAGAATATAATTATTCTCAGTCTCGATGAATGTTGAGAGAGAGAAGGAAGTAAGAGAGGGTATCCCACCGTTGAACGAATATCCAACATTTCAATTTATAATGGAAATGAAATTGATGAGATGAGATTATCTCATGATCTCGTTCTCCGAGAACGGGGATATGGCGGAATTGGTAGACGCTACGGACTTAATCGAATTGAGCCTTGGTATGGAAACTTACCAAGTGATAGCTTCCAAATCCAGGGAACCCTGGGATATTCTGAATGGGCAATCCTGAGCCAAATCCGGTTTATAGGAACAATAGTTTCCTTTCCTAGAAAGAGATAGGTGCAGAGACTCGACGGAAGCTATTCTAACGAATGAATATCATTTGAATTTGACCCAATACTCTATCTAGAGAGTGCCCTCTAGATTTAACACTTTTAAAAGTGTTATATACTGGTTCTAACGATAGAACTTGAGTCGTTCTAAGCTTTTTTTAGAAGCCTAGCTCAAAATCGAATTGAAGGAATACTTAATTACTTAATATAATTAAGTATTATAATGAAGAGCTTTTCTAAAAAGAGAGTTAATTACATTTTTGAAATAAATGTAATTGGACGAGGATAAAGATAGAGTCCAATTCTACATGTCAATACCAACAACAATGCAAATTGCAGTAGGAGGAAAATCCGTTGGTTTTATAGACCGTGAGGGTTCAAGTCCCTCTATCCCCAGGTTTATTTCCGAATGACAGATATCTTATTCTTTTGAGAATTCTGTCAGCAATTTGGAATTCTTATTTTATTTCAAATAGAGATTGTTGTTATTATCTATTACCCCACTATTTCTAATAAGTAGAAATAGATATAAGATCTTAAAATAGATCTTAAGACAAGTTGATCATAGGATCAATTCATCCATATTGATCACAAATACAATAGTATATGTATAATTACTGTATTGTATATTAGTAATACAATATAATAATACATTATATAATTATACGCTTGTTCGAAGTATTTCAAATGATGACTTACCAATCCAAAAGTAGGATCCTTTTCAAAAGGGAAAAAATTTTTCCCTTTTCTTTTTAGTTGACACGAGTGCGGATTCTGTACTAGGATAATGCAGAGGAAAGAGCCGGGATAGCTCAGTTGGTAGAGCAGAGGACTGAAAATCCTCGTGCCACCAGTTCAAATCTGGTTCCTGGCATGCGGAACCATTATTCTAGATGAATAAAAAAAAATATATATTATAATATATATGGGTATAATCCATACATGTAGATCTATGTCTACATGCTAGGAAAAGTATGTTCCATTCTTTTCCTCTTTTTTTTATATGTACCTTCTCTGTTCTGATCAAATCTTGAAAGAACTCAGAAATATGCGAAGATTTGACGGGCAGTATTCTAAGTAGAATACTAGTTTAGACTGAAACTAGTATAAGCTCAAATCGGAGCTTTCCTTTTCGTACATGAGATGTGGCGTGGTAGATAATTATTTATGTGCGAATAAAATATAAATAATTTTATTGCGGCCAGAGTCGCATTTGATTTCATAGGAAATGGAAGAGATTATCCAAAAGATAGATCTATCCTTGCAAAAGTCAAAATTTTTTTATTCCATTCAATGAGAATCTTGTATTTCATAAAAATCGGGTGCAATATAATCTTTGCGTAAAGGCCAACCAATCCAACTTTCAGGCATCAATATACGTTTGAGACATGGATGACTTTCATAAAGTATTCCCAACATATCATAAGATTCCCGTTCCTGGAAATTAGCACCTTTCCAAATACGTAGAACAGACGGTATTCTGGGATCTTCCCTTGGTATAAAAACTTTTATACACACCTCTTCGGGTTGATCTGCATTATCCTTTATTCTCGTAAGATGATATACACTAGCTAATGATCCCCCTGGTGCTACATCATAGGCACACTGAGAACGGAGATAATTAAAACCATAAACATATAAGGCGACAGCTATAGAGGCCCAATCCTCAGATTTGATCTGTAACGTCTCTGTGCCTTGGTAATCGAAACCCAAAGCTCTATGAGCTAACTTATGCTTGGCTAGCCAAGCAGATAGGCGACCCTGCATTTGATTACTATTTATTGTCAAAGTATCTGTATAAGGATTTGACATTTCCAATTGAATTCAATAAATTTATTTATTTCCTGTTCGTTACTTTCTACTAACGATTATTCATTCGCAATTAGATAGCGAACTCTTGTATTTTCAAGTTTTTCAAGGGGTAGCTCTGAAATGGATTCAGATGTTTTTGGGGGTATCTCTAAAGTCGAATCAAATTGAGATTTATAAGATTGATGGAAAAACTTCTCCTCTTCATTTTCAGTATGAATACTGGGTCCAATATGAAACCTATGCTTTATAGAGAAATACCTCTTTCTTTGTTGAGACTCGGTCTTATATTCAGATAGCTCTCGAGCTATTTTTTCACGAAGTTTTATTATAGCATCTATAATAGCTTCTGGTTTAGGAGGGCAACCCGGCAAATAGATGTCCACAGGAATTAACTTATCTACTCCGCGAACGGTACTATAAGAATCTGTACTAAACATTCCTCCTGTAATCGTACATGCTCCCATAGCAATTACATATTTTGGTTCGGGCATTTGTTCATATAATCTCACTAAAGAAGGAGCCATTTTCATGGTCACAGTTCCAGCTGTTATAAGGAGGTCGGCTTGTCTAGGACTAGATCTTGGTACCAAACCGTAACGATCAAAGTCGAATCGCGAACCTATTAATGCAGCAAATTCGATGAAACAACAACTAGTACCATAAAGGAGCGGCCATAAACTAGAGAGTCTCGCCCAATTTGACAGATCGTTTAGAGTAGTTGAAACCACTGAATTTGGAATTGCTTGATCAAGTAAAGGTGACTCTATAGGATATATAGCTGGCTTTATGTACTTTTCTACTTCCCTTCTACCACCCCAAAATTTGGAAGTTAAGACCATTCCAATGCTCCTTTTCTCCATGCATAAACTAAACCAATAATTAAGATAAGCACGAAAAAAAAAGCTTCTATAAATGTATATATACCCAAAATATCAAAACTCATAGCCCACGGATAGAGAAAGACTGTTTCCACATCAAAAACAACGAAAACTAGAGCAAACATATAATAACGAATTCTAAATTGGATCCAAGTATCTCCCATTGGTTCTATACCTGATTCGTAATTAGTGGCTTTCTCCGGCCCTTTACTTATGGGGGCCAAAGCTATGGAAATCGAGAATGCCATAATCGGAATAAGGCTGGATATTACTAAATATATCCAAAAAGTATCATATTCGGAAAATATAAACATAAATAGACTCCTGTGAAATAGATCAAATTCCTCTATTTTATTGTCAATTTAGACATCGCTCCTCTACCCCCCGAATGATTGATTATCATCGAATCATATTAATTCCTGTTTCGTTCGTGACTTATCACGAAATTCACATAAGAATATTATGTATTTATCTTTTTTCTTTCGTATCGATTCTTTCTATACTTACATTCATAATCGCTAAATGATAACAATCTTTCCTTTTTAGGAAAGGGTTCTAATAGAACCCTTACAGTTCGGCAGACCCCATGTTGATTCGAGTTGTAACGTGTCATTAACATGAGTTGATGTAAGGGAATTTACAGGTCTTTTTAGTTATATGTTCTATTTCGATATAACAATTTTGTCCATTTAAATCAGGGGTCTTTCAGGGGCGTTGTTTCTAATAATGCGGGATGCGTCAACAAGCTTCCTTTGCTCCAGATTCAAATTGGGTGAGTCTAGTAATTTGCCATTTGACTTCGATGAACCTATTCATCTCTCGGAGGAAAAGAAAAAAAAAGGCTTATGTACCCCTTATATATCCATAAGCCTAATTCTGGCTCTTTGGGTCTATCTCATAGGGTTAAAAGATGATGATAATCAAGTCCTTTGTCCTCTACTTGCACAGGTGACGATACAAATAGAATAATTTTGATGCTCTCGGATCTCTCAACCGAAATAGTTAACATTCCACAGTATTGTGGAGAAGATGTTCAAGGGCGAATCAACCTCAGTTTTCAAAAACTTTGAAATGAATCATCAAATAAATACATAATTTGAACGCGTGTTGATGCATTCAGTTTATTATACGAATGGAATGGTTCGAGAAGTAGAATTAACTCAGTTAATTCATAGTATGCAGAGCTATTCATACTACAAAAAAGGAATAAAAGTATTAAGTTACCCTAGAAAAGGGTAAATCCAATTCGAAGTGAAGAATGAATTGGATTTTTCAAAACCTGACCAGTAATACGTATGTCCCATATGGAAATGGGGGATTAATTGCGTTTGAGAAATCAAACATCAATTTTATACTATGTTTTTTAGCAAATTGAAAGACAACGGCTATGATCGGGATTGGTAGGTACTGATTGACCTGTATAATGTACCAAATCTTTCACATAAGATTTATGATTGTTATGCACCCGGATTACGACATGATTTCCGGTCTATTGTTTAATAGAACAGAGATATCGGGAAAGAGGACTCTGGGTCTCAGTCGTAAGAATTTCATTTTTAAAAAATTCAAAATTTGAAAGCACCATCCCAATAAACTTCTATATTTTAGAGTTCCAGAATGCATTCTGTGAACTATGGAGACTCTATTCTTTTAGAATCTAAAACCATATGGGAAATTTAAGTTCATATCCACCATGCGTTGGTTCCGGGGGAGTTTGCATTTTTTTTGTTTGCTACCAGAATACAACGAGGGAAAAGAGTGCTTCTTAGCATATTTTAAGTTTCCTCAAAAATATGTTTATAAAAAAGGAGCAATAATCTTAGGGGAAGAAAAAGAAAGAACGAACCGAGGGTTCGTTCTTTAGCTCTGTTTAGCTAGGACAAACATTTTTCTAGAATTGGCCTTTCCGACCGGGTATTGAACATATTTATAATTGTAATATGTATAATTAATTATATATAGTATAGATCAAGAGTAGGAAAAGTAGATTGAATTTAACCTCACTTTATGCAAATAAAGTGATAGAATGATAGTTGATCAATATCTTTTATCTTGATCAACTATCATTCTTGTTTGATAACTTCAAACAGATTCACAGATACAGAAAAGATTCTCAATTGAATGAGAATCTTTTTTCTGCTTCGTTGACCCCGAATGTGTTTGAAGTTAAAAGGTCTATGTCTAATTTGAGTTGATACGATCCGAAGACTCTTTAAAATTAGAGCTGGGTCATAGAGACACTAAGCAAAGAAGGGAAATATTAATAGTTTTAGAACTGTATAGGGCTATACGGGCTCGAACCGTAGACCTTCTCGGTAGAACAGATCAAAGTTCTTATTACCAAAATGATTCGAACTGTTCCAAGAACCCAACATGCATTTTTATTGCATTGGGCTCTTTCATTAACTGATGAATTGATCAGTTAGTCTGCCATTCTCTTCTTTCCAGAAAGATAATAAGATGGCTCCGTTTGCTTCAAACGCAAATTAGAAGCAATCCCAAAGTGATTCAAAAGGTTTCTTTGACGTAGGTCTGCCATGCTCAGACATAGATTCACTCAATGAGTCTCTATCACCCCAAAAGTATAAATAATATGACACTTTATACACCTCAAAGTTCATAGAGCGAAAAGAATTTTTTTGAGGTCCCCGTATTGTACTCATTACGCCTGACATTGAATGCACCCGAGATTGACCATATCAACTATATTTATAGTTCTAATCAGATCTAACTTCATCTTTGTCATGCTGTTGTTCTCCCAATTCATAGAGTAAGACTATATATAATATAGTATATATATGGATCCGACGAACCAAAAAACTCTCCTGAAAACCATTGGCGCATGTGTAAACGAGGTGCTCTACCAAGCTGAGCTATAGCCCTTCACAGTCTTGAAGATATACTAACAAAATATATCACTTTCTGTCAAGGTGGATATGATACTATTTAGTTAGTAGCATATTGTTTATATGTTGAATTCCGCCTAGAATCGTTTCTAGGTACGACTCTATCTATGATGATAAATAACCCACTTAACTCAGTGGTTAGAGTATCGCTTTCATACGGCGAGAGTCATTGGTTCAAATCCAATAGTAGGTAAAACTTATTAGATACCATAGACGACTCAATGGCATCGTAATAAGTTTTTCTACAATTTTTCTAAGAAAATTATTTCCTGTATAATAAGTGAATGAACTTACAGATCATTCTCGAAGTTGAACTTTTTAAAAAGACCACTAAGTAAATCAAAGTGATAACTCTCAATGATTATTGACTGATCAACTCAGTACAGAACATTTTTTTTTTTTTTTCATTTTTTGCTAGTATTAGCAATTTGAATCAATCTATTTTTTTCTATTTTTTTCATGAGAACCAATCCTCTTTTTCTTAGCGTTTCCGCACTTGTAGAAAAGAAGGCAGGACGTATTGCTCAAATAATCGGCCCAGTACTAGATGTATCTTTTCCTCCAGGTAATATGCCTAAAATTTACAATTCCTTGATAGTTAAAGATAATGATACAACTGGTCAGCTAATTTGTGTTACTTGTGAGGTACAACAATTATTAGGAAATAATAAGGTTAGAGCTGTAGCTATGAGTGCTACAGATGGTTTGATGAGAGGAATGAGAGTAATTGATACAGGAGCTCCACTGAGTGTTCCAGTTGGTGAAACTACTCTGGGGAGAATTTTTAATGTTCTTGGAGAACCTGTCGATGATTTAGGTCCTGTAGGTGCTCTCACAACATCTCCTATTCATAGATCTGCTCCCGCCTTTACACAGTTGGATACCAAATTTTCAATCTTTGAAACAGGGATTAAAGTAGTGGATCTTTTAGCTCCTTACCGCCGTGGGGGAAAAATAGGATTATTCGGAGGAGCTGGAGTGGGTAAAACAGTGTTGATTATGGAGTTAATCAACAACATTGCTAAGGCTCATGGAGGTGTTTCCGTATTTGGCGGAGTAGGAGAACGTACCCGTGAAGGAAATGATCTTTACAAGGAAATGAAAGAATCGGGAGTAATTAATGAACAAAATATTTCAGAATCCAAAGTAGCTCTGGTCTATGGTCAAATGAATGAACCACCAGGGGCTCGTATGAGAGTTGGTTTAACTGCTCTAACCATGGCTGAATATTTCCGAGATGTCAATAAGCAAAACGTACTATTATTTATTGATAATATATTTCGCTTTGTCCAAGCAGGGTCAGAGGTCTCTGCATTATTAGGCAGAATGCCTTCCGCCGTTGGTTATCAGCCAACTCTTAGTACGGAAATGGGGTCTTTGCAAGAGAGAATCACTTCTACCAAAGATGGATCTATAACCTCCATTCAAGCAGTTTATGTACCTGCAGACGACTTGACCGATCCTGCTCCTGCTACAACATTCGCACATTTAGATGCTACTACTGTACTATCGAGAGGATTAGCTGCCAAGGGGATCTATCCAGCGGTCGATCCGTTAGATTCAACGTCAACTATGCTCCAACCTTCGATCGTGGGCGAAGAACATTATGAAATTGCGCAAGGAGTGAAACAAACTTTGCAACGTTATAAGGAACTTCAAGACATTATAGCTATTCTTGGACTGGACGAATTATCAGAAGAAGATCGTTTAACCGTAGCAAGAGCACGAAAAATAGAAAGGTTTTTGTCACAACCTTTTTTTGTAGCAGAGGTATTCACTGGTTCCCCCGGTAAATATGTTAGTCTAATAGAAACAATTAGAGGTTTTCAAATGATCCTTTCCGGAGAATTAGATGATCTACCTGAACAGTCTTTTTATTTGGTGGGTAACATTGATGAAGCTACCGCGAAGGCTATGAACTTCAAAGAAATTTAATTTGAAAAATGAACCTAAATCTTCGTGTACTGACTCCCAATCGAGTTGTTTGGGATTCAGAAGTTCAAGAAATAATCCTAACTACCAACAGCGGTCAAATTGGTGTATTACCCAACCATACTGCGATTGTAACAGCTTTAGATATAGGAGTTATGAAAATACGTCTCAATGCGCAATGGTCGACTATGGCTTTAATGGGCGGTTTCGCCAAGATAGACAATAATGAAATCACATTATTGGTAAATAATGCAGAAAGAGGTATTGACATTGATCCTCGAGAGGCTCAAGAAAGTTTTAGATTAGCTAAAGCGGATCTTGCACAAGCTAAAGGCAAGAGACAAGCAATCGAGGCTGATGTAGCTCTTAAAAGGGCTAGAACACGACTAGAGGCTGTTGATGCTATTTTGCCGAAATAAATATGAAGTAGATGAAGAATGATAATAAGGAAGTCTTCGAGTTGCCGATAACTGGACATATTTTCCCTATACCCATACCATCTTTAAAATATTGAAATTTCGTTGGTTGTTATATCTTTTTTTTATATGTCAATTTGACTTCTACATAATATAGAAGTCGAATTCATGAGCTAGTTTAACAGCTGAAAGGTCCTCGGGTTAATCAAAATAAGAAATTGGGTTGCGTCATACATACACAACATGATACAATATTACTTGAAAAGTCTTTTTGACAATAAAGGACAAAATGAGTATTTTGTAGAAAATTAATGCAAAAGTCTTTACGTTCGACACCCATGTCGAGTAGACCTCGTTCTTGTAAAAGCTATTAACCAATAAATCATAGGGAGGGACTTATTTATGTCACCAAAAACAGAGACTAAAGCAAGTGTTGGCTTCAAAGCTGGTGTTAAAGATTACAGATTAACTTATTATACGCCAGAATATAAGACCAAAGATACTGATATCTTGGCAGCATTCCGAGTCACTCCTCAACCCGGAGTGCCCCCCGAGGAAGCGGGAGCAGCAGTAGCTGCCGAATCTTCCACTGGTACATGGACCACTGTTTGGACCGATGGACTTACCAGTCTTGATCGTTACAAGGGACGATGCTATGATATTGAGCCCGTTCCTGGAGAGGAAAATCAATTTATTGCCTATGTAGCTTACCCTTTAGATCTTTTTGAAGAAGGTTCTGTTACTAACCTGTTCACTTCCATTGTAGGTAATGTATTTGGATTCAAAGCCCTACGAGCTCTACGTCTGGAAGATCTGCGAATTCCTCCTGCTTATTCAAAAACTTTCCAAGGCCCACCACATGGTATCCAAGTGGAAAGAGATAAATTAAACAAATATGGTCGTCCTTTGTTGGGATGTACTATCAAACCAAAATTGGGCCTATCTGCCAAAAATTATGGTAGAGCGGTTTACGAATGTCTCCGTGGTGGACTTGATTTTACCAAGGATGATGAAAACGTGAATTCCCAACCATTCATGCGCTGGAGAGATCGTTTCTGTTTTTGTGCAGAAGCACTTTATAAAGCTCAGGCTGAGACGGGTGAAATTAAGGGACATTACTTGAATGCTACTGCAGGTACATGTGAAGAAATGATGAAAAGAGCAGTATTCGCCAGAGAATTGGGAGTTCCTATAGTTATGCATGACTATTTGACTGGAGGTTTTACAGCAAATACTTCGTTGGCTCATTATTGCCGAGACAACGGCCTACTTCTTCACATTCACCGCGCAATGCATGCAGTTATTGACAGACAAAGAAATCATGGTATGCACTTCCGTGTGCTGGCTAAAGCACTGCGTATGTCTGGTGGAGATCATATTCACGCTGGTACTGTAGTAGGTAAACTTGAAGGAGAACGAGAAGTCACTCTAGGTTTTGTTGATCTATTGCGTGATGATTTTATTGAAAAAGACCGAAGTCGTGGTATTTATTTCACCCAAGATTGGGTCTCTATGCCAGGTGTCTTGCCTGTAGCTTCAGGAGGTATTCACGTTTGGCATATGCCTGCTCTGACCGAGATCTTTGGGGATGATTCTGTATTACAGTTTGGTGGAGGGACTTTGGGGCACCCTTGGGGAAATGCACCTGGTGCAGTAGCTAATCGAGTCGCTTTAGAAGCCTGTGTACAAGCGCGTAATGAAGGACGTGATCTTGCTCGTGAAGGTAATGAAGTGATTCGCGAAGCTACTAAATGGAGTCCTGAATTAGCTGCCGCTTGTGAAGTATGGAAAGAAATCAAATTTGTATTTGATACGATTGATCGCTTGTAATCAAGTGACTTTCGTCCGTTTGGTCCCTTAATCGAGTCGAACTCGGCCCAATCTTTTAAGATTGAGCCGAATACCGCATGGATGGGAATAGATACCTTGGCTAGATTTATTTAACTCTAGATATAAATCTATTTTTTGGATCAATCAATGGGATTGGTTCCGAGCTCAGGGTTAGGTTCCAATCTTTTCTAGCCCGCGACCATAGTGGACTAGAGAAATGTTATCTTGGACAAATTAAATCCTCATGATTGAACAGCTTTAGCAAATCTGTTCTAAGCTAGCTAGATGATAGCTAATTCTTAATCGGCTTTGTCCACGAAGAAGGAATCTATAAGAAAAGAATAAATCAGAGTTAAAATATAACTTTTATGTAAACGAAAAGTATTAATCCAACAATCTGGGATTGACAATGGCGCATTGTGCCAATATATGTCATAATAAAAAAGATATTTTTATTAGATCCACCATTGATGATTTTTTCGAATCATCGTGAATTCGTTTGACGACAAAAATAACCTGATCCGTAGATATTTTTTGATTTGATTCAAATCACTTCGTATTCCACTTCGATTGCATCTTTTCAAATAGCAAATAAGGGTTGCTAACTCAATGGTAGAGTACTCGGCTTTTAAGTGCGACTAAGATCTTTTACACGTTCGGATGAAGTAAAAATTTCGTCCATACCATCGGTAAAGTTAGTAAGACTACGACTGATCCTTGAAAAGGAAATAAATGGAAAAAGCAGCATGTCGTTCTAACAATCTTGACTTGATGAGACTTTATTTTTTTATCTTATTTTATCAGAAGCGTATTTTATCCGAGGTTTCAAATGTATGGAAAATGTATATTGATATACGTATATTGGATATTATACGTTGTTTTTTCAAATGTATGAGTTATGAAATAAGATCGAATCAACACGCGATTGAGTCGAGTGAGTCAATGGAGAAAGCTGGATTTATTCTCTCCGTGCCCGAGATCTATCCAAATTGAAAAAAAAGACGATATGAAAATAACTAATAAATTTCGGAATTTGTTATTCCGTCATTTATTTTATTTGAATTCAATCAATTCGCTAAAATCATCAAATAGCGTCTAATTTTTTTACCAACAGGAAGGAGGAGTAGAACATGAAACATCGTTATGTTAACGGGAATAACGAGTTCTTCAAGTCGTTCCAATAAAAAAGATATGCAGATAAGGAGTATGTGCAAAGGATATCACTCGATTCACGAGGTTCTGATAGAGAACCTGTTGAATCAAAAAGATTTATATATAATATATATATATTTTTTTTTCTTAGAAAAATTTACCTTTTTTTGAATAAAAAGAGTTGTACATTAGCAATATTATTATTGAAGGAAAAATAACATGGAAATGTTTGAAGAAAATAAGGATTTTGAATATTTCGAAGAAGAAATCGAACAATCGACCAATAAATCGACCGAAATCGACCAAGAAATCCAACAAGAAAGCGAAGAAGAAATCGAACAAGATAAAACTATCGATTATAAGAAGTTGTGGATTCACTGCGAAAAGTGTTATACCTTCTCCTCTAAGGAATTTTTACTAGAAGAAAAAAGTGTTTGTACAAACTGTGGAGCAACTCTGAAAATGACTAGTTCAGAAGAAGAAATCGAAGAAGAAATTGAACAAGAAATTGAACAAGAAATCGAAGAAGAAAGCGAAGAAGAAATCGAAGAAGAAATCGAAGAAGAAATTGAACAAGAAATTGAACAAGAAATCGAAGAAGAAAGCGAAGAAGAAATCGAAGAAGAAATCGAACAAGAAATTGAACAAGAAATTGAACAAGAAATCAAACAAGATAAAATTATCGATTATAAGAAGTTGTGGACTCACTGCAGAAAGTGTTATACCTTTTACTTTAAGGAATTTTTACTAGAAGAAAACAGAACAGTTTGTACAAACTGTGGAGCAACTCTGAAAATGACTAGTTCAGACGAAGAAAGCGAAGAAGAAATCGAAGAAGAAATTGAAGAAGAAATCGAAGAAGATACAAATATCGAAGTTTTTAAGCCTTATAAGCATTTGTGGTTTTTATGTGAAAATTGTGATACCCTTCACTATAGGGAATTTTTTGTAAAAGAAGAAAAAAGTGTTTGTACAACATGTGGAGCAACTCTGCAAATGACTAGTTCAGAGCGAATTGAACTTTTAATTGATGATGATACTTGGTGCCCTATGGATATAGATTTCTATACTCTAGATCTTCTAGATAAAAAACATACGACATCTTTATTTGACGTCACGATGGTTCGAAGGGTCTCAATTTTATTGTACAAAGTTATTTATCATAAATATTTTCACGTTGAATTTTTCACATCCAACGAAATTTTATCTTTTTATACTAAGACTATTAAAACGTTAGTATCATACAACAATACTGTTGTTGATACCCTTAGGTTTGTGCTCGGTAATAATTTAATAAAATATTTGAATTCAGATTCAAAAGAAATTATTAAGATACTGCAAGACATTATTGGTACAACGTTGAAAACGGTTAAATTTATACTATTTGAAATACGTAACAAAATATCATTTGAACTTTCTTTCTTTCCCTTTTCAAAGAAAGTAGAAACTCAAATTTATCTATTTTTAAAAGATGCTTTAGAGAAACAGTTCTCAACTTCTTTGCAAGATAGGGAGAAGAAGTTGCTTCAAAAATATATGTGTGAAAAAATACAGTATAAAAAGAAAGCTCTAGATATCCTTTACGAATTACGTAAAAAATTAGCCGACTTAGGGGATGAATTACAGGTACAAGAGAAGTTAGTGAAAGTAGTGGCGCTAAATTTATTGAAAATAGGATTTTTTTTTCCGGAAGAAAAAATAGAAAATATATTGGATTATTATCCAAGATATTCTGTAAATTATCTACATACAGATTACCTTTTCTGGCTGCGGGAGCATATGGCGATCTGTTTGATGGAAAGATACCTGGTCCCTGACCAATTTCAATATTGGTTCCAAAACCGTCATGGTTCTCCGAAAGGAGAAGAACATCGTTTTAGTTCTGATGTTCTGGTAGAACACGTGAGAAAACAAGACCTTCACGAGTTTTCCAAAAACATGGATGATGATCCATTGTATAGCACGGATAGTGAGGAGTTATTTCACGAAATAGAGAAACTCTACCTCCATCACAAGAAGAATGATTTTGTATTCGAAGAATTTATGTCCCTCCTTTTAGAAATAGGAGTAAGCAAATTAGATGAAACAATTAGGTCTAATAATTCAGAAGTGATGGAGTACAGCATATTGGAAGCTGAGAAAGATAATCTTCATACTAATATAAAACCTATGGTAAAGCGTATGGAGTATGAAATTTTCAATGAACTTTTAAAAGATTGTGAGAATAATTTATCTGAATCTGAGGATACAGAGAAAATTTTTATCTACTTACTAGAGATAGTGAAAGAGTTGTCTGCACTAGAAATAGATAGAGTAAAAAAAATTTCTAATAAAGAAGAGCTTTCTCTAAAAAATAGAGAAGATATAGAAGAAGAATCTTATGAAGATTATAACACTTCCTATCAAAAAGAAACAGGTTTAACCGACGCTATTCAAACGGGCATAGGTCGAGTAAATGGCATTACTGTCGCACTCGGAGTTATGGATTTTCAGTTCATGGGAGGCAGTATGGGCTCGGTAGTAGGTGAAAAAATAACCCGTCTAATCCAGCATGCTACTGAGAATTCTCTTCCATTAATTCTCGTATGTGCTTCTGGCGGAGCGCGTATGCAAGAAGGAAGTTTTAGTTTAATGCAAATGAATAAAATAGCTGCTGTGTTGCATACGCATCAAAAGGAAAAAAAATTGCTATATATTTCGATTCTTACATCTCCCACAACTGGTGGAGTGACTGCTAGTTTTGGCATGTTGGCTAACGTCACGATTGTCGAACCCAATGCATACATTGCATTTGCAGGTAAAAGAGTAATTGAGGAGACATTAAACCAGATAGTAGAGGATGATTCTCAAACATCTGATTCTTTATTTGATTTTGGAATGTTTGATACCATGGTTCCACGGGCTATTTTAAAAGATGTTCTGAGCGAGATAATGAAAATTTACAATTATTGAAAATTCGGAATTGTAAATTTTCATTTGGTTTTAAGATCCCCAAAAACAAGTCTTGATCCTTTAAGAACTTTTTTGGGGATCAAAAATAGATAAAGTTTTTCTGGAAAAGAACACAAATATATATTTTGAATTGTACAAAAATTTGTAAACATACAAAATATGTATATTTTGATGAAAAAGAACACAAATTATTATTATAATATAATCAATTATTATGTATATGTAGGCGCAGAACTCATATCAAACTCTAGTTATTAAAGTTATTAATTGACTAATATAATAACTCTATATTAGAATTATCCTATTCTACAACTCATATCAAACGATATGATTTTGATTTCCATTAAATGGAAAAAATTTGGATATGGGTATATGGCAAAAGGAAGTTGGATATAATAGTGGAAAAATATGGATATACCAAGTCTTCCAAAAGTGCCATTTCAAAGACCCGGAAATGAAGACGCAAATTAGATCGAAGTAGTATTCAACAAAAAGAAGGATTTCACTAAAATGAAAACGCAAATCGATAAGTTAAGATGCAAATCGATAAGTATCGATACAAATCGATAACTTAAGATACAAATCGATAACTTAAGATTCAAATCAATAACTTCGGTAATCTAGTTGGGGTCACTTAAAAAGTATAGATATAGAAAAAGTATGGATATAGCAAGCGTCCCAAAAGTCCCATTTCAGGGACCCGGAGATGAAGACCCAAATTGGGTGGAATTATACCACCGTTTATTTCGCGGGAGATACCTTTTTTTAGGAAAGCCACTTGATAAGCAAGCTGCGGATCAGATAATTAAAAGTATGATTTATTTAAATCAAGAGAATAAATCAGAAGATTTTTTGTTCTTTCTTCAATGTCGGGGTGGAGGAATGACATTGGGAGTCGCTGTTTATGATACTATGCAATACGTAACAGGGGAGGTATCTACGATAGGCATCGGTTTAAATGCTTCAATGGGAGCTTTCCTCCTACACGGGGGGACTCTTACTAAACGGGCAGTAACCGAAAACGCTAGAGTTATGATCCACCAACCCCATATGTCTCCTTATGACAACCCCCCTGGGCCACTAGGATCTGGCTTCGATGCATTTTATATGCGTAACTTGCGGCAGTATGTTGCAAGAATTTATGCAAAAACAACGAAACAAAATTTTCGGCTAATCTATCAGCTATTAGAGAGAGATATTTATATGGGACCAGATGACGCCATAGAATTTGGCCTTGTCGACCAAATCGGCGTAGAAGGCCTCAATTGGCCAGAGGCACAATATGTAAATATCGAACCGTATGATGATACAAACGGTTCGATATTTATGGATTAAATTCTAATAATATTCATATAAAAAAAGAAAATTTCTTTAAGAATTTTCCAAAATGAATGAAATTCATATTCTAATTTAGAATATCTAATAGGTTTATTAAATAGATAACGAAGACGACGAAATTCAAAGTTTAGTCCTTTTTGTAAAAAATATACAGGCATATATGCCAAATCATTATTTATAATGATTTTTCATTTTATTCATCTAAATTGAATAGATTATAGTTTTTTCTATAATCTATATAAAAATTTCTTGCTTGGCAATTTATATACTATATTTTCATATGGTTAAAAATTGAAGTTTAAGAATTAAAAAAATACAATTTATTACTTGGCTAGTAATTAAAGTAATTTAGTTAAGTAATGAATTACTTATTTGAATAATTTATGTTATCTCGTCATTTATGTCATTGTCTATCTGTATAGAATTATTCTACAAAATTGGAATAATTTATAGAATAATTCTATATTTAGAAAATTAATATATAAAGTAATATAATCTATTTATCTAAGTTATTTTGTAATAATTCCTATGTTTTTTAAGGACTATATAATAAAGTTTATATAGTTGGTTAGGATCAATCCGAACCATTCAATTTAGCATAGAATTCAGAGTGCCTACTATTCAACAACTTATTAGAAACGCGAGACAGCCAATACAGAATAGAACAAAAGCTCCTGCTCTTCGAGGATGTCCTCAGCGTAAAGGAGTATGTGCTAGGGTGTATGTGTGACTCGTTTGGATCATAAGCTGAAACGGATCAGGAGATTCTTCTATAAGAACTTTCCTGCTGTAGAAAAGTACAGATCTATCATCTACTCTTACCGGGGATGAAATTTATGGTTTCCATTGGTGCAAATCCAATCACCTCGATTTGGGATGAAAAGCAATTCCTCATTGGTAGCGAATGGTCATCAATCCATTGAGCGGGGAAATAATGCAAATTGAAAAAGCATAAAGATTATGTTTATATTGCCGCGAAAACGGACACAAGGTCAGCTACCTTGCCAACTCTCATAATTACATGTCGTCACTGTATAAATAAATCCTATCATGAGAGTTTTTTTTACTTGATAATTCGGGGGGAGTAGAGCTGGAGATGGTAAACTGTACAAGTTACCAAATACTCATCTCATGTCTAATTTAGGGCTCCGGCGTATAGAGAGGATCTTACCGTTAGAGAAAGAACCATAGAAACGATGAAACCCATGATATTTTTTTCTTACTTAGTGCAAGGTCCGATCCCTTGCTTACCTAGAAGGTGCCTAACTGAAGGGAATTATGGTTAGGAAGGTTGCAGTAGCAAAAGCCATTGGAATCTATATTTTATACATCAGAAAAATCAGTTGGATTCTTAATAAATAAAAACAAAAGAATGACTAATCAAAAAATAGATTAGTGATTCATGAGAATCAACTTCAATGACCAGAGTGAAACGTGGATATATAGCTCAAAAACGCCGAAAAAATATTCTTGCATTTGTGTCAGGCTCCCGGGGGGCCCATTCAAAACTTTTTCGAACTGCTAACCAACAGAAAATGAGAGCCTTAATTTCCGCTCACCGAGATAGAATTAAACGAAAGAGAGATTTTCGTCGTTTGTGGATTACTCGGATTAATGCAGCATCTCGTGTTAATGGAGTCTCCTATAACAAATTCATACAATTTTTATACAAAAGGCAGTTGTTTACAAATCGTAAAACACTTGCGCAATTATCTGTATTAGATAGTAATTGCTTCTATATGATTTTGGAAAAAATTCTCATATCATGAAAGAGTCGAACCGAATCTCCCGGAGAATTTTCTCCGGGAAACTAGAGACAATGAAAAATTGATTCATTGTTTGGGATGAACAATTCAATTTGGATAATTGAATCTTTTTGAAGGATTCAACCCTTTTCACTTATAGAAAAGCGATCTACTCTATCTTTGTCAGATATCCTAGATCCGATTCGATCTAGGAGTAAGGTAATTTCTTAGGCCCCAATTACCTTTTCATTATAAAGAAAAGGTATCAAAGATAGAATACGAGCTTGTTTAATAGCCCTAGCTATTAGGCGTTGTTGTTTCAACGTTAATCGATTCACTCGGCGAGATAGTATTTTTCCTTGCTCGCTAATAAATCGACTAATTAGGCTAATATTTTTATAATCAATTTGCTCTCCAGGCCCAATCGGTGACAAACGTTTACGAAAAGATCGCTGATTCCGAGGAAGTCGCTTAGATGTATTCCTGAAAGATGGCTTAGATGTATTCCTAGAATTTCGTTTAGCTGTAGATGTATTCCGATAAATTCGTTTAGATGTAGATGTATTCCTAGAAATTCGTTTAGATGTAGATGTATTCCTAGAAATTCGTTTAGATGTAGATGTATTCCTAGAAATTCGTTTAGATGTAGATGTATTCCTAGAAATTCGCTTAGATGTATCCCGAAAGGATGGTTTCAATTTATTCATAGTTCGTTTCATGAACCTTTCAAATAATATTTATTCAAAATATTTCGAAAAGAAATATTGACAGTGATAGATTTTGTTAAAATACAATATATAAATATTTTTGATATATTTATATCCCTGGGCGGGAGTAGTATATTTAATATACTATTTCTTTATTTCTCCGTGAATGGTATGCTTGTAACAATAAGGACAAAATTTTTTCAATTCCAACCGAATAGGAGTATTGCGGCGATTTTTTCGAGTCGTATATCGGGAAATACCTGGCGATTTTTTATCAACACTATCTTGGGTACAACTAGTACATTCCAAAGTAATTGTTACTCTTACATTTCCACCCTTGGCCATAAACTTACTCTAGATATTGGATCTACTTCGCTTTTTATGGAAAAAGAGAAGAAAGAGAAAGGGATAGAAGTTGTCAGAGAATTAATTAAAGATTTTATTACGAGAATGAATTAAGTAATAAAATCTTTAATTAGAGAGTTTTCAGTAATTATTATTAATTAATTTGTGGGAGGAACTTTTGGATCTAGATTTCTATTTTGTTTTATTCTAACCTTCCCCCCTTGAGTTCTGAACTCAGATAGGGATTGAATCCACTCTATTTATCCAATAAATAGAAAAGGAGCGAATTGATCTAGCATCATTTTTTTTTTTACTTTCAGATTCGCAGGAGAATTAGAATAAAAAAAAGGGAAAAGTCAGAGCATCCGGGAAAAAACGATTTATCTCAATCAATAAACCGGCTAAAGATCCCAACCATAAAGTAGCTAGCACAGGCGCTGTGGAAAGATATGTCTTTATATCTTGCATTGTTTGTAAGTTCTCCTTCTCAATCCTGATACATATTTTATATGGTCAACTACATCCGTAGTTGATGAATCCCTTGTACAGGGAACTCCGAACAGATAGATATCTGTACAATGGGACGATATTTATATTTCTGGAACAGAAAATTTGAGATTATTCAAATACTGTCAATGAATAGACATCTTAATAGATGTCTTCCATGAATAGAGAAGAGTCTATTCACGAGACCAAATGAAAATATGGATAAATGTGGAAAACAAAAAATGAATTATTTAAAATAATATTAAAGACTAATAATTGAAAGGGATGTAGCGCAGCTTGGTAGCGCGTTTGTTTTGGGTACAAAATGTCGCAGGTTCAAATCCTGTCATCCCTACCTAGTCCTTTTCCTTCAGAAAGAAATAAATAGAAGGGAGCTCCAGTGATATCAATTAACTGGAACATCAACAATCAGTGATTGGGTCATGCCACATGCAATGTAAAAGTGTTTTAAGAGTAAAAAGGTCCTTTTTTTAAGAAAGCGCTCTTAGTTCAGTTCGGTAGAACGCAGGTCTCCAAAACCTGATGCCGTAGGTTCAAATCCTACAGAGCGCGATCCTGCTTTTTATTGGTCCAATCTTCTTGATTGACCATTCACGTAAACTAGAATGGTAAATGGATTCTGATTCTTAGAATCAGAAGTAGACCCATTCCTGATAAAAATGTGATCAAATATCCAATTGATCACCACGTCGGTACTGTAAATATGCAGTTACGGATAAGCCAGCCAAAGTTATAGGAATTAGACCTAACACAATTCCGGATAACAAAACTTCAATCATATTGATTAAATAAAAAATAAGTAAAGATTAATAGGTACCCCGGATAGTACCTTGAATTTACTAGTAATATCAAGAAATTTATATTTAGAGAAGTTAATAAATTCTGAAGTGAACGAAGATGAAATTATTTTTATTTAATTTCAAATAAGTCGTATATTACTTGAACCGATGAATAGGACTAAGGTGAAAATAAGCAAAGTGAATAAAAATCCGAAATAACTAATTGTAGTAGGCATGGAAGGACTCAATGGAAAAAATATGCTTGATACGTATCTTTATCGGGCAATTACCTAAATTTTTCCCCCTTTTGTGAGATAGGATCAGAGTCAGAGTTAAAAAAAATCAATGGTACATTATGAATTGATACCAATTCATAATTTTATATCTAATGATATGTATGAATGTTATGAACAAACATGGAAGGAATAGACGAGAAAAGATATTCTCTTCATATTCTCGAATAAGCGAAAATCCAATCCCCCAATCGATTGAGTAACCTATGAATAGAACCAATACAAATTGTGTAATCACTCGACAAATTATCGAACGTGATAGTATTTTAGTAAATACTAAATGAATGAATTTGACAATGATTCTGATTTGATCACCTGACAGTATTTATACTGGTCTGTTCGAAATATTGGAACGAGATAAACCTCTTCTAAAACCAAGTATAGTAAAAATCCACTCATTCGTACGCACCTAATCTATAGATGTATTCACTTTTTCCATATTCTTTCTTAAGGCCAGGCCAGTAATGCAAGCAAAGCCTGATATTCCATCCTGTCTATTTCTACAATTTGATCAAGATAATATTCCACTATTCACCGGTTCATTTTTATTCGCGAGATGGATGACACTCGGTCATCCACATCCAAAGTGCTATGTTATTGAGTCATTAAGTTTATAGCATAATTTCACCCGCGATACTCTTGGAAATACACCATACAGTAGCACCAATGATTAACTTCTTGAAGTGACATGGCTGTATTATAGTTATACAGCCACCTGTGCAAAAGCCATTACAATGCTTACTGCTCAAATGAAATTCATTTTCCCATGATCCATATGTCCAATTGTTACAATATGGAGATAGGGTGGAGATAGGGTTCCTTTCGGACCTATCATGAAACATACGGGATTCTTTCATTTCTGTCCAGTGAAAAGAAAGCAAAGAGATTGATTCAATTGAACAAACAGAGCTGAAAGAACTGGCAGTAGCGGGATCCTTCTATCCCGCTCCCTTTCGATATTAACCACAATTGTATTGCTATGTTAGGAGAAGGCTAGTTATACTGGTTCAGTATACTTCCAATATACCCTTGGTATAATATTGACAATCAAACAAGGATTGTAGAAGATATCAGTAGTTTTCCATTTCCTGATCTCTCTCTTTCATGGGATCAATTTCCCCTTGACTTTAAAATAATATATGGAGCTTAGCATGTCTGGGAATACGGGAGAACGCGCTTTTGCTGACATTATTACCAGTATTCGATACTGGGTTATTCATAGCATTACTATACCTTCCCTATTCATTGCAGGTTGGTTATTTGTCAGTACGGGTTTAGCTTATGATGTCTTCGGGAGCCCCCGGCCGAATGAGTATTTCACAGAAAGCCGACAAGAGGTTCCATTAGTTACTGGCCGTTTCGATTCATTAGAGCAACTCGATGAATTTACTAGATCTAGATCTTTTTAGGAGGTAATAATGACTATAGATAGAACCTATCCTATTTTTACAGTGAGATGGTTGGCCGTTCACGGACTAGCTGTACCTACAGTTTTTTTCTTGGGATCAATATCAGCAATGCAGTTCATACAGCGATAAACTCTATATAAACTAAATAACGGAGCTATTTATGACACAATCAAATCCGAACGAACAAAATGTTGAATTGAATCGTACCAGCCTTTATTGGGGGTTGTTACTCATTTTTGTACTTGCTGTTCTATTCTCTAATTACTTTTTCAATTAGGAACAGTGAAAATCTTTTCACCCAATTTGGAGAGATCTAATAATCATATATAAGATTGTTTATGTCTTGAGCATGACTACTTAATAAAATTTGAAAGGGAGTAAGAGAAATGGCCGATACCACCGGAAGGATTCCTCTTTGGTTGATAGGTACTTTAACTGGTATTCTCGTGATTGGTTTAATAGGTATCTTTTTCTACGGTTCTTATTCCGGATTAGGATCATCCCTATAGTAATGAAATGTATTTCATATCTATGGGTAATACTATACACATGAAAGTGAAAACTCAAAAAGAAAGATAAGACCTTACCCTTCTTTGAGTTCAAAGAAGGGTAAGGTCTTATCTTTCTTTATTTTCGAAATAAATTGAATCTCTTTATAGATTCAAAATTGGACGATTCATACAAATCCTGTGACTATTTTATAAAGAGAATTGGATCCATCCAATTCTAATGTTTTTACAAACAAAAAAAAACCAATTAACGGTTTCTTCTGCATAATATTCTCAATATTTGAAAATTTATAAGAGATTCCGCAAATTTTGCGGAAGTTTAAAAAACAAAAAATTAAAGAATAGAAAATTTTCTTTTTTTTTTTTTTTTCGTTCTAAGAAAAGAACAAGAACTATTAGGATTAGAAGAGAAGCGAACGGTTTCATTCAAACGTTTACTTTGCTAAATAGGTCTGGCCCCGTTTGCTCACTGAGCAATATTCTTTGCTGCTCTTTTTCTCAGAAGTTTCAGTACAACATGAAGGAATGGAATTCGAAAACGAACGAGCTCCTCTTACCTTGAGGAGACAACGTAAAAAAAAGATATATCTTTTTTTACCTTTTCAAAGAGTAAGATAAGGAATAAGAGGAGGGATAATATTAAGCCAAGACTGATGAATTCTTTCCCTCTTTATATTTCTGTTTTGATCATTTGTCTTGGATATGATATGATTAAGATGATAAAATATGACATGTACATAAATAAATCATGTCGCATATGACTAGGGGACTGTTCGACAAATCTCACCTCTTATTCAAGAGGCACATATATCTTTATTTCTTCATCCTTATTATATATATATATAATATATTCAAACAAAGAGAGAGGGTGAATGAAAAGCTCTCCATCTCCGAAGGAGTATGACTTAATTTTACAATTTTAATATGATTACATTAGTCGTCAATAAGACTGAAATTAAAATCTTTCAGTCAACTTAAGGGTGCACACATTAATTTATGCAACTAAAAATTAATCTCGACTAATTGAACTTTTTCAAATTGTTTCTTCTTAAGAACCAGAAATATCTGTGCCAAAACGACAGATGCTAAAAATAATAAAAGACCTTGAACACGTAAAGGATCTTGAAGTACTATTTCTGCATCTTCCTGACCAAATCCACCTACATTGGGATTATTCGTTAACGACTGATCCGCCTTGATGAATTCGCCTTCTGAGACAAGAAGTTCCGGTCCCAGAGGTACAAAGTCAACCACTTGTCGACCGTCTGATGGATTATCAATAGTTATTTGATATCCGCCCTTTTCTTTACGTGCGATTTTACTTATTCTACCTGTTGCTGAAGCGTTATAGACTGTATTGTTGCTCTTGCTCCCATCGGGATAAATTTGTCCTCTTCCTCTATTACCACCCACATATATGGGATATTTCAGGAAGTTAACTGCTTTATTAGTAGCAGGATTTGGTGAAAGGATGGGAAACACAATTTGACTATATTTTTGACCAGGAACAGGACCTATTACGATAATATTTTTTTGATTAGGCCGATAGTTCTGAAAATAAAGATTACCTATTTTTTCCTTAATCTCAGGATAAATACGATCTAGAGGAGCTAATTCAAAGCCTTCGGGTAAAATAAGAACAGCTCCTACATTTAAAGTTCCTTTCTTACCATTAGCAAGAACTTGTTTTATTTGCTTATCATAGGGAATCTTAACGACTGCTTCAAATACAGTATCGGGAAGCACAGACTGTGGAACCTCGATCTCCACAGGTTTTTTAGCCAAATGACAATTGGCACATACAATACGTCCAGTCGCTTCTCGAGGATTTTCATAACCTTGCTGTGCGAAAATGGGATATGCATTCGCAATAGATGTCCGAGTCATTATATGTATCATGATCAAGACGGAAATTGATTGAGTTATACACTTTTTCACCCAGTCATCATAAGTATTTCTATTTTGCATGTTCAATTTTTGGTTCCAAATCTTTTGTTTAAACAATAAGTGGGAGTAAGTAGCTATCATAGTTACCTGTTTGCAATTCTGGTACTATATTAAACCCAAAGCTAAAAAAAAAGAAGTATCGCCCTAAAAAACCTAAAAAAGTAAAAAAGAGGAGAAAATAAATTTGATATATGAATATGGCAAAAACAATTTTAATTAATTGTGTGATAAACCAATTTGTTATTCATTCATCGAATGATAAATTACTACAAGTGAAGGAGATGTACGATTGAAACGTCGGAAGATCCAATATTTTAAAATTGTGTCTAATATGACTGGAAAAGTTGAAACCAGACCAGATATTATTCGTTCGTTATGGCCAAATCCATAATTTTCAAAGAGAAAATCGATCATCAATTCCCAACCATGGGGCGAATGAAACCCAATACATAGATCGGTTGCTAAAAGAATAGCAAAAGCTTTCATTGTATCGCTTAGGCTATAGAAGACTTCTTGGATCCAAGAATTAAGAATGCCAAGTTTCTTCTTACCCAGAATGAGATAAACACTTAGAATAGAAAAACCTATTAGATTTGTTAATAAATGCGAGATGATTTGGATACAATCTTGATTATATATTTTAACCAATTGGATCATTTTTTTCTGCATCTCTATACAAATATCTTGTGAATGCGTTTCCGAATAATCTTCCACCATTCTTTCTAACAGGAATAGCTCTTCTATTTTCTCAAATTTTCCTAGAGCGTTATCTTCTTGTAGATAATCAAAAATTTTTTTGGATTGACCAGTATCCCACCAATTTGTAACCCAGGACTCTAAACCTTTCTGTAATGAAATTGAAATTCCCCAAGGCAGTACTATTAAACATGCGAGATATTGTAGAGAAGCTAAGGCTTTATATTTGGCCACTTCCAATTCGTGAATCGCTAACGAACTCGATTGGCTCGTTAGCTCTGTCCGAAATCTGAACAAAGTACGAATTATAGAACGAGGTATAGGATCCATAGAATGATCTAGTGCGTAATTCTTCGACCCCGAGAGAGAATATCTTTCGGATGAGAGATGGTTTTCTCCAAATGAGAAGTAGAGTAAAAAGGAGATTGATCCCAGCTGGATCAACCATTGAAAAGTGCTTTGATCTGGACTAATCTATTAATTCTTTTCTTAGTTTACTCTTTGCCCGAAGGAAGAAGCAGCGGCATAAGTCTTAAAAAAAGACTTTTTTGAATTAAAGGCATAGATGTTGATTAGCACAAGAGGTAAAACTACCTTACGGGATAGGAGCCATATATCTATTCGATAAATTAAGTCTAGTAATAACCAATTCTGCACTCCAAAAGGCCTTGGTAGGTATGGGAGATTAAACGAATTTAATTTCGTATGCATATGTAAAAAAATGTTATATATAATATATATATATATATTATATTATAATTTAATATATATTATAAAGAATGCTATGGAGTGTTTTGCAAACTGCCGAAGAATGCCGGTATGCTTCCATAAGTACCATTTCGTGTTGGTGGAAATCAACTGACTGTACGATCTTTCCCCCCCCAACAAATGTTCTATCAAAATTTCTTCTCGTATCTATCTACTATACATATTTTTCCATTTATATGTTGAAGAAGACCCCCATTTCAAAATCCTTCAATGGATACACGCAAAAAACGGGCTAATTCAGCAGCTTTCTGTTCCATTTCACGCAAGGTCAAATTTTCTTCAGTACGAGTTAAGGGGATGGCTTGTTGACCCTTTATTTCCATATAAAGAACACGACGAGGGGAAATACCTTCTTGAACTTCAATTTTTATCGCCTGAATATCCTTCATAAGAAATTGGAGGAAAATACGACGATTTCTTCCGGGAAATCCCCAACGAAAAAGACATACAATTCCTTCTTTTTCATCAAACTTATTGTAGCCACTACCCACATTGTACAAAATTGTGCACCACAAATAAGAGCTAATAAACAGACCTGCAATACCATAAAAACACATTACAATTCCTTGTGGAACAAAAAGTATTTGCTGAGATGACAATAAAGGTATAAGGTTTCTACCAAGGTAACTTGAAATTCCGACCAAGAAAAATCCTAGTGAACCAAAAAAAAGGATACAAGCAAAAAAAAAATTGCTTATCTTTCGAGACCCTGTTATGGGTTCTATCCAGAACCATTTGGATCGACGATTCATAACAAATTGTGTCCTATTTAAGTTTAGGGAGCGGCCAAACACTTACTCTTTTGACTCCCAAAGTCACTCTAATAAATTAGCTATATAATAAACTAGCCATATACATATAAGCATCTCAGTATAAAATGAAATATCAAATATCTATAGATATTTTTTTTCTTATTCTTTTCCCATACTTTTTTTTTTTGGGGGGGGGGGTCCTTAATTTATCGATTGATCGATTGTAAAAACAATACATACTTCATTGCAGAAGTCGAGTATAAATACCAATCTCTATATTCAAATTTATATGTATACATCGCATTACGTAAGAAAGACTTTATTCATTCACACACACGTATATATGATATGTATATATAAATATTATTGATATACATATCATATACATCCAGATTCTATCCATAGATTATATCTATGATGTATATACCATATGGTATATATCCATATATTCATCATAGATGAATATATCTAAATAAAGATGAATATCTATTCAGATCTATTTTGTTCATGTTTAAAATAGGTTTTTATATTATATCATCCAAAAGAAAGATAAATATATTTGTTATACGATTGAGAGATTGGAATATGAGATCTGATTGGATCAGATTCATAAAATCTCGTCGTTTTGAATATAGAAATAAAGAAAAACCATTGTAATTGCCGGAAAAAACAAGCCCGCCAAAGGCACGAAAACAGAGGGTAAGTTGGGATTTATCATAAAACAAATATCTTAAATACTTCTCTCTATTAACAAAGATAGATTATAAGCCCAAATGAGCGATAAAACCAAATCAGCGGACTTGTCTTTCTTCATAAAATACCTACTTTTGTAAAGTACTTTATTATTACTTTTTTGATAGAAATGGGACCAATTTCCGCATTGTATATATATACATATAAATGATAAAATATATCCGCTTCTCGTTGCTATATTGAACATATTTTAACTGTTCCATTAATGTTCTTGAATAGATGTTCACCTTTGAGATAAGGGTCTAACTCCATAGCATAATCTTCTCTAATGCGAGAAAGTTACATAGTGTCTACTTTTTCTGATAAAGGGGTATTTTCATGGGTTTGCCTTGGTATCGTGTCCATACCGTTGTATTGAATGATCCTGGCCGGTTAATCGCTGTACATATAATGCATACAGCTTTAGTTTCTGGTTGGGCCGGTTCAATGGCGCTTTACGAATTAGCAGTTTTCGACCCATCGGATCCTGTTCTTGATCCAATGTGGAGACAAGGTATGTTCGTTATACCTTTTATGACTCGTTTAGGAATAAAGGATTCATGGGGTGGATGGAGTATCACCGGAGAAACTGTATCTAATCCAGGTATTTGGAGTTATGAAGGTGTGGCCGGAGCACATATTGTGTTTTCTGGCTTGTGCTTTTTAGCAGCTATCTGGCATTGGGTATATTGGGATCTAGACGTATTTTGTGATGACCGTACGGGAAAACCTTCTTTAGATTTGCCTAAGATTTTTGGAATTCATTTATTCCTCTCAGGAGCAGCTTGTTTCGGATTCGGAGCATTTCATGTAACGGGTTTGTATGGCCCTGGAATATGGGTGTCTGATCCTTATGGACTAACTGGAAAAATACAACCTGTAAATCCGGCGTGGGGAGCTGAAGGGTTTGATCCTTTTATTCCGGGAGGAATAGCTTCTCATCATATTGCAGCAGGTATATTGGGTATATTAGCAGGTCTATTCCATCTCAGTGTTCGTCCTCCCCAACGTTTATACAAAGGATTACGTATGGGGAATATTGAAACTGTCTTATCCAGCAGTATTGCTGCTGTGTTTTTTGCAGCTTTTATTGTGGCCGGAACAATGTGGTATGGTTCCGCAACCACTCCGATCGAATTATTTGGTCCCACTCGTTACCAGTGGGATCAGGGGTACTTCCAACAAGAAATAGATCGACGGGTTCGTGCTGGTTTGGCCGAGAATCAAAGTTTATCAGAAGCTTGGTCAAAAATTCCTGAGAAACTTGCTTTTTATGATTACATTGGGAATAATCCAGCTAAAGGGGGGTTATTCAGGGCGGGTGCGATGGACAATGGAGATGGAATTGCTGTTGGTTGGTTAGGACACCCTATCTTCAAAGACAAAAAGGGACACGAGCTTTTTGTACGTCGTATGCCTACCTTTTTCGAAACATTTCCAGTCGTTCTAGTAGATGAAGAAGGAATTGTGAAAGCCGATGTTCCTTTTAGGAGAGCAGAATCAAAATATAGTGTTGAACAAGTAGGTGTAACTGTTGAGTTCTATGGTGGTGAACTTGACGGGGTTAGTTTTGGCGATCCTGCTATAGTCAAAAAATATGCTAGACGTGCACAATTAGGCGAAATTTTTGAATTAGATCGTGCTACTTTGAAATCCGACGGTGTCTTTCGGAGTAGCCCAAGGGGTTGGTTTACTTTTGGACATGCTACATTTGCTCTTCTCTTCTTTTTTGGACACATTTGGCATGGTGCTAGAACCCTATTCAGAGATGTTTTCGCTGGTATTGACCCGGATTTGGATGCCCAAATAGAATTTGGGGCATTCCAAAAACTGGGGGATCCAACTACTAAAAGACAAGTGGTATAATATAACATTGCTCCGATCGATAATATCGATAATCAATATCGAGAGATTCCATCTCAGTGAATATTCATTCTCAATAGATTCAAAATCTATTGATTACATTTTTTTCTGGAAAATGTTGTAATTAGTACGAAAGCTATCTCCATAAAAACTACGATCGAATCTATGGAAGCATTGGTTTATACATTCCTTTTGGTGTCGACCTTAGGGATAATCTTTTTCGCTATTTTCTTCCGAGACCCCCCAAAAGTTCCGGATAGAGGAGGAAAATAATTTATTTTTCGAATCCTTTTTCTTATAATCAAAGAATGACCTTCCCGACCGGGAAGGTTATTCTTTCAACTAGTCCTCGTGCTCTTCAAAAGGATCTCGAAGTTGTTCAGAGGGTTGCCCAAAGGCAATGTATAGGGCATAACCAGTAAAGCTAACAAGTAAACGAGATATGGAGATAGCGACTAAGGTTGCAGTTTCCATTGGTAGGTAATCCTTCCTATGTATGTATATATACATAATAGTATACAAAGTTAATAGATCTCAACCAATACTATTGTTTTTATGGCTACACAGACCATTGATGATACTTCCAGAACCGGGCCAATACGAACTAGTGTAGGAAATTATTTAAAACCACTTAATACAGAATCTGGTAAAGTAGCTCCCGGATGGGGAACTGCTCCTCTCATGGGTACTGCAATGGCTCTATTTGCAGTATTCTTATCTATTATCTCGGAGATTTATAATTCTTCCGTTTTATTGGACGGAATTCCAGTTAGTTGGGTCTAAATAAACTAGAAGATCCGCCCGGATCCTTAGCTAATCCAAAAGAAAAAAGAATTAAGGAAGGCAAGATTTTGAATAGCTTTAGTTTTTAGATTCTTATGTTCCGGTAGTTTGATCGTGTAATTATTTTTATCTGAGGATTTTTGGAATATGGGTGTGCGACTTGTTAAAATTGATCTCAGTTCTAGTACAGAAGACCGATCTGTTGTCTTCATAAAGATGGTCCTCCTACCTCGTTGGATATTGATCCAATAGTTAATATCCAGAGCACGAGGTATAATAATATATATATATAATATATATATATAATATATATTATATTAAATAAAATCTTAACTATGGTTTATAACTGTTATTTAGATCTCGTGACCAGGCTTCCAATTCTCTGAAAGAATTATGATCAGAAATCGAGGGATCTCTCCTCCTCCTTTTTATGCTTATTTTGACTGAAGAATGAAATAGTATCTCATTTCTCTTAGTTAGTATATTTCATTGATTGAGTAAAAATGAAATTGAAAGGTTATAACTCATAAAACCTTTTGGGTATTTTAAAAAATCATCGGGATAAAATTGAAATCTAAGGTTTAGATTGATTCATCTATTGAGATCTCGACAAGATAATTCCTATAGATCGTTCATACTATTTGTTCTATAGGTGATCACGAATAGGATAAAAGATCGTTCAAAAGGCCTATAGCGATTCATTCTGCATAATAATGAGCCGACTTGAAATTTGAGCATTATGAAGTCTTTTCTTTCTTCCGTCTTATTGTAGGAAATCATGGATTATTATGAATCCTCTTCCTTCATATTTCTAAGTAGCGAAGTATTAAGTATTTTCATATTTTACAAACAATATACTTTGTTCAAAAAGGTATTTGGGTGTTCTTGTTTAAGCCGTATGAACGGAAATTCTCATGTACGGTTTTCAGAGGGGGAATTTGAGTTGACCTATCTCAATAAAGTATACGATTGGTTCGAAGAGCGTCTTGAGATTCAGGCGATTGCGGATGATATCACTAGTAAATATGTTCCTCCTCATGTGAATATATTTTATTGTCTAGGAGGCATCACACTGACTTGTTTTTTGGTACAAGTAGCTACTGGTTTTGCTATGACTTTTTACTATCGTCCCACCGTTCTAGAAGCTTTTGCCTCTATTCAATACATAATGACTGAAGTAAACTTCGGTTGGCTAATCCGATCGGTCCATCGATGGTCGGCCAGTATGATGGTTCTAATGATGATCTTGCATGTATTCCGTGTTTATCTCACAGGTGGATTCAAAAAACCTCGCGAATTAACTTGGGTTACGGGTGTCATTCTAGCTGTACTAACCGTATCTTTCGGTGTAACTGGTTATTCTTTGCCCTGGGATCAAATTGGTTATTGGGCGGTCAAAATTGTGACCGGTGTGCCTGAGGCCATTCCTTTAATAGGATCTCCTTTGGTAGAGTTATTACGCGGAAGTGTAAGTGTGGGTCAATCTACCTTGACTCGTTTTTATAGTTTACACACTTTTATATTACCCCTTCTTACTGCTGTATTTATGTCAATGCACTTTCTAATGATCCGCAAGCAGGGTATTTCAGGTCCTTTATAGAAAGGAAATATATATTTTAAATGAGTATTCAAAACCTATCATTTTGAGTAAAGATATATCATTGCCGCGAATATTTCTTATTGGAAATAAGAAACCATGTTTCTCGGATTTCTCCTTTTAATTCTTAAGTATTCTTTATCTAATACAAAGAATTGAAGTAGATACTCATCTCAGATGGAGAAAATGGATTATGGGAGTGTGTGACTTGAACTATTGCTTAGGCCGTGCAGATACATTCTTCGATCTGCCATATAAAGATTAATCAGAAATGTGTCTCTGTCCCAATTTTCTTCCCAAAAAAGGAAGTTTAGAACCTGGAGAAAAGTCGGGCACTTTGTTGCGTTCCAAGAGAGTTATTTCTATGATCGAATCCGAATTAGGCTCCGTAAGATCCAGGTAATGGTAACAACATAATAAGTAAAACTTATTACTTATCCTTTCCTTTTCATAGTATGAAAATGCACGCATTTCCCTTGTATTTCAATAGGGTAAACTATCGGAGTAAAAGAAGGGGTCTAAGGAAGGAGAAAGGCCGGATCAGTAACAAGTCAATACCTTGTATGCAAAAAAAATTGTGTAGGTCGGGGTAAACACGGATTACAAGGAATAAGATGGTCCAAAAGGCATATTGATCATGATCGAATTTGTGAGCTTACTTGGGTACTGAGCACTTAATCCAAAACAATCAAATTATCAAGAATGGTATAGATCTTTGTAATTCTTATTCTGACGATATGCCCTTCATCATTTTGAATTAAGTTATTGTTCGAGCCGGATGATAAAAATTGGCATGTCCGGTTCTTTAGGGGGATAGATTCATAAAAATCTACTTATCCCAATAACAAAGAAACCTGACTTGAATGATCCTGTATTAAGGGCTAAATTAGCTAAAGGCATGGGACATAATTATTATGGAGAGCCAGCTTGGCCCAATGATCTACTATATATTTTTCCAGTAGTAATTTCAGGTACTATTGCATGTACCGTAGGTTTAGCGGTTCTAGAACCATCAATGATTGGGGAACCGGCAAATCCATTTGCGACTCCTTTGGAAATATTACCCGAATGGTATTTTTTCCCCGTCTTTCAAATACTTCGTACAGTACCTAATAAATTATTAGGTGTTCTTTTAATGGCTTCAGTACCTACAGGACTATTGATAGTCCCTTTCTTAGAAAATGTGAATCAATTTCAAAATCCATTTCGTCGTCCAGTAGCTACAACAGTATTCTTAATCGGTACCGCAGTAGCTCTTTGGTTAGGTATTGGGGCAACGTTACCTATCGATGAATCTTTAACTCTAGGTCTTTTCCAATTTGATCTAATTTAGAATATCTGAATCTCGAAAGAAATCTTTTGTTCCTATATCTAGGGAGGAGTTGCTTCAAGACAAATGATCTCTCCCTAGATATATTTTGTCAGATTTCAAATACATTTTATGTTATAAATATAACAAAGATTGATTCCAAATGGATTTATTCCAATTACTTTCAAGAATAACTTAGAAAAAAGGGAATGAATGGAGAGATGAAATGGAACTATTTCATGAATCTAAACCCTATTCCCGGTTGAATCAATCCCAATATTTCGTAGAAATTCCAATATTTCTTTGACAGATTGTTCCCCGAGGTGTTTAATTTTCATTAAATCTTCTCGACTGTAATTTGAGAGGTCCGATAATGTATTTATATTGGCCTTTTTGAGGCAGTTATATATCCTAGTAGAGAAGTTTAATTGGTCAATATACATTTGGTCGAAAACGATTTTCTTCGTATCAGAAGATATATGCGAAGGAGGTAAGGAAGGAGTCAGATTATCACTTAAACTATTTGTTCCATTGATGTTTTCTTCCTCTGCACGCAGAAAAGGAAGGAAAAAGTCAATCAAATTCCGAGAAGCTTCGTAAAGTGCCTCTTTAGGAGCTAATCCTCCATTCGTCCATATTTCAAGAAAAAGGATTTCTTGTATCTCATTTTCGCTCCAATAGGAATGAATACTATAATTTACATTTTGAACAGGGATAAAGGCAGCATCTATAGAAAAAATTCCATCCTGAGAATTATTATTAGAATTTGGATTTTGGATAATATATCCGCGGCCTTTTTCAATTTGTAATGATATATCTAAGCTAATTTTTTTACTTATGTTAGCTATATGTTGTGTAGTATCAATTATTCTCACAGAAGGTGGTAATATGATATCTTGCGCGGTTACTTTTTTTGGTCCAACGATATGGATATACCCTTCTCGAATTCCGTACACATCACTTCTAAGTACAATTTCTTTCAGATTCATCAAAATTTCATGTACCGATTCTTCAATACCTATTATCACAGAATATTCATGTGTTATGTTTTGAAATTTGGCACGCGTGATACATGTTCCTTCTACTTCTCCAAGTAGAACTCTTCTTATTGCACTACCTATTGTATTAGCTTGACCTTTGCGAAGCGGAGATAGAGTGAAACGGCCATAATGAAGACGCTTACTGTCTGTTCTGTATTCGACGCACTTCAATTGTGGTGTCTTAATAGAGACTAATATTTCATCCTGAATCATAATATTATTTGAATAGATAATTTAATTATTTCTTTCTCTTGAAATTCATTCAATTCTTACACACGTCTTTTTTTGGGAGGTCTACATCCGTTATGTGGCATAGGAGTTACGTCACGTACATAACTCAATAGTACACCACTTTTAGCAATGGCTCGTAATGCTGTATCTCTCCCTGGACCAGGGCCACTTATCATAACTTCTGCTTGTTTCAGCAGACCTTGATCCATTAATGTATGAATAACATTTTCTGCTGCAGTCTGAGCAGCAAATGGTGAACGTCTTTTTGTGCCTTTGAATCCACAAGCACCAGCAGAAGACCAAGAAACCGCTTGTCCTCGTATATCTGTAACAGTAACAATGGTATTGCGAAAACTTGCTCGAACGTAAATAATTCCTTTCAGTATTCGATGTTTAGTTCTACGCGGCAAAAATCTTCTTGTAGTTCTACGTGGCACAAATCTTTTTGACACAAATCTTTTTGTAGTTTTTGACACAAATCTTTTTGTAGTTTTTGACACAAATCTTCTTGTAGTTTTAGACATATATATATTATATTGTAATATTTATAAATGCATTTCTTGATATAGAGAAGGATTATCCCTGTCTTTGTTTATGTCTCGGATTATAACAAATTACCAGAAGGCGTTTCTGCCTACGAATTAGGCGACACTTTTCACAAAATTTACGAACAGAAGCACGGATTTTCATATTTGTGGTCCTTCAAGGAATTACTAGGATCATATTCCATTTTGTTTTCTGAAAAAACGGAGTTCATCTAATTAATGAGCCCCAATATTTATCCGTATCAGATGTTCAATCAAAAGATAACATCATGATTTTGATTTGGTGGGAAATCTAAAAATTATACGTCCTGCCCTATAAAAAAGATAAGGGGCTAATTCGACCTTGACTCTATCCCCTATTAGTACTCCCGTAAATCGGTATCGAATCTTCGCTGAAAGACACGCGACGACATCAAGGCCATTATCCAAATGGACCGTAAACAAGCCATCGGGAAATTCTTCCGTAACTATACCTTCAACTATGATATAGTATTCCTTGGATTTATTAGTCATTTTAGACCGTTGCCCCTCCTGGCTTTCTTTTTCAAAATTCAAATTTGTTTAATAACATAATAACATTGTTATTAATGTTAACAATAAGATAAATAATTAATAATTTGTTTAATGACATTGTCATTAATGTAATACTACAATACACAAAACTCTTCCGGAACGTATATTCCGGCGTTTATTTTGTGTTTCGGAATACGTTATAAATTACCATAAAATACATAATAATTCACCTCCTATTTTTTTTTGTCGAGCTTCTCGATCAGTCATAATTCCTTGGGAAGTAGAAAGGATTACGATTCCCATTCCACCTAGAACTTTAGGGATCTCCCGAGAATTGGAATAAATTCTCAGACCAGGTTTGCTAATACGCTTTGGAGCAGTTATATATCTCTTTTCCTTCCTTTCTCTAGATCTTGAAGTTAAAACCAAAAGAGATTTCTTACCTTCTCGATGTTCCCTAACATCCTCTATAAAACCTTCTCGTAGAAGGATCCTTGCAATGTTATCAGTAATAATAGTAGATGCTACTCGAACTGTTTTTTTTTTTACCATGTCAGCGTTTCTTATAGAAGTCATTAGATTGGCAATAGTATCGTTACCCATGACGAACTAATTCTTAGGAATTCCCGGTCTCAATATAAAAAGGCATGTTTATCTTTTTTAAGGAATATGCCTGAGATTACAAATTTATCTGTTAATGTATCTATTACTTCTACATGATCCATCAGTATTTATAATACTTCGGGGGCCAATGAGATTATTTTAGTGAAATTCAATTCTCTCAATTCCTCAGTAACTGAACCAAAAACTCGAGTTCCTTTTGGATTTCCTTTCTGATCAATGACAACTGCTGCATTGTCATCAGATCGTATTATAATTCCATCGTCACGTTTAAGTTCTTTACACGTGCGTATAACTACGGCCCTAACTACTTCTGATTCTTCCAGGGGCATATTAGGTGCTGCTTCTTTAATTACAGCAATTATAACGTCACCAATATTAGCGTATTCCCGATTATTTGCTCCTAGAACTCGAATACACATTAATTGTCGGGCGCCACTGTTGTCTGCTACATTCAAATAAGTTTGAGACTGAATCATTTTTCCTCCAAAAGATTTGTTGCCTCGGCAAAAAAAAAAGAATATTTCTGATAATAAATATTTTTCAGCCAGAAATATCTCTTTGGTTCGGTATTATATAGGAGAACTAATAATAAATTGAGTATGTATAGGCATTTTGTATGCAACGATTTGAAAAGCTGTTCTAGCTATAGTCTCTGATACTCCGCTGATTTCATAAAGTATTCGACCCGGTCTGACGACAGATACCCAATATTCGGGAGGTCCCTTCGCTTTCCCCGAACCCATACGTATTTCTGCAGGTCTAATTCTAACAGGTTTGTCCGGAAATATACGTATCCATATTTTTACGCCACGACGGGCATAACGAGTAATTGCTCGTCGTCCTGCTTCTATCTGCCCAGATGTGATCCAAGCAGGTTCCAATGCCTGAAGAGCGAATCTACCAAAACAAACGCGATTGCCCCGGGAAGCTACTCCCTTCATTCTTCCTCTATGTTGGTGACGAAATTTGGTTCTTTTTGGGTTCTAGTCGATGGTTGTATAATACTATTTGAATCCCATCTCTATTTCAGAACCGGATATGAAAGTTTCTTCTCATCCGGCTCCTTGTGAAGAATCTATGGCAAACTGGTATATACAATAATATATTACATGTGATAAACATGTATCTACGCATTACACATGTTATATATATATTGTATATGATTGACGAAACAAATAGCAAATATCTCTTTGATTTACATTGAGACTGCCCAATAAGAATTTCACAGGCGAATATTAACTCTTCCAGTATTTGCTTCATGGGTCCAATTTATGGACTCCAATAAGATTAATTCTTTCTTGGTTTATTTCGCCATCCTATCCAATGGATGATTAAGATTCCTATATGATCTTATGCAGTCACAGGTTCCATCGTTCCCATAGCTTTCTGTCAAATGGCTGCTCAGGTTTACCCTCTGCAATGGAGCTCTTATTTAATTTCTTAAAGAATCAATTTCCTTAGTTTCCATTGACCCGAAGCTCTTTTTTTCATAAACCGAATCCATTTAATTATAAATGAATCAGGAAAATTCTTATGCTTTATCACACTGCTCTTTGGGGGTGATTTATGAACCATACAATACTGTGGAAGAAGATTTCATTCTTTCTTTTTCTCCTTCCTCCTTTTTTTCTTTTCTTGCATTACCAAAGACCTTTTTCGCTTCACGAGAGATATAGATCTTATTTGTTTGTCTCTTTGTGGAAGAAAGTTTTTCGTTCATTTGATGGAACTATCTATAGTTATTAGATAGCTTATTGGCTTTTAGTAATATGAAACAAAGAATGGGTTTCTAATTAATATTATATATCAGAGACCAATTCGTTCTTATTTCGAGTTCTCCATCATTTTAGAAAAGATGGCAAAAACTTGATCTCAACGAGTCGCACACTAAGCATAGCACTGCTCCAAGATGGTTAATCTAATTTTTATTTGATCTTATAGAATTGATGATTTATAATCGGTCAGATTGTTGAAAAGTATTACTCATCTTCAACAAAGATCCAAATTTTGATCCCCAATACTCCATAAACGGTTTGAACCGCATAATAACAATAATCAATTTTAGCTCGAAGGGTCTGTAGGGGAACTCTACCTTGCATGGCCGATTGTTTACGGGCTCTTTCAATTCCGTTGAGACGTCCTTTGATTTTTATTTTAATACCTTCTACATCTGCCTCTTCAGCCAGTTCAATAGCTTTGTCCATTATTTTTTTTATTTCAACTCTCTCCTTTAGTTGTATAGCAATATATTCCGCAAGAATATTAGGTTCTCTGTAAGGTTTATCAACTTTTTCTATAGAAATCAGAAGTTTTCTGTTCACAGAATCGAGCATATTCTGTACAAGCATATTTTGTACTTCATCTCTTAATTGCTCAATTTCTTTATCTTTTTCTTTATCTTTTTCTTGACCCCGTTTTTCGATGAACAAGTCGGTAAATCCAATATATATGTTGACCTTAATCAAATCAGTGTTTTTCACAATCTCTATACGTGTAATTCCTCCATAATTTGAGGAACCTTTGATATGTCGTACATAATTTCCAATGCAATTATGTATTTTCTCATCTTCTCGTAGATCTTCGGAATAATTCCTTTGTTCAAACCAAAGGGAACGATGGTTTTGAGTAAAACCAAGTCTAAAACCAAGTGGATTTATTTTGTTTCCCATACATTTTTCTCTTTTTGGTACTTTTTACAGGTATTCTACTTGTGACATAAATGGATTATTATTCCATCTAATTTGGATATTTTTAGATTTTTTCTTCTTCTTCCAATACAATAATTATATGACAAGTGGGTTTCTGTATTGGATAACCACGTCCCCGGGCTCTAGGTTGAAATCTTTTGAAAAGAGCACCTTCATTCACTTCAGCTCTACTGACAAATAAATTGTCTTCGTTTAAACCCATATTGTGATTAGCATTTGCAGCTGCAGAACGAATTACTTTTAATATGGGATAACATGCTCCATAAGGCATCCAACTCAGTATAATAAGTGCTTCTTTATAAGAACGACCACGAATTTGATTAATTACTCTACGTGCTTTATTAGAAGACATACGTATATGTTTAGCCAAAGCCCGTGTTTTTGTACTTGGACTCTTATTTACCATCTTCATCCTCCACAATTATGTGTACTATTCCCAACGATATTTTTTATTGTTTCTCTCTTGTTTTTATTTTTTTGCTTTTTTATCGTTTCTCGCTTTTTTATCTTTTTTCGCATGTCCCTGGAAAATAAAAGTAGGTGCGAATTCCCCCAATTTGTGGTTTATCATACCATTTGTTATATAAATAGGTAAATGCTCTTTTCCATTATGAACAGCAATGGTATGACCAATCATCGCGGGTACAATGGCAGATGCTCGGGACCAGGTCACTATTACCTTCTTCTCTTTCTTTATGTTTAGATTATCTATTTTCCTCGACAAATAATTAGCTACAAAAGTATTTTTTCTTAGTGAACGTGCCATGGTCAATTACCTCTCTTTTGATTTACCTTTCTTCTTGTTAAAAGAAAAAATGAATTTCCAACTACTCCTACTTACGTCGACGAAGGATTGAAACATCACTATATCTATTTTTCTTCCGACTCTTTCTTCCAAGTGCGCTATAACCCCAAGGGGTTAGGGGTTTTTTCCTGCCAATTGGGGCTCTTCCTTCACCGCCTCCGTGAGGATGGTCCACAGCATTCATAACTACTCCTCTTACTTCAGGACGTTTACCCAACCAACGTTTTGAGCCAGCTTTACTCAACGTTCTATTTTTCCATTTAACGTTGCCTACTTGTCCAATTGTTGCTGAGCAGTTCTCAGATATTAAACGAACCTCCCCAGATGGTAATCTTAATGTAGTCAATCGGCCTTCTTTTGCGATTAGTTCTGCTACAGTACCCGCCGCTCTAGCTAATTGTCCACCTTTTCCAACTTGTATTTCGACATTATGTATAGTCGTGCCTAAGGGTATATTGGTTGAAGTAGACCTTTAGTTTGTAAAAATCCCTTCCCAAACTGTACAAGCCTCTCTCAGGGCATACAGCTTTCTGGATGTGAATTTTACATATTCAATATGTAATATAATATGTATATAGATTTTATCTAGAGATCTAGGAGGGCATATTTTAAATCCCTTATGTCCTGATTCTCTACATCCTAGGTTTCTCTATTCCATCATCTGGCTTATGTTCTTTTTTCATGTAGCATTCAGAATGAATGACTTTATCAAATTACGTCAATACTTCCGCATCTTCCGGATAACGTAGGAGGCATTTGAAATATATATATAATATATATATATTTTTTTTATTCTATAAAAAATATTCTCACTGTTCAGCTCCGAATCTGCCTTTGACCATCAAATCAAATGTGAGTTACTTGTCTTTCTCTTCATAACAAGGGTTCCTTTACCTTATTTTTTTTTCTGCTTCAGACAACTCAGTCTTCTCCATATTATCATATCTCGGTAGCCAATAATTACAGAAACTATTGAACTCAATCACCCGCTGCTCTTTATCCTCAGTTTCCCTTTGGGGTTGATCCCATCAAAGTATCCTGGTTGGTTCAGTGATAGATTTTTAGGTTTTGCTGTAAACCCAATCGGTTGCTTCCGATTACGTAAATTAATAATTCAAACCGCACTCAAAGGTAGGGCATTTCCCATTGATATGGGAGCTTTTGGGCCGGAAAGAATATTATCTCCAATCATGACCCCTCTCGGATGCAAAATATATGTCTTTTCACCATCTCTGTAGTGCACAAGACAAATGTATGCACTTCTATTAGGGTCGCTTTCTATTGTTACAATTTTTCCCAATATTTTTTTCTTATTTCGCCGAAAATCTATTTGACGATATAGACGCTTGTGACCTCCTCCTCTATGTCGTGTGGTAATAATTCCTCTGTTATTACGACCTTTCCCACAACGATGCTGACCGGAGGTCAATTTCTTTTGTGGATGAGACTGGACTCTCCCATCGAAACCTGATAGGGATTTATAACGTGTGCCTGGAGTAAAAGTTTGGGTGGTCATGTTATTAATTTATTTTAAGTTTCATTTATAAGGAAAAAGTGGAATAGAATAACCTGGTTTTAGTGTAATAATCATACGTTTATAACGCATTTGATGTTTTATTATTTGTTTTATCTTCCCCCTTTTTTCTCTCTTTTGCGGGGGTCGATAACTATTGACTCCTATTACTTTAACATTGAAGAAAAGTTCAATCCAATTTTTTATCTTTATTTTAGTCGATCCCGAATTGACATTCAAAATATATTTATTTTTTTCAAATAAAAAAATACTTTTCTCTGTAAATACTAAATCTAGATATTGAACCTCATCCATGAATATTTCTCCTTTACTATCTTTTACAAATGAAATACAAATGCCTATATCCACCAATCCATATTTATTATAGTTCAATATCCTAAACTAAATTGTAGGAATATATCATACTTATAACTTATACAATAAAGTTAGGAATTGAATAAAAATAGTCTTGCTGTTTGGGATTCTTCCATCTAAAAGTTTTTTATTGTGAGTAGAATGCAATAACTTTTTATCCTGCATCCAGCAGGAATCGAACCCGCGACTTCCCAATTATGAGTTGGGTGCTTTTACCATTCAGCCATGGATGCTAAAGCAAAAAAAAAGAAGTCGCTATTATTAATAATAAGTAGCGACTCAGATTAACTAATTTAATTCTCTTCTCTCATACTGAATTCAATTCATGCTTATTATTGAATAAAATAAATAGAGGTATATGACACATATTTGTCATTTTGAAATTACAGTATTTCTATCCGTTTATGTAGAATAAAACGATAACTATTTGACAATTAGACTATTAGATAGATACAATATATCTTTTTAGATACCAAAAGAGAGGTAGATGATTTGTTTCTCCTGTTTACAGAGATGGAGATATATTCTATTAAAATAATAGAATTATAATAGATAATATATCTACTTCTATATAGCAGAAGAGAGAAAGATTATTTGTGAATACTTTTTAGTAGGAAACAGGGATGGTGTAGACAATAGATTATTGATCTATCTATAATATAGATATAGATTTATCTATACATCTATACCAATCTATAGATACCAAACCAAATATAGAAAAAAATAGAAGAGGATTTATCTATTCTGTTCTCAATAATAGAGATTTTTTTTTAATGGACAAGGAACGAAGTTCTTGAATCGATTGAAAGATTGAGATCTTTACAAATCGATAGTAATAGCAATAAACTATCTTGCTAAGATAGAATTATACAAAACTATCTAAAAAGTTGTATTAACTTGTCATTCTTATTATAATTAACTTATATTATATATATATATATATTTTTAAACTATGAAAAAACACCGAAAAACATTTTGGTTATATAGCGTTCAGTCAAGATTTCAAGTGAACATGATGGGAGTTTTCAATCCATGGACCGAATCCAATTTGGTGAGATTGTTAACTCAAATATTTTCTGGTCGCGAAAGTGTTATTAAGATCTTTGACTTTCGGATTCTTAGTACTTTACTTATACGTGATCTTCGTATATTTAGTTTAAAGGGTCAAGCAATAAAAGCTGTAATGGTACTTACATTACCACTCCTTATATATTATTTAAATAGTCGAGCTTTAGTTGAAAGAGACAGATCAAAATATAATTTGATAAAGATATTTCCATCTGTACATCGTTTTGGATCTAGAAATAAAAATTTGTTGCTATTTCCGCATATGTTTATGTCTTTGCCAAAAAGCAAAAGGAGATATCAACGTTGCTTGCTCAATCCAAAAGAGCATGTTTGGGTTTTCTCAAGTTCCGACACAAATCTGAATGATAAAAATGATATAATATCAGAAAACCCAGGACCACTAAGTTGGGAAAGTCATTCGGAGAATGATTCGAATGATATCGAATGGCAGATTGATTCAACTTTCAATTCGACTCAAAATGAGTATTGGGAACCTAGAAAACTTTGTGAATGGATTACAACAAACGAATCTATTAATAAAAACGGAATAAAGCAACTAGAAGAAGAATCAGTTCAAACAAGAGAATTTGAACTATCTTCAAGACCAGAAGATTCTAGAATTGGAGAAATTGAAGAAAAAATTGAAGAAGAATCAGTTCAAACAAGAGAATTTGAACTATCTTCAAGACCAGAAGATTCTAGAATTGGAGAAATTGAAGAAAAAATTGAAGAAGAATCAGTTCAAACAAGAGAATTTGAACTATCTTCAAGACCAGAAGATTCTAGAATTGGAGAAATTGAAGAAAAAATTGAAGAAGAATCAGTTCAAACGCAAAAATTGCGAAAACGTCCTGGTCGAAAGCTATTCAAATTGATGAATATATCCTCCAATTTTCGAATTGAAGAAATCGAACGAGAAGAAATCGAACAAGAAGAAATCGAACAAGAAGAAATCGAACAAGAAGAAATCGAACAAGAAGAAATCGAACAAGAAGAAATCGAACAAGAAGAATCAGTTCGAACAAAAGAATCTCATTCGTTCTCAGAGTCGGAATTTTGGAAAGGATTGTTTGATCATTTGTCAATAGATGAATCATATATAAGTGTTAGTACTACTAACAAACCCATTGAAAAATTCAAAGTATTGAAAAGGCAACAAGATGCTTTTCAATATTTCAGGGGATCAGAAAGGAATAGGATAGTTGATCTATGGAAGGTCAAAACATATCTTAAAAATTCTTCTGCAAATTATGATATTTCATCAGATCCCGGATGGAATATTAGAAGAGATTTAAACCAATTAAATTGTATTCGATTTGTGAACCAGAGTTTACCTTCGATATCTTCTTCATCCTGTGATCAAAACAAAGAACAATTCACATTAAACGACGATTTTTTTTTGAAAAAAATTGTTCTGAAAATAACAGATCAATTTACTCTATCAATAACTAAGCCTAATCAGGCTTACGATAATGAAATAGCCCTGGATATGGATTATCACATGAATCAATTCTATGAACTGAACAAGAATATATTATTGAATCAGATCTTCAACTACAGAGATCAATTAAAAGAGAATTCTTTCTTTGTTTTACTCAATATTATTGATAAAGAGAATCAATATGTAGATCAAATAATAATAAAGAATGATGGAACTGAAACTTCGGTACGATTCATATTGAATCAATATAAGATTAAAGTTGACAAGCATCTTGAAAAAGCATTCAAGAGATTCTATTTGTGGAAGAACGCATTGATTAAATATACTTTATCAAAAATATTTAATGAATACTCTAAGTACTCTTTAGGATCGGATCCTGCATCGGACGATTTAGAATCTGAAACTGCATTGGATGAGTATCCTTTTTCAAAAGTGTTCCAGAAGTACTATTTGGAATGGAAAAAAGTATTCCATAAATACTATTTAGAATTGACAAAAGTATTCCATAAATACTATTTAGAATTGACAAAAGTATTCCATAAATACTATTTAGAATTGACAAAAGTATTCCATAAATACTATTTAGAATGGAAAATAGGATTTAATCAATTCTATTTAATAAAAAGGTTCAGTCAGAATTTTCAAGATAAAATTCGAACAAATTGGATAAGAAAAGATGTGTTGAATAATGTAACACAAGATGCAATTAACCGGCATTCATCAAGTTGGAGAAAATATCAGAAAGAATGGTTCAATCACTCTATTCTTCGAACTTCCAAAAATATAAATCGGAATTTGAATATTTCTGCATCGTCTATTCAGATCGAATACTTTAAAAAAGGGTTGAAACGTCTTGTGTCTATTTCTAAACAAAACAATTTGAAAAACAGAGTGTTCGATCCAATTGAATTATCTACTACTCATAATTTTTGTTGGTCTGGAAGTACCAATAAAATTTTTGGTATTGTCTTCGACGATAATGATAAAGATAGCAGACCAATTAAAAAGTCCAGCAAATCTAAATCAATCCCTGCTTTTTCACAAAGATCGGAATCCTTGATCGATGAAGGAACACTCGCCCCATTAGGTTTGAATGAGAAACCAATGAATCAATCGATTATTGACTTATTCGATAATGAAAAAAATTACATAGAATTGTTTGATAACACTGGTATTTCGACAATATTCAATGATCGAGACAATTGGTTAAATCCTTTAAAACTATCTAATCAAAACTCATTGAGAGCTGCTTTTTGCAAAGCAAATACATTTGAATTTTTAGATTATTTACATCATCCTCGTTTAAATTATAAAAAAAGATTAGCTTCTTACATGGAAAGGATTCATATCAAAAACAAGAATCTTATATATGGACAATTATTCAATCTTGTTCCCATTCAGAACAATATCTTTTCTTGGTCTATTAGACCTGTTCACTCAGAGAAAGAAACTATTTCACTCATCAAGTCAAAAGTAAATATATTATTGGCTAAATATTTACGTGACCAAGCGTTAATCCATGACTTGTACAAATCGTCAAATTTACTTACTCAATTGAATTCATTTGTTCATGGTAAAATAGATATTTCCTCGATTGAAGAGATATATAGAACTCCTTTAATAAGCCAACAAATTGTCAATTTTGACAAAAGTTCTTGCCATCCTTTTTTAAATAGTTCAGATTCAGAAGAAAACAACCCCAATCAGTACCCTAAAAAGGGTTTTAGTTCAAACATGGGTCTGATTCAAAATCAATCTTATCAAGATGATTTACTATCGGAAATTTGTTTCCGAATGAAGAAGTTTGCAGAAAAAGAACTTTCTAGTTCGACAGAAAGTTCAAAAAACATAATTGAAGATAAAGTCATAGTTGATAAAAACACCCTTTTGAAGAAAGAAAAACGAAAGATTCTCTTATTTTATAATATCTCTCAAATAGATATTCTTTTTTCAAAATGGGATTTATTTCAAACATATACATTATGGTTTTTTACTTCCACATGGTGGAAGTATATTGATAATTTATTTTTGACTACTTTTCCGGAAATACTGATAAGTATTAGTGATCAATTCATATGCATTTTGCACGATATTAGGCATAATTGGAATCATAATTTGAATATTTTGTGGGCACTCTCTCATCAATTTTGGACACTTCTAAAATGGGAATTTAGAGCGAAATGTATGCCGAAATTGAATCTCTTGTTATCCTATTGGAATCTTTTGGATTGGAAGGAACCAATTACTCAAACGGTATTCGAGGGAAAGGATAAGTCAATATCATTTGATACATGGAAATATATACTAAACGTTCGGGAGTATGATAAATTTATTTGTATTTTCATTGGGTTTTTCTTCTCTGTTTCCTGCATAGTTCCCTTATGCTTGATTCCGTTTTATAGCAATGTCGAACTTCTCAAAGATTTAGAGTATGAGCCCTACTTTATGAAGGTAGGAGAAATAATGCATTCTTTTAAAATGCTCAGATTTTATTATAATCTATCTTGGTATGGTTGCTGGCTTACATTCCTCGACTATATAAATATGGAGAGGGATTATGATGATATAGGATTATCACAAATATTGGAAATTTGGTATGTCAAAAATTGGAAATGGTCTTCCTGGCCTTTCAAAAAGTGTAGGAAATTGAAATCACTTCTAAATAGAGTTTTGTACGAATACGGAGCGGATGATTTCTTTTTGAAAGAGAATAGATTGTTTTCAGTACAAGAACGAATCTCTCAGTTTGAGTCGAAATTGACTCCCCCTAATGGTTTCTTTTCTCAATATTTCGAAAAAGGTAAACACCCGGGACTTCTTTACTTTAGATATTTAGCTGAAACTATTCAGCTAGGTCAAATGAATAAAATAGGTCTAATGAATTATGAATTTGATTCCTCTTCTTTAGCAGAAAGGTGGGTCTTCCGTGCTTTTCAGCAGCAAATTACCTCTCTGCCAACTCACCCATCTCTATCTGACCAAGTGAGATTTTTCCAACTCTACCCGGTACCGTCCCTTTCAAATCGAATTTTATTGATAGGGCCTAGGGAAACTGGACGATCATATTTGTCCAAAAGTCTAGCAGCAGATTCTTATCTACCTTTAATAAGAATATCTCCTAAAAGTTTTTTGAAGCAGGAGAGACTTCTGCTCAACTATGAAGCTGAGTATACATCTTCAGCTAAGAAATCATACCTTGAGCATGAAGAGGTCCTTAGGTCTCTGGGCTGGTCAGGCAGGCCAAAAGACATAAATGAAAATGATTCTTATGAAAAAAAACCGAAAAACTTTTGGCATGATCGAGGGGAGCATTTATCTCCGGAGTATTATGCGAGAAGATTTTGCCAATTCATGTTTGCACTCAAATTGGCAAAATTGATGTATCCTTGCGTCATATGGATTCCAAGCATTCATGAACTGAATGATCACTTCTACCTTACTGCATTATTGAAGGAACTCCTTGGAGATACATATCATTTGGGTGATTATGAGGAAGAAACAAATATAAAACAAAATATTGTTGTTATTGCCTCGACTCATATTCCTAAAAAAGTGGATCCAGTTCTAATAACTCCTCCTCATGGTAAACGAAGATTCGATACATTTATTAATACTAAAAAGTTTCCTGCCCCACATCGAGAAAAGGAATTTCCTTTGCTTTTACATAGCAAAGGGCTCTATTTGAAAAAAAATTGGAACTGTTATGATGAATTTGGATTAACGACCAGGGGTTTTACTACACTAGATTTGTCAAAACTTGCCAATGACATCTGGCGAATTAGTATTAGCCGAAATACTTCAGCTATAGGCAATGATATAATTGGAGAAGCTATGTATAGACCAAGTTGGGCTCCAAACAATTATAAGTTTGAATTCAGTGATATTTACAAAGTACTTCCTTATAAGATAGGAAAAGCTATTATACAAAATAAACTTACGTATTGCAGGAATTTTCTAAATCTTAGAACGGACTTACAGAGTCGAAGGGCATACTATTTGCATGAATGGTATTTAGAACCTTCAATTGCTGGAACAGCTGTGAAGGAATTAACCATATTCTATCATATTTTGGGTTGCTTGGCCGGATCAGTAGCTCAAGATTTTTGGTTTCTATCGGAATCAAATAGAGAGAATTGGACTCCTGTTGATCTTTTCATTGCGAATGATTTTGCTTTAGCTTCCAGTCTTTTACAGAGTCTTCTGGAAGAGTTTCCATCGTTGATAACAATATGTCGAGGTAATTCTGATAAAAATCACATCACAATTGCTCCTCAGTTCAAAAGAGATATGATGCAAAAAGGATTATCTTCTATAGTAGATAAGATCGTTCTATCTAAAGAATTGAAGTACTCCTACGTAGGAGAATTACGCACTCACATAGTTTGTTCTCCTAGGACTTGGCGTTTTAGTTTTATTCGCAGTAATCGATTCGATCATATAAAAGATATAACAATAGAAAACCCTTTATTAGATTATCTTCATCTGTTCGGAGGGTTTCAAGAAAGGCCAACCCGTCTTTCCAGACTGTTTTGGAAGAAATTTCTGTCATCTTACGACCCCTTTCCTGTGTATCATGATCCTTCCGATGTTCCACAAAGAAAGCTAGCTGCTTTCTGGGAAGCAAGATCATTATACAATAGGTTTAAAAATATGGGAATATATCAATTTGATACAGAAGAGTATGCAAAGGAATATAAACCTTTAGATACACCGATAATCTGTCTAGCTCGCCGATTTCTTTGGGATCCCGTGAGTATTCGCTTTAAAAATAAGCACCCTGTGTTTTCACGAGGAGAACTTTTTGTTCCTCAAGAACTCCTGAAAAGGATTTATCTCACTTACTCTTCAGCAAGAGTAATAAGGGGTATCAAAAAAACTATAAAATCTATAGTAAGAAAAAAAAGGGTTAGGAAAATAGCCTTAGGAATTAAAATTAGGGATAATAACAATGATTTGCCTCTTAACATTAAGATTGAGGTTAAGGAGCATATTGAGGCTTTCAAACGCTTTCAAGAAATTGGTATCCGATTGAGACGTGTGTATCCATATCGTCCAATGTTAATATATGACCGTTGGTTGCGCGAAAAGACAAGAGATGATAAATTCAGACAATTTTTGATTGAGGGAGAAAGGGGAAATATAGATTTATTATCTAATGAATGTTTTATTTATAATACTCTATCCGAAAGTTATGAATATTTATCAAATTTATTCCTCACTAACAGAATGTTATTGAAACAAATTTTAAATACATTATTAAAAACAAAATGGCTTTCTCGGAATGACATTCACTGCTTATTAGCGGAAGGATTGAATAAGAATAAAAAGGACTAGATCTTTCAAGATAGATTGAGATTTCGACCATGTAAGAATAAGCATAGTACGAAGAGTTAAGTTAGTTCTCTTGAACTTAATGAGCATATTTATTCTCTACTATGCTTACTCAATATTTATTTTATTGTGGTTAAAATATACTTTTCTCCTACACTTTTTATTCCGAAAAAAGGATACTTCATTTGTTTCTAGAGGGATACAACGTCGGTATATTTGTTAAAAATCGATTGCAACTTCTGGATATTGCAAGACCTTGAAAGAGATATAATAGATTCTTTTCAATTTAATGTCCTTCATTAAATCTAATAATGATTAAATAAAGAAGATAATTTTTTAATGGAAACCAAAAGAAAAACAAGCAATCCACCTTCACTTTGTTTATTTTTTATCACTTTTTTAATCGAAGTAATTTTATCCCATATGTTCTTTTTTTTTTTTTTTAGTATCAAAAGATAAGGAAATTCTCTCTATTGCCTGAGCAATTCGATCTGATATGATCGAGTGAATTGCTCAAGCAATAGGCATTACAATATTATGCCTTGAAGAGGACTCGAACCTCCACGCTGTTTAGCACGAGATTTTGAGTCTCGCGTGTCTACCATTTCACCATCAAGGCATCCCAAAAGTGAATTTTTTTATTTATTCATTAATAAAATATCTATCAATATTATATATTACCTATCGATTATATGTGGAATAGAAAATGGATAACAAGGATAGAGTATTGGAGTATTACAATATTGATCCGTGATATAGGTCTAGGTCTAATACTATAATATTATCCAATTCTTTTTACTTTTTATTATCCTATTTTTTCAGATAAAAAAATGTACGATCAAACATTTTTATTTTTTCGATTCAATATAAACCATAAGTTTTATATGTTACCCAAATAACAATATGTTAATTTTAATCTTATGTAAACATATCTCTTAGAACCGAACGATGTATAATCTATTTACAAAGTTTGAATGACATAATGAAAATGTCATTCTTTAATGGTATAGAATGAACTTCTAATTACAAAATCAACTTGAACTTGAAATTAGAAGTTCATTCTATAATTTCAGCCTATTCCCTGCAATTTTAAGGATATGAGTACAAATCTACTAGTTTTTTTATTTAGTAAGAAAAAGATTTATTGAATCAATAGATATTAAAATAATGTATCCTGAGCAATTGCAACAATTGGATTCATTACTATTCCCAGTAGAGCAGATGCTATTACACATACAATCATACTCACTTCGATATAATTTTTCGAGATTGAAGAAGATAATCTATAATTTTGCACGTGGGGAGTTATTTCTTTGTTTCGTTCAGTCATTAATAACTTAATTATTTTGAGATAATAATATATTGAAATAACACTCATAAAAAGTCCTATCGAAACCAATAAATAGGAACCTGCCTGCCATCCACACCAAAATAGATAAAGCTTTCCAAAAAAACCTGCTAATGGAGGAATACCTCCTAGAGATAGCAGACATAAAGATAAAGACAAAGCTGAAAAAGGGTCTTTCGTATATAATCCTGCATAATCCCGAATGTTATCTGTTCCTGTACGTAGACTGAATAATACAATACAGGCAAAAGTTCCTATATTCATGAAAATATAGAACAGCATATAAGTTATCATGCTTGCATATCCATTATTTGAGTCTCTATTAATTATTCCAATAAGGATATATCCAATTTGACCTATGGATGAATATGCAAGCATACGTTTTATGCTTGTTTGAGTAATAGCGATTAAATTTCCTAATATCATGCTAAGAATAGCTAATATTTCCAAAAGAAGATGCCATTCGTTCAATGAAAAATAGAAAATAATATCAAAAATTCTAGTGGCTAAAGCTGAAGCAGCTACTTTTGAAATAACAGAAATAAAAGCAACGACTGGAGTGGGAGAGTTAGAGTCGAAAAGAGGATTCCTCCCTCCTTTCTCTCATTCAGAACCGTGCGTGAGACTTTCTTCTCGCACGGCTCCTAAGTGATAAAAAAGAATAACATAATCGTTTGATTTTTTTTTTAATTACCTTCCTCGTGTATGTGTAAGACTGAATCGATTCAATAATCTATTCAATCGATAGAAAGAATCACTAATCCTTAACTTTACGAGGAATCCTTCCTCAGTGGTTCCTATGGTAAATCAAAATCACTTATTTTTATGATTTTTTGACTTCAGAGTAAAAAAAAAAAATAGAACCATCTAATTTAATTCGTTCTGGATAGTCATGAGATGTTCATCTTAGGGTAACCTTTTTGTTGACGGATGCCTTTTTTTTACACTCGTAGTCTTTGAAGGATGAAAACGTACTATGTAGCATCTACGTTGAAAAAGTATTGTATATGTCATTAGTCTGATCTTTTGTAAAAACTACCCGTAATAACTAACTTGAAAAATTCAATTGTTTATTCAAACAATTTAGTTTTTTGACTTTGCTTTACCTTAATTCAATGAATTCAATTTTTGGTAAAAGTGATGTCTTAGTCCGAGTGGGCTTTTCTTCCACATGTCCATAGAGTTTTTAGAAATAAAAACATCTCTAACAAAGAGATTTAATTATTCTTAATTAATTTGTAAAACGAATCGCACTCCTTCATATACGTCGGGAGTCCATTGATGAAAAGGAACTAGAGAAAGCTTGAATCCAATTCCTACAGTTATAGATATAAGCGCAATCCAAATTCCTGGAGAGTTATACATTTGTGTATTTATAAGACCATTGGCTATTTCTTGAAGCTCAATCTCTCCACCGGATAGACCATATAGCCAAGAAAGACCATAAACAAGAATAGAAGAACTTGTCCCACCCATAAGTAAATATTTCATAATAGCTTCATTAGACCGTACATCTCTTTTGGTATATCCCGATAATAGATAAGAACATAAACTGAAACATTCTAAAGCTACGAAGATAGTTGCTAAATCATTAGCACCACATAAAAACATTCCTCCTAGAGTAGCTGTTAATATGAATAACAAAAATTCTGTTACAGCCATTTCTGTACATTGAATGTATTCCACGGATAGAGGAATACATAAAGTTGAACATAGTAAAATGAGAAATCGAAATATTTTGTTAAAATTGTTCGTTTGGAAATTCCCAAAAAAACTTATCATCGGTTCTTCTCTCCATTGAAATAACAAGACTGCTATGCTTAGTACTAAACTTATTAAAGAGATGAAATAGAACCAAGCTGTATCTTTCTGATCAGAAATGAAATCGATCACTAGAAGAAGAAATAGGCCAAAAATCAAGATACATTCTGGAAAAATGGAACCTCCATGGAAGAGAAGCAAATGAAACTCTTTCATAATAAAATGATCTAAAGGTATAATTGAAAATGAAGTTTTCATTTTGTAGATGCCAGATCATGATTTAGTAACTTCAGTTAATCTCCGATCAACATTTATATAAATGATCCTGAGGAATAAGATTTAATCTTAATCCAAAATCTCCTTATTCTCGTTTTTCTAATATTTATTTTTCATTCTTCTTTTTCTTTTGCTTTCGTATCAATAAACATCTATATCAATTTTATTGAGTTGGCTTTATTTTACTGATCAGAATGGGTAGATCCATGGATCTTTCCATATAATTGGATTAACGGTAATGTGCAAAAGCTTTATTGGATTCTGCCATTCTATGAGTCTCTTCCTTCTTGCGTATAGCATTGCCTTTCTCTCTGGCAGCATCCATTAATTCGTAACTCAATTTGAAATGCATATTTCGACCAGGACGTTTTCGAGATGACCCTAATAACCAACGAATAGCAAGTACTTTTCCTTTTTTAGATCTTATTTCCATGGGAACTTGATAAGTTGATCCACTTACACGTCTTGATTTTACTATCAATTTGGGAGTTACTTTGTTTATTGCTTGGCGTAGAACAATTAGTGGATTTTTCTCTGTTTTTTGTTGAATTTTTTTTAGAGATTGATAAAGAATTCGATAAGCCAACGATTTTTTTCCGTGTTTAAGAATACGGTTAACGACCATATTAACTAATCGATTATGATAAATCGGATCAAATTTCGCAATTTTTTTTTCTGCAGTACTTTGCCGTGACATCAGTGCGAAAAAGGTTCACAAATTTTTTTCATAAAGACTAATAATCACTTATTTCGGCCTTTTAACTCCATATTGTAGGGTGGATCTCTAAAGCTATGAAAGATCTCCCTCCAAACCGTACATACACCTTTCGTCGTATACGGCTTTCCACATGATTCTATCTGCATAGATGATATCTATTTCTTATGCATAGAATTATGTTTACTCATTCTCAATTGAGTATCCGTTTCCTTTTTTTGCTATGATTAGAAATCTTGTATTTTCTATATCTATATTAATTAAGTCCTTAGGTTAAGAAAATAGTGCATTAAAAATAAAAAGTGTTTCAAATCATTGCTATTTGACTCGAACCTGTTCTGAAAAGGTCAAGGCATTTTCATTTTTTGTTGACACACGCAAAGTAAGGGAAAACTTATGAAATGAATTCAATATTGAACCTTAGACATTATAAGTTACAAATTTCCTTAAATAATAAAAAAGATTGTTTGTTTTAGCCTGCTCTAGTCCCCTTACAAAACGTTCGTTATTAGGTTAGCCATATACTTTACATGTTTTTAGCAATTGACATGGCATCATAATAAAATGATACAAATCTTAGATAAGAATATACAACGCACTAGAACGCCCTTGTTTACGATTTTTTACTGGGACAGCATCTAAGATTCCTCGAATTATGTGATATTTCACACCAGGTAAATCTTTTACCCGTCCGCCTCTTACTAATACTACAGAATGTT